GTAGGTAGTGGCAGGTTAAGATAGAGAATATCGAAGCCATAGTGAAAGCGAGCTTTAATTAGAGCATAAGTCACTATTTACAGACCCGAACCCGGATGATCTAGCCATGGCCAGGGTGAAGCTTAGGTAACACTAAGTGGAGGTCCGAACCGACTGATGTTGAAAAATCAGCGGACGAGCTGTGGCTAGGGGTGAAATGCCAATCGAATCCGGAGCTAGCTGGTTCTCCCCGAAATGCGTTTTGGCGCAGCGATTGATATTATAGCTTGGGGGTAAAGCACTGTTTCGGTGCGGGCTGCGAGAGCGGTACCAAATCGATGCAAACTCTGAATACTAAGTGAATAGTCAATCAGTGAGACAGTGGGGGATAAGCTTCATTGTCAAAAGGGAAACAGCCCAGACCACCAGTTAAGGCCCCTAAATAATTACTAAGTGATAAAGGAAGTAAGAATGCATAAACAACCAGGAGGTTTGCTTAGAAGCAGCAATCCTTTAAAGAGTGCGTAATAGCTCACTGGTTTAGTGATCTTGCGCCGAAAATGAACGGGGCTAAGTAATTTGCCGAAACTGTGGGATGTTTTGTCATCGGTAGGGGAGCGTTCTGCATAAGGTTGAAGCATTAGCGAAAGTGAATGTGGACAAAGCAGAAGTGAGAATGTCGGCTTGAGTAGCGAAAACATTGGTGAGAATCCAATGCCCCGAAAACCTAAGGTTTCCTTTGGAAGGTTCGTCCACGAAGGGTAAGTCAGGGCCTAAGGCAAGGTTGAAAAACGTAGTCGATGGATAACAGGCTAATATTCCTGTACTATTTATTACTGATAACGAGGGACGGAGCAGGCTAGATCAGCCGGATGTTGGTTACCGGTTTAAGCTTTTAAGGTGAAGAAAGATGGAGAAAACATCTAGAGCTAAGAAGTGAATACAAGGCACTACGGTGCTAAAGTGATTGATGTCATACTTCCAAGAAAAGCTCGCTATATCTTAAGTAATAAATACCTGTACCTTAAACTGACACAAGTAGGTAGGTAGAGTATACTAAGGGGCGCGAGATAACTCTCTCTAAGGAACTCGGCAAAATAGCTCCGTAACTTCGGGAGAAGGAGTACCCTTGTAGGGTTGCAATAACCAGGCCCAAGCGACTGTTTAGCAAAAACACAGGTCTCCGCAAAGTCGTAAGACAACGTATGGGGGCTGACGCCTGCCCAGTGCCGGAAGGTTAAAGAAATTGGTTAGTTGTAAAATGAAGCTAGTAACTGAAGCCCCGGTGAACGGCGGCCGTAACTATAACGGTCCTAAGGTAGCGAAATTCCTTGTCGGGTAAGTTCCGACCCGCACGAAAGGCGTAACGATTTGGGCACTGTCTCAGAGAGAGACTCGGCGAAATAGAATTGTCTGTGAAGATGCGGACTACCTGCACCTGGACAGAAAGACCCTATGAAGCTTTACTGTAGCTTGGAATTGAATTTGGGTTTAATTTGCGCAGTATAGGTGGGAGGCAAAGAGTATATGTTTGCGGATGTATATGAGCCATTAGTGAGATACCACTCTGATTAAACTAGAATTCTAATATTGACTGCCATAAGCTGGCCAATAGACAGTTTCAGGTGGGCAGTTTGACTGGGGCGGTCGCCTCCTAAAAGGTAACGGAGGCGTGCAAAGGTTTCCTCAGGCTGGTCGGAAATCAGTCGTAGAGTATAAAGGCATAAGGAAGCTTGACTGCGAGACTTACAAGTCGAGCAGAGACGAAAGTCGGCCTTAGTGATCCGACAGTACTGAGTGGAAAGGCTGTCGCTCAACGGATAAAAGTTACTCTAGGGATAACAGGCTAATCTCCCCCAAGAGTTCACATCGACGGGGAGGTTTGGCACCTCGATGTCGGCTCATCGCATCCTGGGGCGGTAGTATGTCCCAAGGGTTGGGCTGTTCGCCCATGAAAGCGGTACGCGAGCTGGGTTCAGAACGTCGTGAGACAGTTCGGTCCATATCCGGTGTAGGCGTTAGAGTATTGAGAGGATTTCTCCTTAGTACGAGAGGACCGGGAGAAACATACCTCTGGTGTACCAGTTATTGTGCCAACAGTAAATGCTGGGTAGCCAAGTATGGACAAGATAACCGCTGAAAGCATCTAAGTGGGAAGCTAACCTCAAGATGAGTACTCTTTCCAGTAAAATGGATAAGATCACGGTAAGACTAACCGTTTGATAGGCGTCAAGTGTAAGTATAGTAATATATTCAGCTGAGACGTACTAATAGATCGAATGTTTTATATATTATTATTATAATTTCGAAAACTTTAATTTAATAGTGTAATTTATGTCTTGATTCTTATAGCGCAGTGGAACCACTCCAATCCATTCCGAACTTGGTTGTTAAACGCTGCAGCGGCGATAATACTGAAAGGGAAGCTTTTTGGGAAGGTAGCTCAGTATCAAGACTATATAAATCGATAATTTATTTTTATTTGAAGGTAAAATCAGTCTTTTTTACTCTATTTGTATAATTATGGTATACGATTAACCTAATACTGACTAGATATATTTTGGATGTTGTATTTCTTTGATTATATTTAATAAGTTTTGCTAGAAGTTGATAAAATTTTATAATAATATAATGTTATTTTATCTTCAGAGAATGGACTGAATTAACTTTGAAGATAACTTTCTACATCATATTATATAGTTCTATTTACATTATATATATAATCTTTATAGTTATATAGACCTTGCACGTGCAGAATTTGAGTTATTAAATAGCTTATACGTGTATATGGTTTGTACTATAATTCTTAACTGTAATATATCTTATGATTTCTCCGCTTAAACCCATAGTTTTTTCCAGTATTTTAACTAAATTGCTACTTGCTGTGTAATTTATTTGCATATAAATACCATCATAGTAAGATTGTATATTATAATTCAAGTGTCTTCTACCTTTATGCTGAATTGCTATATTTTGTCCACCATACTTTTTGATTAATGATTTATATTGATTCAATAAAGTTAAATTTTGTTCTTCGGTTATATTAGGTTTTAATATATAGATTGTTTCATAATGATTAAAATTCATAAATTATACCTTATAATTGATTATCAATTTGTATTCTTACGGCTTGAGAAATTACTGGTATTCTAGCATATTTCCCTTCAATGGATTTTATTATAGAGTAGACTATAGTTGATAAAACAAACCAGAATAGTGTATTACATAGCATCAGTCCATACAAGCTCATTCTGAACTCTATAGGTAAAGCTCTGAATGTAGCTCCTAATAAAGAATTAATTAGAAATAATAGTATTGATTGTAATACATTGAATCTAATAAATGGACGGTCTGGTATAGGGCTCTTATTACGTACAAATAGGTAATATAATATAAAAAATATGATAACAGCCAATGTCGGGTGTGTAACGTAAAAAATTACTAAAGGCATTAGAGTCTTTTTATAAATTTGCATAATATTGAAAGGATAATCTGGTAAAATTTGTTGCCCGAAGTTTTGTAAGCCTTCTAATAATGGCAGCCAATAGGGTAATATAGAACTTAAGCGATCTACTAATGTAATGTTATTAACGTTATAATTTTTATAAGATGTTGCTATATATAAATATAAGTAGCGTATTATAAAGCTTATTAATATAGTACTTAAAATGCTTAGTATTATAATAATCAATAAAGGTGATTTATTATGCATAGTAATTTTGTATAGTGGTTGCAGCAAGTTATATTTAAATATAAATTTTATTGATGTTTTTTATCTGACTAATGATTACATTAAATATTAATGTATTTTTTAGTATGAAATATATTGCGTATATATTGATTTTACACTAAAATAATAAAACATTTCAAATATTTTTTATTTTATTTATTTAATTGAAATAAAACGATGTCACGCAATTTATTATCTTCATATTTGCATTTAACTCAGCCTTTAAAAATTAATAAAAAATCTTTTTCATCTCGTTTAATGTTGGGTACAGGTAAGTATAGAAATTTAAAAGAAGCTAGTATCAGTGTAATGAACAGTGATGCTTCTATTGTAACAGTAGCTATTCGTCGTACATATATTAAGAAACTAAACGGGAAAAGTAATTTACTTGATGGATTAGATTGGAAAAAATTGTGGCTTTTACCTAATACAGCTGGTTGTGAGACAGTAGAAGAAGCTATAAGAGTTGCTGTTTTAGGTCGAGAAATAGCAAAGAGATTAGGGCAATTAGATAATAATTTTGTGAAATTAGAAGTTATTTCTGATTCAGAATATTTATTTCCAGATCCTTATGGGACTTTAAAGGCTGCAGAGTATCTAGTTAATAAAAATTTTACAGTTTTACCTTATATTAGTCCAGATCCTATTTTAGCTAAACAGTTGGAAGAGGTTGGCTGTTCTGCGATTATGCCTTTAGGTTCTCCTATTGGTTCTGGGCAAGGTTTACAAAATCTTCTAAATTTACAAATTATTATAAATAATGCAAAAATTCCTATTATAATAGATGCGGGTATTGGTACAGCTAGTGAAGCTAGTCAGGCCATGGAAATGGGTGCATCTGCAGTATTATTGAATACAGCTATTGCTAAAGCTGCTAATCCTGAATATATGGCAGAAGCTATGAAATTGGGAGTTGTATCTGGGCGTATTGCTTATCTATCTGGTAGAATGTTAAGACAAAATAAAGCTGCAGCAAGTTCACCTTCAGAAGGTATGTTTATAAAGTAATTTAACATATAAGTATATTTTATTTGAACTATGATTTTAGTTATTGATAATTATGATAGTTTCACACAAAACTTAGTACAGTGTTTAGGTAAATTAGGTTTATCTGTTTGTACTGTCAGGAATGATGAAATATCTTTGTCTCATATTGATCAATATAATCCGACTCATATTGTTTTATCACCTGGTCCAGGTAATCCTGAAAATTCAGGTATATCTTTACAATTAATTAGTTCTTATGCTAGTACTATACCTATTTTAGGAGTCTGTTTAGGTCATCAAGCTATAGGATATGTATATGGTGCTAAAATAACTAAGCTAGATTATCCTATGCATGGTAAATTAAGTAAAATTTTACATAATTCTCAAGATTTATTTACTAGTTTGCCTAATCCTTTTTCTGCAGCGCGTTATCACAGTTTGATTATTAATCATCAAGGTTTTCCTAATAACTTAGAAATTACAGCTTGGACACATGAAGGGATTATTATGGCATGCCGTCATAAAAAATATAAGTTATTGAGAGGTATTCAGTTTCATCCAGAAAGTTTATGGACAACTGAAGGGCAAGCAATAATTAGAAATTTTATTGTATTTTAATATTTAGTGACTTATTTGATTAATGAAGTTTGAAGTGAATTAATATAAGATCGAGTCAGTAGAATTTATTAGTTCTTTTTTAATTAAGATGATATTACATTATAAATTCTTGAATGGTATAGTAAGAGGTCTATTTTACTAATATATTCTTTATTTATTCTTATATAAGTGATGATTTCTGTAGTCTGCAGCTTTGTTTTAATATAATAATATATAAGGCAAAATAAAATATATTAATTGTACTATAAAGCTTGATTGTTTATATGGTACTTTTGTAATTCTATAGTAATAATCAATTATTACGCATATTTGTTATTACTTCTGATTCATTATTATTGATGCTATATCTATATCCATGTATATTTAGTGTATATTTCTTCAATATTGATTAAATCTTCTTCGAAACTTAATGTAGCTCTATTAGTGAAACCTGCTATTTCTATATTTTGTATTATACTGTTGACCCAGATTTGAGAATAAGAGATATAGCTTACAATTATGCTAATCATTAATGTTAAAAAGCCTGTATAAGTAATAAAAATACCAGGATCTGTTTTAATTTGTAGACCTGTGTTTGTCATTATTTCAACAATTTCTACAGTTGTGTTATTAATCACTACTTTTTCATTTGATTTCATATGTATTAGTAAATTGTTAGATGTATCATACATAGAAATTTGGTTATTTAATTTAGTTACGATAAATATAATACGTGCTGTCTTATTTATAGGAATCTGGGATGACCATAAGATTTGATTATTGATTTTATGCTTTGTAATCGGATGTTGGATAATTTTACTATTTCCTATTTTTAGCCTTATGCTATTTATGCTCCAGTCCGTTTGATAAAATGTAATGCCATTAAATATCAATGGTGAATTAACAAAAACATATTTTTGATTTATATTATGACCTTGGCTATTATATAGTGCAATATTAGATAAAAATTGTTTTATTGAGTTATCTTTGTTATATGTGATATGAAAATCGTTAATTTTTCCTATTAAATTATCTGGTAATGTGCTGTTAAATCCAGATTGAATTGTATTTTTTATATGAAATATTTCTCCTTCTGGTACTATTTCTTGTGCTGTGAATCCGCCTAATAAACTAATTACGGATCCTGTGAGAGTTAAAATTATGCTGAAATGCACAATAATAGGAGCAATTCGGCCAGATAAGCCTTTATAAGCGTACAAGCTCGTTTCTTTATGAAATATATAATAGTGATTACTGTATAGACTATATATCATATTACATATAGATGTTTGATCTAATTCTGTGAAATGAGATTTATTATTTCTTTTTTGACTGTGTTGTAAAAATTTCCATTTACGAGCATTTCTTAAGCTGGGTAATTGATTAGAAAAAGTGCATGATAGTAAACTACAAAAGAATAAAATTAAGACGGTTATGAAACATGGATTTGAATATATATGGTCTAATCCTAAGTTGACAATTATCTTCCAATTAATTATATCATTCAATAATTGATTGTTAAGAGGATAATTGGTTTGATAATAAGAAATACTTTGATTTTGTTCAATGATAGTTCCAATTATACTGATAATAGCTATTATCAGTAGTAAGCTTATAGAGAAACTTAAATTACGAAGTTTTTTAAATGTGTGCCATATAATATTTTTAGTATTAAGTAGTTGCATAGGTTATGATAGAAATTTATTTGCTTATATAAAACATGGTTTATTGTTTTGTTAGAAAACATTATATAAATATTATATGAAGTAAAGCAAAAATGCTATATCCTAACATAGTGCAGCCACTTAAAAAAGTAATATTATTCCATATAAGTGGCCATCTATTTATTTGATTGTAATTAAGGTTCTGATTAATAATCAGATAAATAGGTAATATATAACTGAATAAGTAAGTTATAGTATATAAAATTCCCAATAGCCAAGATTTACAAGAAGATATCCAAAATAATATAATTAATAATATTGGGACTGTACATGATGAAGAACTAATACCTATAACTAATCCAGTTATATAGTGGTATAATAAAGGTACAAATAATAACTTGTTATATGTATTATTATTATAGCTAAAGCTGTTGTTAAATTCTATTATTTGTAGTAATTTGAAGCTAACTATAATTGTAGCAATATATGATAATAGCGGAAAAGTATGTAATAAATATTCATATTGCTTATGCAGCCCTTGGAATATGATAATACTCAAAATAGTACTACTTATTATGCCAGAGATAAACATTTTTTTGTTGTTATTGTTAAGTTTGTTTGCATATATGTATGATAAGCTAGTAGGTATTATAGAGAGTAAACATGGATTCAAGCTTGTTAGCAAACCACTTATTATAAGTAATATGAAAGTGATAGGATGAATACTATTTATTTGTGATGCTAATATAGCATATAAGTTTTGTTCAATAATATAAGTTTGATAGTTGATTGTATTAATAATATTAGATATGATCATTTTAAGTATTTTGTAGGATTATTGCAAATTCGATATGTTTTAATTTATTAACTCCCCAGGAAGGATTTGAACCTACGACCAATCGGTTAACAGCCGACCGCTCTACCGCTGAGCTACTGAGGATAATTATTATGATATAGATCTAAATATATCAAAATAATAACAATATAGCAAGCTTCATATATACTTATGAAGTATATTATATATTGTTAATATTACTTGTTGTTGGGTAAATTTTTTGATACAATGTTTTTGTGTTTATTTGTTTATGGCGGACATGGTGGAATTGGTAGACACGCTAGATTTAGGATCTAGTGAGATTTTCTTGTGAGAGTTCAAGTCTCTCTGTCCGCATGTGATTATTTTATGCAATTGTTTTTATAATTTAGTTCCATCTTTGAACTATTAATTTAGTAGATCCATCTTTTAATTTTTCTTTGTTTATAGTTTTAAAGCCTTCAGCATGGCTTACTTCTATAATTGAGTTAATAGCATATTGTTGTAATATTTTTTCTATGATATTCTCTGGGTATATATCTTGATTGTTTTTCCATAGGTCAAAGTCCGATATAAATGTATATTCTTTTCCATTCCATACAAAACCTATTATATTTTTATCATTCTTTTTTACAACTATATCCATATATTCTAAATTTCCATTACTATCTTGCAAGTGTGACGGTTTCGCACTATAATCAAAATTTAGATCTGTTAAACTTTGTTTTAGTATCTTTAGGTTAGTTATATTTGTTGTTATACGACTAAAATGTGACATAATTCTCTATTAATTGTTTTGTTATTTAAATTAGTTGGAAATAAGTTCTATAGTTTCCTTATATTATAATTTTATATATTCATATTAAAAAATCAACTACTAAGTTTTTTATCATCTTTTACTATTTGATGATATTTTCTATAATTTTTAGAATAAGTCTTAATCTTACTGAACTTGGATCAATTATTTTAATTGAATATTTACAATTTCTTTATATTTTAGTAATAATATACATAACAAGTTGAGAATGTCTTGGGAAGTATCCTTAATTATCCTAATCAATATATAATATTATGACTGCTACTTTAGAAAGACGCGAAAGCGCAAGCCTGTGGGAACGTTTTTGTACTTGGATTACAAGCACTGAGAACCGCCTTTATATCGGTTGGTTTGGTGTTTTAATGATTCCAACATTATTAACAGCTACATCTGTATTCATCATTGCATTCGTTGCTGCACCTCCAGTTGATATAGATGGTATTCGTGAGCCAGTTGCTGGTTCTTTACTTTATGGAAATAACATCATTTCTGGCGCGATTATACCTAGTTCTGCAGCGATTGGTATTCATTTTTACCCAATTTGGGAAGCTGCATCACTAGACGAGTGGTTATACAATGGTGGACCTTATCAACTAATTGTTTTACACTTCTTATTAGGTGTATGCTGCTACATTGGTCGTGAGTGGGAATTAAGCTATCGTTTAGGTATGCGCCCTTGGATCTCTGTTGCTTTTACAGCTCCTGTAGCAGCAGCAGCAGCAGTTTTCCTTGTATACCCTATTGGACAAGGAAGCTTCTCTGATGGTATGCCTTTAGGCATTTCTGGCACATTTAACTTTATGCTTGTATTCCAAGCCGAGCATAATATCTTAATGCACCCTTTTCATCAACTGGGTGTAGCAGGTGTTTTCGGTGGTTCTCTATTTAGTGCTATGCATGGTTCTTTAGTAACTTCTAGCTTAATTCGTGAAACAACTGAAAATGAGTCTGCAAATAATGGTTATAAATTTGGCCAAGAAGAAGAAACATACAACATCGTTGCAGCTCATGGATACTTTGGCCGCTTGATCTTTCAATATGCAAGTTTTAACAACTCGCGCTCATTACATTTCTTTTTAGGCTTATGGCCTGTCGTAGGAATCTGGTTTACAGCAATGTCTGTAAGCACTATGGCTTTCAACTTAAATGGTTTTAATTTCAATCAATCAGTTGTAGATAGCCAAGGGCGTGTAATTAATACTTGGGCAGATATTCTTAACAGAGCTAACCTAGGTATGGAAGTAATGCATGAACGTAATGCTCATAATTTTCCTCTAGATTTGGCTTCTAGTAATTCTCTACCAGTATCTTTAGTTGCTCCATCAATTAATGGTTAGTTAGTATAACATGATTCATTCTGATAGTGTTTTTATATAGGTAAAGTTAAAAAATACAAAAAGTGCTTACTTTTTGTATTTTTTTAGTTAAATAACTGTAAGTTTGTTGCCAACCAATTTAAAATATAGTTGTAAAGGAATAATATAGTTAACTTTTGGGCGCATTAATTGAATAGGGTTAATATTATCTATATAAGTGAAGTAGTGGGGTGTAAATATATTAGACGGCTTAAAACTTTTCTTTTTTAATATTACATATTTTTTATTTTTAAATTGTTCTTTAAAAAATAAATATCTCATATTTTTATAGTTACTTGATCTACTATTGTAATATTTGCTTGTATGTTTGAGAAGTTTAACAAATTGTCTTTCTGTTGAATTAATACGAGAATTTCTGTCATTAGTAAATAACTCTTTTAAGCTTTGCTCTCTTCTTCTTCTAGTAAGTTCTACTAAACCTAATTCTGATAATTGTACTATTTGTGGTCTAGCATTATCTACTTTTAATAATTTGCTAAAATGTTCTAATAGTTGTAATTGATCACCTTGAGAAGACATATCAATAAAATCGATAATTACAACTCCATTAATATTTCTTACTTTTAATTGGTAAGCGATTTCAATAGCTGCATAAAAGTTCGTTTTTAGAATAGCTTCTTTAGAATTACCTGATTTATTAAAAGAACCGGAGTTCACATCAATCACTGTTAATGCTTCATTACTTTCAATAATAATATGGCCTCCGTAAGGCAACTTAACTTTTGGCTTAAGTGCATTGTCTATAGCATGTTTTATATAAAACTGATCCAATATGCATTTTGATTGATTATATAATTGTAATTTTGTGTTGTGACGAGGTGATAGACAATTCCATTTATACAAGTAATAATTTAACTGATTTAATCCTTCTTTAGAGTCAATTATTACTTTTGTAATGTTGTTTTCATAAAAATCTCTAATAATTTTTTTTATTAAGTTTTCATCTTTATATAATAATAAAGGCGAAGAATTGCTTATGATAGCTTTTTCTATAAAATTCCATTGTTTTTTTAAATCGTCTAAATCGTCCAATATAATATTTTCTTGAATACCTTCAGCAGATGATTTAATTAATAAGCCCATTTTACTAGGCTTAAGTAAAACAGCTAATGAGTAAAGATGCGTACGTTCGTTATAATCGTAAATTTTGTGTGATATACAAATAGTATTACAAAAAGGCATTAATACCAGATATTTTCCATGTAAATGTATATTTGCGGTTAATCTGGGTCCTTTATAAATAGTTGGTTCCTTTATAATTTGTACTAAAATAACTTGATTTATAGACAAAATTTCTTCTATATTTTTAATATGTTTTCCTTTTTTAATGTGTTTTATATCATTTATATGTATAAACCCGCTTTTTCCCGATTTATTTAGTTTTATAAATGCAGCGTTGATACTAGAAAAAATTTTTTCTACAGTACCTATATATATATCGTTTACTTGGTACAAATTATTAATCGTAACAATTTCTTGAATTTTGTTATTATTTAATATAGCTGCTAAATTCTTATATTGAGAAATAACTATTTTTTTTATCATTATTGAAACATCGCTATAGAAAAATTAGATAGATTTAATTTATCATAATTATCTTAATTACATCTGTAAAAAATTATGTGTTTATGGACTGTTTCAATTTATATGCTATAAATTCTTTTCGTTAGTTATAATGCTGACTGTTGTATGATTCTTTTTACTTTTTTTGAAAACTACTGTTCCATTTGCTAATGCGAATAGAGTATAATCTTTACCTAGTTTTACATTAAGCCCAGGTTTAAATCGGCTTCCCCTTTGCCGAACAATTATATTGCCTATATTTATTGATTCTCCTCCATATTTTTTGATTCCTAATCTCTGAGAACGAGAATCACGACCGTTTTTTGTGCTTCCACTACCTTTTTTATGTGCCATATGTTATATTTATTAACTTAGTTGATTTAAGATGTGATTATGAATTTCGTTGCAATAATTTATATAAGTTGAGACATTATTGAAACACTTTTTCTATTAATAGTCTTGTTAGTTTTTGCCTATACCCTTTTTTCTTCCTATTGTTCTTTTTTGATTTTGTTTTAAAAACAGTTATTTTCTTGCCTTTTATATGTTTTAAAATTTTTGCTTTTATGCATGCAGATTTTATACAGGGGTTTCCTAATTGAATAGAGCTTTTTTGCTTGAGAACTAATACTTTATTGAATTGTATATAATCTCCTGGTTCTCCCGGAATATAATTTATATCATAATATTTACCAGGTTCTATCCAAATTTGTTTACCATCTGCTTCTATTATTGCATATACCATAAGTAGATAATTTTTTAGTGTCTAATATTTAATAATATAATAACTTAAATTTAAAATAGTAACAAATATATTTTCTTAAACTGTAGTTTTAATAGTTAATGTTTTCCAATACCTAATTTGTTAAGTTTGTGATAGATCATGACTCAATAAAAATGATATTTGATTATCCTTTTTTTGTTCTTGCGTAAAGTCTTTACTATTTACTAGTGTACCATCTGGTAAAATGAAATCATATCCTTTTTTTAGTTTACCGTATATAGGACCTATTTCTATTTGCCATTGTTTTGCATGATATAATTTGAATTTGCCCTTATTTTTAGGAATTGTAATAATAAATTCGAAGTGTGTAGATCTCTTTAGACAATATATTTGATATTCATGATCTCTTATAATGTAGTTTGTATTCAATATATGAAAGTATAAATTATATCTAAAATTAGTTTTTGAATATTTTTTGATTAGTTCTAGATATTTAGCTAAATCTGTTGGACCATAGACATGTATAGCGCTCTTTTTATTGCTTAAACTTAAACTAGATAGTAATCCTGGTAGTCCAGATATGTTACATATTGTCATTTCTGTAATAATGATTTTAGATACTTGGCTTATTTTTATTTTCTGTTTCATTAAATAATGTTGAGAACCTTCACAGCAATTAAAAAGCCAAATTGTTTTCAGATTTTTGAATTTACAATAAAAGCAGGCTTTTATGTGTTTCAGAAAGAAATCATTATGATTTAAGCGTATAACCTTCATTTATACTTGTATACTTAATGTTTTATTTTTAAATAGTATTTCAGTTATGATTATTCAATTATAATGATTTATAAGATTAGTTATTGTTTTCTTTTTGTTGTATATATATAAAACTGTTAGATTTACCTGTTATTATTGACTTGCCTAATGACATGGATTTTTTATAAGTATCATAAGCTTTATGTTTCCATTGTGCTTTTCGTGATTTACATTTTGATTTTGATGTGCGTTTTTTAGGTACAGCCATAATTTTATTAATTTTAGTATTTGATATTATGTGTTTGTTTGTAGTCTTTATTCTATGTATAATAGATATTAGATATACTTTAATAATTATATTTAGTTGTTGAGGGAATCCCATATAACTTGATTCCCTTTGTTTTGGTTCTAATTTAAGATACTATACAAATTACTTTACATGCTACGAAATTGTTGTAAAGCTACTCTACCAATATTATATAAAGCCCAAGAAGCAGCTGCTAACACAGGTAATAGTACAATTAAAAGTCTTATATCCATACTTTTCTTCCTTAAGTTTTTATATAATTATATTATACTTTTATCATAGTTATGACAAAGGAATTATTATGTTATAATTATACTTGATTAATACTATATTTTTATGTATCAAATTTTTTCTCTAAGAAATAAAAATTGTATTAAACTTTTTGATATCCATATATTTACAGAATAAGAATATATTTGTTTAGTGTTTTAATATAGTTATATGAGGGATTTGCCTTTTACTTTAGATCAGTTGAGGATTTTAAAAGCTATTATAAAAGAGGGTAGTTTTAAACGTGCAGCAGATAGTTTATATGTATCTCAGCCAGCTATAAGTCTTCAAATTCAAAATTTAGAGAAACAATTGAACATACCTTTGTTTGAAAGAAGTAATAAAAAAGCGACTTTAACAGAGGCAGGTAATTTGTTATTAAGATATGGCGGTAGAATTTTGGCATTATGTGAGGAAACCTGTCGGGCATTAGAAGATGTTCAAAATTTGCAAGGAGGAACTTTAGTTGTTGGTGCTAGTCAAACTACAGGAACTTATTTGATGCCCAGATTAATCGGCTTGTTTAGACAAAGATATCCACAAGTTAATGTTCAACTCCAAGTACATTCTACTCGTTTGATTTCTTGGAGTGTTGCCAATGGTCAAGTTGATTTAGCTGTTATTGGTGGAGAGGTCCCAAATGAGTTAAAAGATACTTTACAGATAACTTCATATGCAGAGGATGAATTAGCTCTTATTTTACCTACTTCTCATATATTTTCTAAATTGCCAGATATTCAGAAGGAAGATTTATATAGATTAAGGTTTATTGCTTTGGATACTCAGTCTACTATACGCAAAGTAATTGATAAAATTTTAATTCAGCATGATATTGATAGTAGTAGGTTTAAAATAGAAATGGAATTGAATTCTATAGAAGCTATTAAAAATGCTGTACAATCTGGTTTGGGGGCTGCATTTGTTTCTGTATCTGCTATTGCAAAGGAATTAGAATTGGGTATACTTCATTGGGCTAAAATAGAGAATGTGACAATTAAGCGTATGTTGTCAATAATTATTAATCCAAATCGCTATAAATCTAAAGCAGCTGAAACGTTTAGCAAAGAAATTTTGACTTTGTTTGTTACACCTGCTACATGAATTGTTTTATATTAAAAATAGATGCTATTGATATTTGGCGAAAAAATATAATTGGATTGAAACTCCCCTATTACGACAAATCCAATTCTTAATTTTAACCATTGAATAAATTGTTTATCTAATGAAATTATAGCTGCACAATCTTCTGTCAATTGTTCACGTATGCGGTTGAGATTAAATGATGCCAATAGATCTGGATTAATAATAAACCAAAAATCTATATCTTTTTTTATATCTTGGTAATGGTTAGTTCTTTCTCGCAAAATTTCTTCAACTGGTTCCTCATTCATTAAAAAGTTCCTGCTTGCAATTGCAAAGTAGTATTTAGTCATATATGTTGATATATATTATTCAGATTACTCTATCGCTTTAATTATTATGTTATAAATAACTATATTGTTATATTATACCTTAAAGAACATTTATATTATAAGCCTAGATATTAGTAAATTATAATACATAAATTTTTTATATTTTCATTAATATATTGTGCAAGATATTATATCTTAAAATATCAATAAATTGAAACATATATGGTAAACTATTGGCCTTATAAGCAAGGCATATATCTTAATCACGAAGTAGCTTATTTGTTTGCTCATATAAGGCAAAAGTTTCATAGAAATTTGTCTAATAATACGCAAGATTATTTGTATATTGATATATTGAATAATTCTGTAAAACATAAATTGTTTTCCATTGTTTTAGTTGAGTTAGAAATATTGGTTTTAGATTTAGTAGAGTTGAATATAAGTCTTCAAGGTATTCAAATCTTAAAAGATAAAATCTTTTATGATTTAATCCAAAAAGTAGTAGCTCGATTTTTAATCGAATTTACTGTTAATAATTCTTCTATAATGCTAATACAGAGTAAAAAGTATTATTATTTAAAAGTTACATTATTAGAATACAAGTGGCTATTAGAAAACTTATTAACGTATTTAATTTTTGGTTCCATATATGTAGATAATTATATTTTCGCATTTGATCAAAAGCATACACCAGTAAAACATGTAGAAATTTTGCTAGAAAATGTAATGATACAAATTAGTAATTTAGCTGTTTTTATGATATTAGAAAATTTAAAATCATTATCTAATATAATTGCATTTTTGAAAAAAAATAAATTATGTAATATATCTTATATTTCTATTAGATCTTTAGCTTCTTTTCGTAATAACTTATTTTATCAAAATTTATTATACTTATATGTTATTCAACCTAGGTATATATACAGTAATCGTTATAAAGTTTGGTTAATAGGGCCTAAAGGATTAGTTACAAGATATATATATACTTATAGATTAGAAGATTTTATTCAATTATCATATTTGCAGTTGATAATAATTACTATAATAGAGTTACAAGATTTTATAATTCCTAAGTGTGAACAATTTTTACTTGTTTTAGTAAAACTTATATTCTATATATTCATAAATATATTAGGAAATGGAATAATGTTTTTAGTTCGTATTATAATTTTAGGAATAGATAGTTTACCTAAATAGCTATCAAATTATATAAATAATCTATTTTTATTAATGTTGTAATTTGATTAATATAAGTTATGAAAGATCTTAATTGTAATTCCATTATTACAGAGCAGGTTGCATCTTTAAACATGAATTTTGATAGAACACACCAATTAAAAATGATTGAGCAAATCATACAATCAGGTCAAGCTGGTCAAGAAGCTCTTTTGAATTTTTTAGTCGACAGGTGTATTATTCAAAAGAAAAATGTTGAAGTCTTAGATGGTTTAATATTTGAATTTTTGTATTTTTATAGTATAGATGATATAAAGCAAAGGTTAAGTTCTTATTTTTCTTTTGGTCTTATAGATTTAAAATCATCTTTGCAATTCAATTATCAACCTTTACAAGATTTGTTGATTAATCATGATTTTCAACAAGCAGATAAGCTTACTCAATCTTATCTTTGTTCATTAGCTAATTTGGATCGAAAATATAATCGTAACTGGCTATATTTCACAGATATCTTTTCTTTTCCTCCTGAAGATTTATATATTCTAGATAAACTTTGGACAGTTTATTCTAGAGGCAAATTTGGTTTTTCAATACAACGAAAGATTTGGTTATCTATTAATTGTAATTGGGAAAAACTATGGGTTAATATAGGATGGAATAAAAATGGTATTCCCTTAAGGTATCCGAGCGAATTTATATGGAATATTAATGCACCTGATGGACATTTGCCATTGTTTAATCAATTGAGAGGTGTACAAGTCATAGCAGCATTATTTAATCATAATGTTTGGAGTGATGATGAATTAGTATAATTTTTATACTGTTTAAGTTGTTTAGTTAGATTAATGAAATATTTAAACAAATAGTCTGAATCATGTGGCCCTGGGCTAGCTTCAGGATGGTATTGTACGGAAAATATTGGCTTTGTGCTGTGAAATATAGCTGCTACAGTAGAATCATTTAAATTGAAGTGAGTAATATTTATAGTCTTATTATACAGAGATTTTTGGGTTACAGCAAAACCATGGTTTTGACTTGTAACTTCTGCTTTTTGTTTAATGCCTGAAGGATGGTTTAGACCTCGATGTCCAAATTTTAATTTAAATGTTTCTGCTTCCAATGCTAGACTTATTATTTGATGTCCCATACATATACCAAATATAGGTATGTTCGTGTATTTTATAATCCTCTTAACTGTGTTTATGGCATATTTTATTGCTGAGGGATCACCAGGACCGTTAGATAATAGAATACCATCTGGATTGTATGATTTAATTTCTTTGTATGAACTTGTTGCAGGTAATATATGAATAGAACAACCATAGCTGTATAATCTAGATAAAATATTATGCTTAACCCCGAAATCTATTAGAATTATTTTTAAACCATATCCATATGTTCTATCTGTCTTATATTGTAAATATGAAAAATATTTATTAGAATAGTCTTGAAATTCGTAATTTTTTTTTGTTGTAACTTTTTGAACTAAGTCATTGCCCTCTATTTCAGTTATATTTTTAAATTTGAATGATAGCAAATCAGGATTTAAATATTTGCTTGAGATGCATCCATTCATAGAACCAGTCTTTCTTAAGTGTTTAGTCAATGCTCTTGTATCTATACCAAAAATGTGAGGTATTTTATTGTTTATAACATAAGCTATAAAAGATTCTTGTTGCCTCCAATTATTAGGTGAGAAACAAAAATTTTTAGCTATTATACCTTTTATGTGAATTTTATTCGATTCATTATCTTCATAGTTAATACCTGTGTTACCAATTTCTGGATAAGTAAAAGTTATGATTTGTTCTGCATAACTAGGATCTGTTATGATTTCTTGGTATCCAGTCATACCTGTATTAAATATAACTTCTCCGAAAGATATTATAGAATTGAGTAAAGTCCAACCCTTATACGTTTTACCATCTTTTAACATGAGAATTGCTGGATATAGATTATATGTCATTGATCGAATATTATAATTAGAATATATAAATACTACAGGTATATAAGTTGTGTTGTCTTATTATAGAAGAATAGATAGCTATATTAAATAACATTAACTACCTATTGTTTTGAATTTTTTATATAGTGTTTAAACTTATCAGTAAGCCAATTATATTACCATCCATTTTCTGATTTGTTCAGAACATAATTAGCAACATTTTCTATATCTTCATCTGCTAAACGTCCACCAAATGCAGGCATAGCATTTTTACCATTTTTTACTTGGTTTGTAATTGCTTCTATACTATTCATTTTGTTATCTGCTAAAACATCACTTTTTAGCGTTTTATCCGGCATGATTGCGTTGTTTCCACCTGCGTGACAAGCTGAACAATTTGCTGAAAAAATTTGTTCTCCAGCATCTAAATCTGCTGCAACAGTTGGTTGAACGTTATACGTGAAGATATTGTAAATGACAAAAAAAGTGAATAACCATCTCATAAATTATATATCCTTAGAATGATAAAGTAAATGAAATCTTAATATATATTATATTTGATTTTTTATCATCTATAGCATATATAAGATAATTTATATACAATAAATAATATTTTAATTTTTGTTTGATTTTTTAGTAGTATATTTTACCTCCTCCCCATTTTTCTGCTGCAATTTTAGGTTGAATCAAAATATGGCCAGCAATTGCAAATAAATCTTCATCTGTCAAGTTTCGCATTTTAGGGAAAATTTCTGCGCTTTTTATACTAGGATGTAATTCAGCAATAGAATTAGCACCATCATAACTTGTCGGATCTTTCATGTATTCTATTAGGTTACGAATATTATCTCTAACAGGTGTTGCTCCACTTAATGATTCAGGGTCTAATCCTATATTAGGGTTTGTTTTCGTAATTCCACCATTATGACATTGAGCACATGAATTATTAAAAAGGCGTTTGCCTCTTTTAACCTGTTCTGGAGTTAATATAACAGTTTTCCCAGATTCTTCTAAAGTTACTGTTCTTGTTGCTTCATCTAATTCTATAGCATAAACTTGATTTAATAAAGTTTCAAAAACAATTATAACAGCAAATAAACTTAGCTGAATTTTAGTGTTTGATATCATAAGATTTATATTATCCTTGAATTAAGCAAATAGTTTATATATTATATATTACATAATACTTTAATTACTATCTATTAAATTTTTATTTCACTATAATTAGTAATTTTACTCTATATAATAATTTATACAGTGACTATATTATTGCTGCTAAGTTGTATTTGTTTTATCATTATACATTGTGAATGTAGTAAGTTACAAGATTTATAGTTTTTTATCATAAAAAGACAAAATTTGGTGAAGTTTGGTTTTTAATTCTATTCTTGATATGATTAGGTCTATAAATCCATGTTTGAATAAATATTCAGATGTTTGAAAATTATCTGGCAGATCTTCTTTTATTGTTTGTTCTATAACTCTTCTACCAGCAAATGCTATCAATGCATTCGGTTCTGCGATAATTAAATCTCCTAGCATAGCAAAGCTAGCTGTTACACCTCCTGTAGTTGGAGAAGTCAAAATAGGAAAGTAAGGAAGCTTCTGTTCTTTATGTTTTTGTAGGGCTGAAGAAATTTTTGCCATCTGCATTAAACTAAGCATACCTTCTTGCATTCTTGCTCCTCCCGAAGCGCATATAATGACAGCAGGCAGTTTCTTAATTGTTGCTTTTTCAATTAGTCTAGTAAGTTTTTCACCTACTACTGAACCCATACTACCGCCCATAAATCGAAAATCCATGATACCAAGAGCAATAGGCATATCAAAAACATTTCCTAAACCAGTTTGTACAGCATCAAATAAGCCTGTTTGTCTTTTCATATCCAATAGTCGTTTACTATATAATTTTCTATCAGAGAAACCAAGTGGGTCTGTTGAAGTTAATAATGTATTAATAGGTTGCCATGTATTGCTATCAATAAGTTGTGTTATTCTATCTTGACTAGTAGTAGGGAAATGATGCCCACACTTAGGACATGTTTTAAGATTTTTTTCTAAAGTTTTATAGTACATAAGCAGACTACATCTAGTGCATTTTATCCATAATCCTTCAGGTATTTGTAAGTTTATTTCTTTTGTATTTGTTGTTAAAGATGTATTACGTTTAATATTTAACCACTCTGATAAGGACATATAAAATAATGGATGAATTTTGATAATTAGATTAGTTATTTGAATTTGAATATAATTTCTTGTATTCAATTGATGAGCTTATAAGAAAAAACATAATTACAGATATAATAATGATCCGTATAAATGTATTTTTCTTATTCATTACTTAAATGTATTTTAAGATAAAATTATAGATGTTTAATTTCTTAATGTTTTATCTTTTTGACTAACAAATAAGAGTGCTAGTGTAATAGGCAATACAACAATTAAAGCACCCAAGATTAAACTGTTAAAAAAACCAGATAGTGATGATGTCATTATGAATTTTCCTTCATTAATAATTTCTGAAAAATGAATTTATAAATTAAATAAGTAAAATATCAAATATATATATTTTATTATTTAATTTGAATCTTATAGATTGTTTCTATATTGTAATATAGGTTATTCAAATAGTTAACTTTTTGTGTTTTCTATTAACATTTCCATTTAATTACAACTGTACCCCATGTTAATCCTGCACCAAAACCAGAAATTACTATAATATCTTCTTTAGTAATTCTATTATTTTGTAATGCTTCATCGAGTGCTAATGGTATTGATGCAGCTGAAGTATTTCCATATCTGCTTAAGTTGGAGATTATTTTACATGTATCAATAGATAATCTATTGGCTACAGCATTTAAAATTCTTTTGTTAGCTTGGTGTAATAAAAGCCATGTAACGTCCTTTGTTGAAAGATGTAGAGCATTAAGGCATTTTGTGATACTAGCGGGAACTTTTGATACAGCAAATTTATACACTTCTTTGCCGTTCATTGAAATATATTCAAATTGACCTCGAAAAAGTTGGAAAGTGTTTAAAGAATATGGGTTCTCTTTGTATGTAATTGATAGTTCATCAGATTGTTTTCCATCCGTATTTAGTTGAAAACCTAAAATAGCGTTATCTTCTTCAGAACATGCTTGTATTATAGCTGCCCCAGCTCCATCACCAAATAGTATACAGGTTTTACGGTCTGACCAGTCAATCCATTTTGATAAAACATCTGCACCAATGATTAAAATATTTTTGTAACTACCGTTTTGTATGAATTGTGTAGCTGTTACAATAGCTAGTACAAATCCTGAGCAAGCTGCTGTTAGATCGAATGCAACAGCTTTTTTAGCTCCAATTTTTGCTTGTACTTTACTAGCACTACCAAAAAGATCATTAGGACTTGATGTTGCTAATATAATTAGATCTATTTCTAGTGGGTCCATCTTAATATTGTTTAATGCTTTCATTGCAGCATTGTAGGCAAGATCTACCACTGATTTATTTGCACCTGTTAATATTCGTCTTTCTTTAATACCTGTTCGAGTTACTATCCATTCATCTGACGTTTCGACGATGTGACTAATCTCTTTATTGTTTATACATAAATCTGGAACAGCAGAGCCTACAGAAATAATTCGAGCTCCTTGCATGATTGATGATTTCATGTCTTTTTCAAATTCTATTGAATTATAATAGTTGATATTTAAATATTAGAGATATTATATGTTCATTTATTAGTAATTAATGTATTTATTATGTATTATGTCAATTTTGTTAAGATTATAAAATAATAAAACCCGGAAAATACCTTACGTAATTGAGCTGAATTGCTGCTACTTTCCAGTCCTGACAAGTTTAAGCTATTAATAATGTATTTTCCGAGTGTAATTAAGATTATAACATTACACAATTAAGCAAGCAACTATTAAATTATATGGATTAAATTTATATAACTTTAGTAAGCTTTATGACATACCTTGTATTATAAAATCAAAGTAAGGTTCTATAATAACTATTTCATTTTCTTCTAAAATTTTAATAGTTGCTTGTTTTAAACAATTTATAGCGTCAATCATACCGATTATGGGTACGCCTAAAGAGTTATACATTTCTCTTACTCCAATTATACCTATTTTTTCAATAGAATTTTTATCTCCAGTCAATACACCGTATGTTACTAAGCGTAAATACCATCCATAGTCTCTAAGACATAAAGATCTTTTTCTAGATCCTTCTGCATTACCTCCGGGAGCTATATATTCTGGGTGAATTTGAAAAATAGATTTACTTGCTTGTTGTATAATTTCTTTTTCTTTATCTCTTAATTTGCTGCTGATACAGATGCGAATTTCTCCTGTTTTTATGTAATTGTTTATTGACTGTAATTCTCCAATACTAGGGTATCTTAATTCATTATCTGCGTTTAAAATGATTTGGCTAACTAAACTCATATTTGTTAATATCAAATTTCAAGTGAATATTTTTACATTTATTATATCAATAGATTTTTAGTTATAAAAAAAAACAAGCTTATAGAATATAAAGCTTGTCATTTTTAAAATTAATATACGTAATTTATAATGATAATGATAATATATCAGGGAAAAAACGATTAATTTCTATTATGAGACCAGCAGTAAATGTTAACCAAATAGCACCTACAACAGGAATAGTTGACAAATATTTCAATAAATTATCATTCATATGAATTTTTAGACCTTATTATTTGTTATATATTATTAATTTTAACGTGGTGAAATAGGAATGTCTTGGTTACGTGCAATTAATTCTCCACTTGTGAGTTCTTTTATTGCCGCTAAAGGCCATGTAAAACCTGATAAGCAGTATTTAAGTGCTAGTGGTACATCTAAAATAATTTCTTTTTCTGTAGGTTTAGAGGTTTGTGATATGTCTCGCAAGTATTTTCTTCCAACCCATCCAATCCATCCTGTAATATATATAAATATAATTCCTGGAATCATAAATTCGCCTGCATGATTCCATCTACCATCTGTGATTAAGTGTGGTAATCCATCTGTTCCACATAAAATGCCTGATTTAGCATACTTATCAAATCTTAATTTTGTTTTTTCTATTTGTGTTTGTAAAGCTATTGCAGGTGGAGTATTTGAATCATATTTTGCTAGCCTTGCTTCTAGTTTTTTAACACTATTGTTTAATCTTTTTGTAAATGCAGGTGATTCTCCACATTTTGTTAATCCTGCTGTTTCTGCCAAGGAACTTATAGGATTAATATATGTACAAAGTACAATCATACAAAAAAGAGCAAATATTTTTTTCACAAATTATCTCCTTTAAATTTGTTAATTGAATATTTTAATATGACAAAAAGTTACAAGCTAATTAAAAAGATAAAATTAGTTATATTATATAAGAATAATGGATATTATCATTTTTTTGTTTATGTAGTAACATTTTGTTGAAAGTATCAAGATTTTATATCTATATTTAATTAATTAATATGAAATTTTATTAATAGTGGTAAATCAATGGCTTTTTGGAAATTTTTTTTTAGACATCATAATTTGCTTGCTTCTAATTTAAACAATCAGCTTAAAAAACAAGATTCAATAGACAAAATTTTGTTAGTTAAACATTTAAACACTAGAGGTAAAACCATCAATGTGTATTTGAGTCTAAATAGTAATATAAATTTGTATGACTTAGAAAAATTATGTGATTCAGTTGGATGGGTACGTAGACCATTAAAAAAAGTAAAGACGGCTATAGATAACAGTTTCTTAACGGCTTCCTTATTTTATGAGCATAACAAAAGAAAATTTTTAATAGGTTTCGCAAGAGCTACATCAGATACATCATTTAATGCGACTATTTGGGATGTTGTTATACATCCTGAATTTCAAGGTCAAGGTTTAGGTAAAATTTTAATGCATCAAATAATTAAACAATTAAGGTATGAAGATATTAGTACGATTACTTTATTTGCAGATCCACAGGTAGTAAGTTTTTATAAACATTTAGGATTTATTACGGATCCAGACGGTGTTAAAGGAATGTTCTGGTATCCACTGTAAATATCATATAATCTTTGTTCTAATGATAGAATTTATTTGGTCACAAGAATTATGATTCTCTCAATTGATTAGACAATCTTGTTTAATAAATGATAAAATATAAATTGTTGCTAAACGGGATATAGCGCAGTTTGGTAGCGCGCCTGCTTTGGGAGCAGGATGTCGCAGGTTCAAGTCCTGCTATCCCGATTATTTTAATTAATTTTATTTATTTAACCTAGTTAGTTTCTGATGTAGTTTACTGGCACTTTCTATATCTCCAGAAAGTTTATAAATATTGGCTAAATTTTTCAAAGTTTGTTTTGTTGAAGGTGCTTTGTTATAAGCTTTGAGATAGTATTCTGTGGCTGTTTTATAAATATTTACATATTGATAGCATAATCCTATGCAGTTGTAATATTCAACTAGAGTTGTTAGTTCGCTTATTCTGATTTGCTTCATGTAAAATTCTAGTATTGTAATACAATCAAGCCATTTTTTTCTATTAATATATATATGTGCTGCATATAAAATATATTTATTATCTATGCATCTTATGTTTGTTGTTTCTTCTATATCTTTTAAGGATTTTAATTGATGATATATATATATAAGATTATTTGTGATTAAATAACAAATAGGTAATAAAAAACAAGTTGCTAATATAAGGTATATTTCAAACATAATTAAAAGCTTTTTATAATTCAATATTATGTATACAATATCTGTATTATTTATGTATAATTCATTTTATTACTTTAAATAAAGTTATATAATAATATATTATTTTATTAATTTATAAAAATTATTTATATGAGTAAAGGTTTTAGTAATGGAACGAATCGTAAGCGTATTAAAAAATCTGGTTTTAGGGCTCGCATGAGTATATCCAGTGGTCGAAAAATTCTTAATTCTAGAAGGAGAAAGAAAAGAAAGAAAATAGCTTTGTAATTGTAGATATTTTTTATGTATTTACAATTTTTGATTCTTTGATAATGTGATATATTATAAGTTGATTGTTATATTATATGTCTTTTGAAAATGATTTGAAATTATTATTATCTACCCAAAATATATTAATTTATATCCTGAATTCTGAAGAGGAACGTCTAGAATATAATATTAATCTTATGATTCGGCAAAATATAAAAAAAACTATATATTGCTGGGATTTTATTGATGGTTATTATAATAATCCTAACTATTTTAATATAGCCTCAAGAAACCCTCTTGAGGCTATTGAGTTTATTGAGCAATTAAATTTTCCTAAATCTACAATTTTTTTGCTAAAAGATTTTAATGTTTTTATTAATGATATAAGCATTATTCGTAAAATAAAAAATGTCAGTCGTTTTCTTAAACAAGTTAATTCGTCTATTATTATCTCTGCATCGGAAATACAGATTCCAGTTTTATTACAAGATTTTGCAACTGTTTTAGAATTTCCTTTACCTAGTCACAGTGAAATTAATATAGAATTACATCGTTTATTTAAGGTTATGAATATTAGTTATTCTGTTTATTCTGAATATTTTTATGATTTGATATTAGCTTATAGAGGTTTCTCTATTGAAAAGATAAGAATGTCTATAGCAAAATTATTATCTTCTGATTTATCTATAAGTAGTTTTATTAAGAATATCTTAGCTGAAAAGCGGCAATTAATTGAACAAACAGATATATTAGAATTTTATGCTGTAGATGATAGTTTTGCAGATATAGGTGGCTTGATTTTATTGAAAGATTGGCTAAATAAACGTTCTAAAGCTTTCTCTGCCCAAGCTAAAGATTATGGTCTGATGGTTCCTAGAGGACTTCTATTAGTAGGTATACAGGGAACGGGAAAATCTTTAGTGGCTAAGGCGATATCTGGTCAATGGAAACTACCATTATTGAAGTTGGATATAGGAAAAATTTTTGCTGGTATTGTTGGTAAGTCAGAAGAAAGAATGCGTAATATGATAAAAATAGCAGAACAATCTTCTCCATGTGTACTTTGGATAGATGAAATAGACAAGTGCTTCACTCGCTTAAATAATTATAATGATAGTGGTACTACGAGTCGTGTTTTAGGTACTTTATTAACATGGTTAGCTGAGAAAAATAAGCCTATTTTTGTTATTGCAACAGCTAATCAAGTCTTGTCTTTACCATCTGAGTTATTACGAAAGGGGCGTTTCGATGAAATATTTTTTTTAGATTTACCAAACTTGGAGGAAAGAGAGAAAATATTTAAAATACATTTAATGAAGTTTAGACCTCTATCTTGGGTTAAGTACGATATAAAATCTTTAAGTAGACTTACAGATCAATTTTCAGGTGCTGAAATTGAACAAGCTATTATTGAGGCTATGTATAATGCTTTTTATGAGAAAAGAGAATTTTCTACACAAGATATTATTAATGTGATCAGTAATTTTGTACCCTTGGCTTTTACAGATCAGGTTAATATATCGGCTATTCAGAACTGGGCTATTTCAGGTAAAATTCGTATGGCCTCATGACTTGAGTATTAACTAAGTATATATAAGTGTCCTATATATTAGGTCGATAAAACAAATAATGGTTTATATACAGGATGAGTATAGTTATATTATATGTCAATATAGTAATTGTATAAAATTTATTACAATTTATATAGCATTTTTTTACAAAATCTATACTTAATATTGATTATTAAATTATTATATAAATTAGATTAAGTTGTAATTCTTGTAAATAATTTAGGAGTATATTTTAGTATGATTAGTGATAGTCAAATTTTTGTTGCATTATTGTTTGCTTTAGTTTCAGCTGTTTTAGCAATTCGTTTAGGTACAGATTTATATCAATAAATATTTATTAATATTGCTAACTTCACAAGAACTATAGATGTGATATTATATAAATGTAAATATATCGCATCTTTTGTTTATTTTATTATTGCTTATATCTCAAGCAGTATTTATGTGGGTTTTAATTTATAGTTATTTTTTACATTAGCTGAATACATTTGTTTAACTACTATATTTTTGTGAGTTTAATATTATTATTATTGTGAGTATTTTAAAAGACACAGTACGTCCCGTTTTCCCTTTTACTGCTATTGTAGGGCAAGAAGAAATGAAATTAGCATTGCTTCTAAATGTTATTGACCCTAAAATAGGTGGTGTTATGATTATGGGCGATCGCGGTACAGGTAAATCTACGACTATTAGAGCTATTGCAGATTTGTTACCCAAAATTGAAGTGGTACAAGAAGATCTATTTAATTCCCATCCTTATGATTATGATTTAATGTCTGATATAGTCAAAACTCAAGTAGAAAAGGGCAATCCTATATCTACTCGATTTATTGATGTACCGATGGTAGATTTACCTTTAGGAGCAACTGAAGATAGAGTGTGCGGTACGATAGATATTGAGAAAGCTTTAACAGAAGGAATTAAAACTTTTGAACCGGGATTGTTAGCTAAGGCTAACAGAGGTATTCTTTATGTTGATGAAGTTAATTTGTTAGATGATCATTTAGTAGATATTTTATTAGATGCAGCAGCATCTGGTTGGAATACAGTTGAGCGGGAAGGTATATCTGTAAGACATCCAGCTAGATTTGTTTTAGTAGGATCTGGTAATCCTGAAGAAGGAGAATTAAGGCCTCAGTTGTTAGATCGTTTTGGTATGCATGCAGAAATTAGGACAGTTAAAGAACCATCATTAAGAGTTAAGATAGTAGAGCAAAGAAGCAAATTTGATAGTAATCCTTATGTATGTTTACAAGAATTTAAAGAGCAACAAGATAAACTTAAATCTTCGATTGTAACAGCTCAAGATAGATTATCAAATGTAACTATTGATTATGATTTGAGAGTTAAAATATCAGAAGTTTGTGGTGTTTTAGATGTAGATGGTTTGAGAGGGGATATAGTCACAAACAGGGCAGCAAAAGCTCTTGCAGCTTACCGTAATAGAACTAATGTTGAGATCAGTGATATCAAAACTGTTATCACATTGTGCTTAAGGCACCGATTAAGGAAAGATCCTTTAGAAACTATTGATTCAGGTAATAAAGTTCAGCAAGTTGTAGAGAGTATACTAAAATAGGCTCAGTAGGATTCGAACCTACATTAGAGACTTAGAAGGTCCCTGTCCTAATCCATTAGACGATGAGCCCAATTGTTATTGATAAATTTTAATTGTGATGGGCGGTACTGGATTTGAACCAGTGACCACCTGCTTGTAAGGCAGGCGCTCTACCGCTGAGCTAACCGCCCTTCCAAAATTACACTAATACATTTTTTGCAAAAATGCAACTAATAAGCTACAATATTTTAGTAATTTCGATAAAAAATATCTATTACTTATTTAATTTTTTATTAAAACTATGCTTATTTTTTGTAATTTCAATTAAGTTATGTTAAATGATTTGAAGACTTATCTATACTATATAATTAATAAGGTCTTTAAAGTTCAATTATTAAGCAGTATTTATATTAATATTTTGGAACAGATGAAAATAGTTGGGCCTGATTCTTTAAGTATAGTTGTAGTTACAGCATTTTTTATTGGTATGGTGTTTACAATACAAATTGTGAAAGAATTCTTATACATTAATGCTATAAGCTTAGTAGGTTCTATCTTAACTATTTCATTTATACGTGAACTATCTCCTGTATTAACATCTGTAATTATAGTTGGTCGTATAGGGTCATATTTTACATCTGAATTAGCGACTATGAGTATAACACAACAATTAAATGCACTTTATATGTTGGAAGCCAATCCATTAACTTATTTAGTGTTTCCAAGAGTTATAGCTTGTCTTTTAATGTTGCCATGTTTAAATATGATTTCTTTTATCACTACTCTATTTAGTAGTTCTTTTATCTGTTTTACTATATATAATATACATCCTCAGATATTCTTTCTATCTTCTTTATCATCTTTAGTTGCTCAAGATATATTTAAATCTTTATTTAAAACTTTAATATTTGGTTTCTTAATTTCTTTAATTAGTTGTTTTTGGGGTTTAACAGCTCATGGTGGTGCAAAAGGGGTTGGTCAATCAACTACTTTATCAGTTGTTACATCTCTACTTAGTATTTTTATTTTTGATTTTTTATTATCTTATATTATGTTTGACAGAATAGGGAGTTCGATTAAAGCTTTATAAAATTATTAGTTCATAATATTTATGATTTAAGTATATGTATCGTAAAATACTTCAAATGTGTTCTAAATTGCAGTTAAATATTAATTTCAATCGCTTTATAGTCTTTACTACTTTAATGATTTCTGTTGTTATGAGCAGTTTGACTTTTTGGTCTTTAACTATGTTTCAAGAAGATTCCATAATTGCAAGCAGGCGTTTTTGTAAAGATTTGGGTCTTTTATTAGCTTCTAATATTATAGATTCAATTAATCTTAATAATCAAAAAGATATAGCTTATTTTTTAGAAAAGATTTATTTAAGTACATCTAGTATTAGATATATTTTGTTTTTTGATCAATATGGTAATTTATTATTGGGATTACCCATATACAATACAAAAGTTCAAAATATATTACAGTTGCATCAAAGTTTGTTACAGCTAGAAAATAAAGAATTTTTATTTAATATACCTTTAATTAATTCAAATAAACTATTAAATCATGATATTATCGATATTCTTATTCCTCTAACGAAATCAGGAAACACTGTAGGAAGTTTAGATTTAGGTATAGATCTAAATACAAAACTTTCCCCATCTAGATTGATAAGAGATTTAAGTGTTTTTGTTTTTGTATTAGTTTGGTTAATGTTGTTTATAGGAGTTGCATTTAATGCATTAGTAATGGCAGTACCTCAAAAGCAACTCTTATTAGGGATCCAAAATATTGCTCTAGGTAATTTCTATCAAAGATTAAATTTACCTACTAATGCTGAATTGGGTATTCTATTTACAAGTTTTAATGAGATGGCTGAAAGATTACAGTCTTATGAAAAGAAAAATGTGGATAAGATCATATCAGAAAAAAATAAATTAGAGACGATTGTGTCTATAATAGCGGATGGTACTATTTTAGTTGATGCTGAACTTAGAATATTATTTGTGAATAAAACAGCACAAGAGATTTTTGAATGGTTTAATATTGATTTAACTGGAGCCTCTATTTGTAATTATTTACCTATTCATGTTAATGAAGCTCTTTTACCTATATTAAATCAATTAGTTGATTCGAGTTATATAAGTACAAATAAATCACAAACAGAAGAAGTTTACATTAATTTGGATTATAATTCAAAAAGAATTTGTCGTTTTCTATTAACAACTTTATTAGACAGAATATTAAAGGTTTTAACTGGTGTTGTTATAATCATACAAGATATAAGTAAGGAAGCGAAATTAAATGAAGCTAAGAATCAGTTTATAGGTAATATATCACATGAATTGAGAACACCTTTATGTAATATAGGTTCATTTCTTGAGACATTGATTGACTATAACGATACATTAGACGAAAAAGAGAAAATCAACTTTTTAACTATTGCTAATAATGAAACTAAGCGTCTATCATCATTAGTTAATGACATTTTAGATCTATCTGTTTTAGAATCGGAGTATGATTACAAATTAGATTATATAGATTTAGCTCAAACTTTGCATAATGTTGTTAATACTTCTAAGATTGTGGCCCATAATAATAATATTCAATTGATAATTGAATTAGATCAAGATGTGAATTATGTTTTAGCACATGAAAGTTCTATTTTGCAAGTAATATCTAATCTATTAAATAATGCTTTGAAATTTTCTCCTTGTAATAGCAAAATTGTCGTAAGAGTTTATAAAGTAATATATTCTCATGGCTATTGTTTAGATACAGATGTTCAAAATGTAGTGAGGATTGAAATTATTGATGAGGGAATTGGGATTGCCGAAGAAGATCAAAAAGCTATTTTTGATAGATTTGTAAGGATAGAAAATAATGTTCACACTTTAGAAGGAACTGGTTTAGGCTTATCTATAGTCAAAAATATACTACATAAATATAATATTAATGTGGTTGTTCAAAGTCAATTAAATGTTGGTACTAGCATTTGGTTCAATTTAAAATATATACGCTAGAGTATATATAATAATTTTATTTAATGAATGTGTAATCTTTTGTTTAGATTTATTTCTTGAGCTATTATAATATATATATATTTATAACAATGAAAATATAAATTGTATTATAAAATTAGATGGTATATTTATTATTTTTATTAGTATTTGCTTTCTAATTTAACTTAGATTAATAGATTATAATATTATATTTATATAATTATATTATTAATACTACTGTTTATTTTATATTATTCTATTTTCTATATTCTTATTAATAGGAGGTATTGATTATGTCAGGAGGATCAACTGGAGAACGTCCTTTTTCTGATATTATTACTAGCATACGTTATTGGGTTATCCATAGTATAACTATACCGTCACTTTTTGTTGCTGGTTGGTTATTTGTTAGTACTGGTTTGGCATATGATGTTTTTGGTACTCCAAGACCAAATGAGTATTTTACTCAAGATCGTCAACAAGTGCCACTAGTTAACGATCGTTTTAGTGCTAAACAAGAATTGGAAGATTTAACTAAAGGTATTTAATTGTAATATAAGGAATTAAGATAATATATATGACACGAGGTAATTCAAATCAGCCAATATCGTATCCGATTTTTACTTTTAGGTGGTTAGCTATCCATGGAATAGCCATACCAACAGTCTTCTTTTTAGGTGCGATTACATCTATGCAGTTTATTCAACGGTAAAAGTAGGAGATATAATATGAGTGGTCCTAATCCAAATAAAGAGCCTGTAGAATTAAATCGTACATCTCTGTTTTGGGGATTGTTATTGATTTTTGTGCTTGCAGTTTTATTTTCAAGTTACTTTTTTAATTAGTCAATATATTTGTATAGTTAATTTTTATTATAATTAGGGGTAAAAAAAATGGCAGGTACAGGCAGGGTGCCTTTATGGTTAGTTGCTACAGTGGGTGGTATCGCAGTAATTACTGTTCTGGGAATCTTTATTTATGGTTCTTACTCTGGTATTGGTTCTTCACTGTAAGTATATAATATTTCTATATTGATTATAGAGTTCTCAAATCCTTGACATGGTGAAGCCACCTTTAAATTTTAATATAAAGGTGGCTTGTAAATTTGTAACTTACGTTTAGCTATATGTATTTAAGATATATTTTCTTGTTCGATATATAGAAATAGTAAAGCCATGCCTATACCAGGAAAGATAATCCCTACTAAAGGTACTAAGATAGATGGTAAATAAGATGCTGTCATATTAATATAATAATAGAAAAAATTATAAATTATTTTAATTGTTCATGTAAACAATAATATTATTATTAATTTAATCATACTAGATTTGCTTTACTTTAAAATACAAATATTGCAAAATTTAATATTTGGAAAATAATATTATTGTAATAAGTTGTTATAATTATAATATGACAAAGATTTATAAATCATTATAGACATATAAGTATTATTTGTAAAAAACATGGATGCTAAATTTTTTCCTGATAGTCTAGAAGCTATGCGCAAGTTCTCAGAAGCATACGCTAAAAGAACAGGTACATTTTTTTGTTCGGATATGAGTGTAACAGCTGTAGTTATAGAGGGTTTAGCGCGACATAAGGATTCTTATGGTTCTCCTTTATGTCCCTGTCGACATTATGAAGATAAATCTAAAGAAGTTTTAAGTTCATATTGGAATTGTCCATGCGTACCTATGAGAGAGAGAAAAGAGTGTCATTGCATGTTATTTTTGTCTCCAGATAGTGAATTTGCTGGAGCTAATCAAGAAATTAATAATAATGTTTTATTAGATTATATAGGTTAATTTACGAATTTTTAGTTTGCATGCAGACTAAGTTTATAGTTTGTCTGCATATTATTACATTAATATTTCTCTTGTGTTAACAAGATATTTTTATAAGTTACCTTTACGTAATGACAATAGAATAATTACAGCCGGCCCTACTAATACAATAATAGCTAGTGAACTTAGTTGGCCGATAACTTGCCAATTAATCATAATCTGTTAATCCTTTAAATTAATATATTATATGTTATATTTATTATACTATTTTTTCATAAGAATTATATGACTTAATAAATAAATATCATTAAAGTTTTTGATAGTTATTCTGAATAGATCAATTTATTTAATATGATTAAGTTTATGAATATTATAATTATTCAATGTAAATCCAATTCTTATATATATTAATATTTAATTGTTCCCATATTATGCTTATTTTTTTTTGGTGTGTTATGTACATATATTCTATTAATTTATTTAAAATATTATGATTTAAGTATTTATTAAAATTATAGTAAAAAAATAAGTAAAATATCCTTCTCTTTAAAGCTAGATGTTGGTCTTTTATAATTTTATAATTAATTGCTAGGTAGTATGAATGTCGACTGGTAACATATAATTTTATAGCACTCTGTTTAATATATTCATTTTCTATGGATGATAAATTTAAGAAATTGATGATATTATATTCTGTTTTGGGACAAAAATATGATTTTAAATAAGGTAATAATTCATATCTTATACGATTTCTATAATTTGAGTAATAAAAATTTGTTTTGTCAGACCATATAGGCAGATTAAATTTGTGGCAAAACCATAGTATATCTTCTGTATTAATCTTAATTAGAGGTCTAATAATTTGTATATAATTTTTTATTTGTCTTATCAATGGTAAGCTACTTAACCCTTCTGATCCTGTACCTCTGATTAAATTTAATAAAAATGTTTCCAATTGATCTGTTTGATGATGACCTGTCAAAATAATTTGTGTTTCATTTTTTATAGCATGTTGAATTATAATTTGATATCTTATTCTTCTTATGGTTGATTCTGACATATGTATTTTATTGATTTGATACACATATGTATTGTTATTTGTTATGTCAGTATAGTTAAGTAAATGTTTAATATTTTTTTGTGAATCATCTCTCCATTGGTGATCAACATAAATATATTCTATATTATGAAAATATTTATAGACGCTGTTAAAGTCTTCTACTAATTTGATTAAGCATAAAGAATCTTTTCCACCAGATAAAGCAATTAAGATCGATATAGGTTTGCTTAATTTTTGACATTTTAGTATAATACTTATAAATTTATCATGCAAATAAGTCCTTTTCATTAGAGTATACCTTATTTCTTAAATGATATAATTGATTATAAAAACTTGCTATAATAGCAATATTATGTTATCTATTGGATATATAGTTGTGAGGGTTGCTAACTCAATGGTAGAGTACTCGGCTTTTAACCGATTAGTTCCGGGTTCGAATCCCGGGCAACCCAATTTTTTAATTTTAATCTTTCTCAAATCAGAATATGAATGTAATAACAAATTGTCTGCGTGATAAAAATCCTTCTTGTGCTTTAGTTCCGTTTATTACAGCAGGTTATCCAAATATTAGTATATGTATACAAGCTTTAAAAGTTTTAGATAAAAAAGGAGCAGATATTATTGAATTGGGCATACCTTATTCTGATGCTTTAGCAGATGGTCCAATTATTCAAGAAGCATCTGAGATTGCTTTACAGCAGGGAATATATATTGAACAAGTATTATACATCTTACAAACAGTAATACCTGATATAAGTGCTCCTATAATTATATTTACTTATTATAATCCTATTTTGGCTAGAGGGGTTGATAAGTTTATTCGCGAAATTTCTTCGTCTGGTGCCAAAGGATTAATTATTCCAGATTTACCATTAGAAGAAGTAGATTATATAATAGAATTATGTGATTTTTATGGTATAGAGTTAGTATTATTTATTGCTCCAACTAGTTCAGAATCTAGAATTCAGTCAATATTATCTAAATCACCTGGATGTATTTATTTAGTTAGTAGCTATGGAGTTACAGGCTTCAGAGATAATATTAATTCGAAAATCAAGCATTTAGCTAATAGTATTAAAAGTAAAACAAATAAGTCAATAATGTTGGGTTTTGGTATTAATACTATTGGTCAAGTAGCACAAATTGTGAATTGGAATATAGATGGTATAGTTGTTGGTAGTGCTATGATTAATCAAATGAGGGGTAAATTACCACATGAAACGTTAGATTCATTAGGAAGATTTTGCCAACAATTGAAGTTTTGTATAAATACAGAAAGTACAAAAAAATAATATATTTTAACATATACCTCTTAATTTACTTATTTACGATTGGGTATCAATACCCCCAGGGGAATTCGAATCCCCGTTACCTCCGTGAAAGGGAGATGTCCTAGGCCTCTAGACGATGGGGGCTTTATTAATTTATCTATAGGCAGCATACACCGATATTCTTTTCCTATGACCATAGATTAATAAATTTCATGAGTTATGTCAAGTTTTAGAGTGAAAAGAAAAATATAATAATTTTTTAATTATTTATATTTATAATTAAGCGTGAGCGCATAGTTAAGTATGTAACAGTTTGCCGTATATATGTAACCATATTAATAAATAAGGAAAAGGCTTCATTCTTATATTCTATTAAGGGGTCTTGTTGACCATAACTTCTCCATCCAATAGATTCTCTTAGTAAAGCCATCTTGTCTAAGTGATCTTGCCATGCTTTATCTATTTGTTGTAATAAGTAATATTTTTCTAGTTTTCTAATTAATCCAGGTCTTAATTGTTCTAGATAACTTTCTCTAAGATCGTAACTAATACGTAATTGTTCATATAAGAATTCTTTAATTTGTTTGTAATTCATACTATTCCAAGTATCGAAGTTGAAATTTTCAGTTAAGTTCAGTAACTTATATGTTTTCTTTATAATCTGTTTTTTGTTTTGTATTTTATCTTCTTGACAAAATGTAATTAATATTTCTTCTATAGTGCTTTCAGCATATTCTATTATACAATCCCTAGTAAAGTTAGATTCTAATATTCTTTTTCTTTCTGCATATATTGCTTGTCTTTGGTTATTTATTACTTCATCATACTGAAACAGCTGTTTTCTTATATCATAAAAATAAGATTCTACTTTTTTTTGTGCAGAATCCAGGCTTTTGTTTAATATAATAGATTCTATAGGAGTATCGTCATTAATATTTAAGTTCTCCATCAGTTGAGATATTTTATCTCCACCAAAAATTCTCAAAAGATTATCTTGTAAGCTTAGAAAAAAACGTGATGCACCTATGTCTCCCTGTCTGCCTGCTCTCCCTCTGAGCTGATTATCTATTCTTCTTGATTCATGCCTTTCTGTTCCGATTACATACAATCCTCCCAATTGTAGAACTTCTTGTTTTTCATGATAACAAATTTCGTTATATTCATTCAGTATATTTAAATAAAGTTTATGTAAATTTTTTTCTTCGCTGTTTGTTATATCCTTATTGTTAATTATTTTCTCTATATAATTATCTACTTTTTTTATATCTACATTTCTATCTTTATAAATATCCAATTTTTGTATATTCAGTATATAATTATTGATTATAGTATGAATTTTATTCTCGATCGTGTTGAGTGTGTATTTTGCTTTTAATCCTAGTTCAGTTTGTAAATATTGGGTTAAGACAAGTTTTGATAAGGCTTCTGGGTTTCCGCCTAAGATAATATCTGTTCCTCTACCAGCCATATTTGTAGATATAGTTATATTTTTTTTTCTTCCTGCTTGTGTGATAATTTCCGCTTCTCGTGCGACATTTTCGGGTTTTGCATTAAGTAAGTTAAAAGGTATTTTTAATGTTGTCAATATTTTTGCTAGTAATTCAGATTTTTCTACATTAGTTGTACCAATAAGTGTTGGTCGACCTATGTGATACATGTCAAAACATTCATTTGCTATGGACTGCCATTTTTTGTATTCTGTTTTATAGACTAGATCTGGTAAATCTTGTCTTCTGCATGGCTTATTTGTAGGCACTTCTATTACTTCGAGATTGTATATTTTATCTAATTCAGTTTCTTCTGTTTTAGCTGTGCCAGTCATGCCAGATAACTTTTTATATAATAAAAATAAATTTTGATATGTAATTGACGCAAGAGTTCTATTTTCTTGTTGAATAGTAATACTTTCTTTTGACTCAATTGCTTGATGTAGTCCATCGCTCCATCTTCTGCCTTGCATAATTCTACCTGTAAATTCGTCAACAATGATAATTTCATTATTTTTAACAATGTAATGTTGATTTTTTAAAAATAGTTCTTTTGCTTTTAAAGCGTTCAATATATATTGTATCCAGGAATTATTGATATTATAAAGGTTATCAATATTCAAAATATTTTCGCATGTATTAATACCTTTTTCTGTTAGAGTAATATTTTTTGTTTTTTCATCTATTTGGTAATCTATATCGCTATTAAGTAAATTAGCTATAGAGGTGCATTTTTCATATTTATTTGCTTCTATATCAAAAGGACCAGATATAATAAGTGGTGTTCTTGCTTCGTCTATTAATATAGAATCTACTTCATCAATAATAGCGAAATTAAAACCCCTTTGCACTATTTGATTAATATCTATTGCCATATTATCTCTAAGATAATCGAATCCTAATTCACTATTTGTAATGTATGTAATATCACAATTATATGCTTGTTGTTTTTCTTCATAACTCATTGAATGTGTTACTAATCCTACTTTCAGATCTAGGTACGAACAGATTTTTTGAGCTAGTTCTGAATCTCGTTTAGCCAAATATTCGTTCACTGTAATTATATGTACACCTTGGTTAGTTAAAGCATTGAGGTAAGCTGTAGTAATAGCAACAATAGTTTTTCCTTCTCCTGTTTTCATTTCTGCTATTTTTCCTTGATGCAAGACAATACTGCCGATTAATTGTACATCAAACAAAGTCATGCTTGTAGATCTTTTAATTGCTTCCTTAATGGTTGCAAGAGATTCTGGCAATATTTGTCTTAAATCATATTTTTGATGCAGTTTTTTTTTCAGTTTTGTGGTTTGTTGTTGTAGTTTTAGATTTGAGTAATTCTGTAATATATAACCTATTTGGTTAATTTCATTAATTGTATTTTGAAATTTATTTAACTTATTCTTTTTTAGAAAATTTAGCATATTAATAATTGAAATTAGAAAAATGATATTATATAAGGAGAAAAAAATTCTTGTATGGTTGTGACAGGTTGGCATTCATGATATATAGTATATTTTCTACCCCAAATAGGTTCTGTACTATTAAATATATGTTCTAAATATGTAGAGTATACATAGTATATTTCATGTATGTCTTTATGAATATCTATTTGATGTTTTATTAAGGATTTCCCTATAGGTTGATTGCTTTTTAAAGTTTTGTATATTTTATTATTTATTTGTAATATCCAATTAGATTGAGCAAATGCGAGATTTCTTTTTGAAGTATCTTGTAAATAAACTTTTCTTGTTTTCATTTTCGATGTTATATATTGCCGTTTAATATACGTTGGGCAGGTTGTAATTTGTTGTCCTGTTAATGAGTTTAAATTTTGAGTAAATGATCCATCACTCATAAGTATAAATTTCCATTCAGGAGGGATTAAGTGATAGGTTTGCTTATTAAATAAGTCTAAATTATCTAGTGGTAGATTGATAATATAATTAAATGAATTAGATAAGTTCATATGTATTTTATTAATGCAATTTTTAAAATGATAATTTTTCTATTACATGTTTATAAAAATTTATAAAAAATTAATTATGTGTGATTATTTGTTCTCTTGTTAATAGCGATTTACCATTCATTTCAGTAGGAATATCTAAATTAAATAACTCTAAAATAGTTGGTGCAATATCTGCTAAATTGCCGTTATCTCTCAGATTACTTTTATCGATATTAGACTGATTAGGTGGTTCTGCTAATATAAATGGAACAGGATTAGTACTATGAGATGTACATGGTTGATTAGATTCATCTAGCATATGATCTGCGTTACCATGATCTGCTGTAATTATAAGTGTATAGTTCATATGTTGAGATGTTGTCCAAATTTTGTTAATACATTTATCAATTGTATTAATGGCTTGTATAGTGGCTGCTAAATCCCCTGTATGCCCTACCATATCTGGGTTAGCGTAGTTTATGACAATTAATGCATATATATTTTTATTTATAGCATTAATTGCACTTTTAGTTAATTCTTCAGCTGACATTTCAGGTGATAAGTCATAAGTTTCAACTTGTGGGCTTGGTATCAGTTGTCTATCTTCACCTGGGAAAGGTTCTTCAATACCACCATTAAAAAAATAAGTAACATGTGCATATTTTTCTGTTTCAGCTAATCTCAATTGTTTTAAACTATGGTTAGAAATGATTTGTCCAATGAAGTTTATATTTTTTTGTGGGGGAAATACTGTTCTTATATTTAAACTAGGATCATATTGTGTCAGCGTAGCAATTTGTAAATTTTTGAATTTTTTTATATGAAATCCTTTAAATGTGGATTTAGTAAATGAATGTAGCAATTGGCGCATTCTATCTGGCCGAAAATTAAAAAATATAATACCATCATTATTTTCAATGTTTCCTTTGTACAATCTAGTGGGAGGTATGAATTCATCTGATATATTCTTATTATAATATTCATGAATTTTTAATAAAGCATCTTTTGTATTTTCTGTATACTCCAAGTTATTATCGAGTAATACTTTATAAATTTTTTCTGTTCTAGACCAACGACAGTCCCTGTCCATACTATAATATCTTCCACTTAATGTACAAATGTTTATATTGTGTAATTCTTTAATATATTTGTAAATTTGTTCAATGAATATTTTTGCTTTATATGGTGAAGTATCTCGACCATCTGTAATAGCATGTATGCAAACTTCAATATTATATTTTTTAACTATATCAAGTAGCGCAAATAAATGTGTAATATGAGAATGTACTCCTCCATTTGAGCAAAGTCCAATTAAGTGTAGTTTTGTATTATTCTTTTTAATTTGTTTGCAGATATTTTTAATAGTTTGATTATTAAAAAATGACTTATCTTCAATAGATTTACTGATACGCACTAGATCTTGGTTAATAATTCTACCAGCTCCAATAGTTGTATGTCCTACTTCTGAGTTACCCATTTGTCCCTTAGGTAATCCTACATCTTGTCCTGAAGCATTTAATAAAGTATGCGGGTAATTTGACCATAATTTATCTATTGTAGGTGTGTTTGCTAGTTGAATTGCATTTCCTTTTGTCGTTTCTGAGTATCCCCAACCGTCAAGAATAGTTAAAATAATAGGTTTCATAGTATAAAATAAGAATGAAAATTTATAGAAATACTTTCTATTGAAAACAAAAATATTTTAATTATATTTATTAAGTAAATTTAAATCTATATTATCAAAAATATATATCTTCTTAACTATAATATATACTATTTTGATTTGAGTATTTTAATATAAAAAATTAAATTTTGTACAAATAATATGCATACATAATTATATATGCATATTGTTCTACTTTTAATAGTGATTTTATTAAATTATAAATATATTTAACTTAGTGCATTAATGGCATAGTCTAAATATGTATTTGCTTCATTGGCAGCTTGTCCTGAAAGACCATGGCTGTTTTTTATATATTGTAATGCTTCTATATACCAGCTTGGTGATAGTTCAAAACTACGGTTAATTTCTTCCAATCCTGCTATTAGATATTCGTCCATAGGTCCAGTTGCTCCTACAACAAGACAGTATGTTGTCATTCTTAAGTAGTATCCTATATCACGTGCACATTTTGCTTTTCCTATTGCACTAGATGCGTAAGTTGGTCCCGGCATCTGAGTAGTAAATGGAAATTTTGTATAAACAGATTGAGCAGCTCCTGTAATTAATCTTTGGGCATTACTTGTCAAAGATCTTGCCGCTTCTAAGCTAGATGCTGCTCTTTGGTAACGTCCATTAATTGATTGTAATTCGCCGTTGCTTAAGAATCTACCTTGGCTATCTGCTGATGCGACTGCTTCTGTTATAGGTGTTTTCATAATTTTAATTTCCTTGTTTTATTTAATCATGCTGAGTTTAGTTATAGAATTTATTTATTATCATGAAGTTTTATACTACTGCAACAGCTGCTCTATCAAAGTATACTGCTAATTCAGCTATCAAAGAGCTACAATCTCCTGTAGTTATTCCATTGGAATCGTTTGCCACACTTACTGATGCTTCTTTCATTTTTTGTATAGCAACAGCAACAGATGTTCCAGGAGTTCCTAAAGCCTGATATGTTTCCCGTAAACCATTTAAACATCTGTCATCTAATACACTTGAATCACCTGCAGTCATGGCGTAACTAACATATCTTAAAACAATTTCCATATCTCTTAAACAAGCTGCCATTCTACGATTAGTATATGCATTACCTCCAGGTTGCACAAGTTGTGGTTGTTCTGCAAATAAAGCGCGCGCAGAATTTGTTACAATAGAAGAAGCATTTGAATTAATTCTATTCACAATATCAAGTCTTTTATTACCTTCAGTGACCATGTTTGCTAGAGCATCTAATTGTGTATTGCTTAAAAATTCTCCTCTAGCGTCAGCTTGCGCTACAACTTTAGCAAATGCGTCTAACATATTAATATTCTCCTTGGACTAAAAATATTTGTAATAATTTAAAATAAAGAACTAACCTGAGATTTGTTATAGATAATAATATCTAAGTTTTAATTTATATTGATCAGCACTTATTAAGTTATTATACTAATATATATTCATTTTTCTTTTACAAAATATTACAAGTATATTCTATCTGTAATAATTAATGAATTTAATCACTTATAATTTCTGGCTGTTTTATTTCATCTACCATTTCTAGTATAGAGCGAATAATAGGTTTAATATTAGGGTCATCTATAATATCTAGGTCTTCATATTTCTTCCTTTTAGCGCGATTTGCTATTTGAATGGTTATTTTATAACGATTATTAGATATGTTTAACAACTCTTCTGTTCTGTATATCACTTCGTGTAGTTTTATTTGATTATACATATTAATAATTTAGTCTTATATATGCATCTTTTATTTTAATATATGTAATACTATACCAATAGTCATATTTTATTTGTAATGAAATACAATAAAAATTTTTTATTTCTACTGTATTGTTATTAAGAGTTTGGATATTCTTTATACTTTATATCTATATAACTGTTAAAAACATTAATCCAGTTTCAATAATATATGAATAATATATAATCTTAAATTAAAACAAAAAATAAAAATTACATATGCAAGCATCAAAATATTATAACTATCAATTGAATAACTTATATAAATATCCTTTTATGTTCTCTGAAAGAGATGCCTGTGGTGTTGGTTTTATAACTCGTATTGAACATGCGCCATCTCATAATATTGTGAAACAAGCTCTAAACTCATTGAACTGTATGGAGCATAGAGGTGGTTGTAGTGCTGATCGAGTTTCTGGAGATGGAGCTGGAATTATGACTCAAATTCCATGGAGAATGTTGTCAGATTATGTAACAGATCAAAAAATTAGTCAAATTGGTGTTGCTATGTTGTTTATGCCAAAAGATAAAATGGAATCTATCCAAAATATAGTAGAATGGGTTATTGGTTTAAATGGTCTTGATTTTTTAAAATGGCGCATTGTTCCTGTTGATGAAAATGTATTAGGTGTTCAAGCTAAAGCTAATCAACCTTTAGTGATGCAATTTTTTGTACGTTCTAAAAATTTGTTTGGTGATACATTGGAAAAGTCTTTATTTATTATAAGAAAAAAAATAGAAAAATTAATTTCCCAGTCTCATTTAAATCTTAATAAACAGTTTTATTTTTGTTCTTTTTCTTCTCGTATTATTGTTTATAAAGGAATGGTTCAATCTCAAGTGTTATCTCAATATTATCTGGATTTATGCAACATTAATTATGAAAGTAATTTTGCAATGTATCATAGAAGGTTTAGTACTAACACAATGCCTAAGTGGCCTTTAGCTCAGCCGATGAGATTTATGGCACATAATGGAGAAATTAATACTTTATTAGGTAATTTGAATTGGATGCAATCAAAAGAATCGCTATTTCAACAAAGTTACGTTTCAGAAGATTTTGATTCTTTAAGACCTATTACTAATTTTGATAATAGTGATTCAGCAAATTTAGATGCTGTATTAGAATTATTGATACAATCAGGTAAAAGTCCTCAAGAATCTTTAATGATTTTAATTCCAGAAGCTTATAAAAATCAACCAGCTTTAGAAAACTTTCCAGAAATTGTAGATTTTTATGAATACCATAATAGTCTTCAAGAGCCATGGGATGGACCTGCTTTAGTTGTTTTCAGCGATGGTAAGATTGTTGGAGCAACTTTAGATAGAAATGGATTACGGCCTGCCCGCTATCTTATTACTAATAATGGTTTTATTAGTTTGTCTTCGGAAGTTGGTGTTTTAGATAAAAATTTAGGTGAAATTACTCATAAAGGTAGGTTAGGTCCAGGCCAGATGATATGTGTTGATATGGTTAACAACTTAATTTTAGACAACTGGACTGTTAAACAATCTGTTGCTAATAAATTTCCTTATAAAAAATGGCTTGATACATACCAAAAATATCTACGACCAGAAAATTATATACAAGATTCTATGCTTGACTTTTCTACAATGATGCGTTTACATACAGCATTTGGTTATACCAATGAAGATGTAGAATTAGTGATAGAACATATGGCGAGTTCAGCTAAGGAACCTACTTTTTGTATGGGTGATGATATTCCTTTAGCTATATTATCGGAAAAACCTCATTTACTATACGATTTTTTTAAACAACGTTTTGCTCAAGTAACTAATCCGGCTATTGACCCTTTAAGAGAAAGTTTAGTTATGTCATTAACAACTTATTTAGGATCTAAGGGCAATTTTTTAGAACCTAATGACTATATGGCTAAATCTATAAAATTAGATTCTCCTATTTTAAATGAGATTGAAATTAAGCAATTAAGTCAGTATGGTTTAGCTGTTTCTGTGATTAGTACGTTTTTTATTCAAGATTCAGATAATATTAATTTTATTAATAGAATTACAGAGATCTGTGAAAAAACGGTTCAATCAATATATCAAGGTTCTGAGATTATTATATTAAGTGACCGTCTAGATGTAATAGAAGAAAGAAAAGCGTTTTTACCACCATTATTAATAGTTGGTGCTGTTCATCATTATTTAATATCTCAGAATTTAAGACATAAGGTATCAATAATTGTTGAGACTGCTCAATGCTGGAGCACTCATCATTTTGCTTGTCTTATAGGTTATGGAGCAAGTGCTATATGCCCATATATGGCATTTTTAACAGTTCGACAATGGTGGCATAATCCAAGAACCCAAAAATTGATGTCTATCGATAAGCTTTCTAAAATTACTCTAACAGAAGCACAACATAATTATCGTTGTGCTATTGAAACAGGTTTATTGAAAATTTTATCTAAAATGGGAATTTCTTTACTATCTAGCTATCATGGGGCTCAAATCTTTGAGATATTAGGGTTAGGTAAAGATATAGTAAATTTGGCTTTTAAAGGTACAACTTCATCTTTGGATGGTATTACATTGAAAGAATTAGCTGTGAGTACAGTTGATTCTTATAAGAATATAATAAATTTGAAGAAATCTAAAAAGTTGCCTAATTTAGGATATGTACAATATAGACCAAGTGCTGAGTACCATGTAAATAATCCAGAAATGTCTAAAACATTACATAAGGCGGTTCGTAATCAAGATATTAATCTTTATAATAGGTACAAGAATTTGCTACAAGATCGCCCACCTACTAATTTAAGAGATTTATTAGACTTTGTAGGTGGTAAAAATTCAATAGTGATTGATGAAGTAGAATCAATTGATTCTATTGTCAAACGATTTTGTACAGGTGGAATGTCTTTAGGAGCATTGTCTCGTGAAACTCATGAAACATTAGCCATAGCTATGAATAGACTTGGAGGAAAGTCTAATTCTGGTGAAGGTGGAGAGGATCATAATCGTTTTTATCCTATAGTAGATATAGATTCTTCAGGTGTTTCTAATAATTTTTCTCATTTAAAAGGTCTGAAAAGTAATGATATTGCTAGTTCGGCTATTAAACAAATCGCATCTGGACGCTTTGGTGTTACACCTGAATATTTGATGAGTGCTAAACAGTTAGAAATTAAGATTGCTCAAGGAGCAAAACCAGGAGAAGGTGGACAGCTACCAGGTAAAAAAGTTAGTCCTTATATTGCTAAATTACGTAATTGTAAACCTGGTGTTACTTTAATTTCCCCTCCTCCTCATCACGATATTTATTCTATTGAAGATTTAGCACAGCTTATTTTTGATTTACATCAAATTAACCCCAAGGCACAAGTGTCTGTTAAATTGGTAGCAGAAATAGGAATTGGGACTATAGCTGCGGGTGTTGCGAAAGCTAATGCTGATATTATTCAAATTTCTGGGCATGATGGAGGAACAGGCGCATCTCCTTTAAGTTCAATTAAACATGCTGGATCTCCTTGGGAATTAGGATTATCAGAAGTTCACAAGACTTTAGTGGATAATCAATTAAGGGATAGAGTGATTTTAAGAGTAGATGGTGGTTTAAGAACAGGTAAAGATATAGTTTTAGCTGCTTTAATGGGTGCAGAAGAATTTGGTTTTGGAACAATTGCTATGATAGCTACAGGTTGTGTTATGGCTCGTATATGTCATACAAATAATTGCCCTGTAGGTGTAGCAACTCAGCGAGAAGATTTACGCAAGCGTTATCCAGGTATACCAGCGGATTTAGTTAATTTTTTTATTTATATAGCTCAAGAAGTTAGAGATATTTTATCTGATTTAGGTTATTCATCTTTATCAGAGATTATAGGGCATACTGAGCTAATTCAATATAAATATAGAAGCTTACATAAGACAGATTATTTAAGTTTAGCTCCATTATTGAATTCTCCTGCATATAATTACAATCTTTCTTTCCATGCCTCTACACATGAGAATGGTAATGTATTAGATGATGCTTTATTACTTGATACATCTGTATTACAAGCTATTGAAAGGGAGGAAGATATAATTAAAAAAGTCAATATTGTAAATACGGATAGAACTGTAGGTGCGAGGATATCTGGTTTTATAGCTAAAAAATATGGTAATAATGGCTTTAAAGGTAATCTACAATTAGATTTTAAAGGTATAGCAGGGCAAAGTTTTGGTGCTTTCATTCTACAAGGTATGCATTTAAGTTTGATTGGTGAAGCAAATGATTATGTAGGCAAAGGTATGAATGGAGGAGAAATAATTGTTGTTCCAGAAGTTACTACACCACTTGATCAAATGCAGCCAGTTATTATTGGCAATACATGTTTATATGGAGCTACAGGAGGTTATTTATTTGTTAGTGGTCAAGCTGGTGAAAGATTTGCGGTCAGAAATTCATTAGCTCAAGCTGTAATTGAAGGGGTTGGTGATCATGCTTGTGAATATATGACGGGAGGTATAGTAATTGTATTGGGATTAGCTGGAAGAAATATTGGTGCTGGTATGACTGGCGGTTTAGCTTATTTTTTGGACGAGAATAATGATTTAGTATCGAAGATTAATAGTCAAATTGTTAAGTATCAAAGAATTGCAACTCATGAAGGTGAAAAACAATTGAAAAACTTTATCGAGCTCTATGAAATCAAGACTAAAAGTTTAAAGGCTCAACATATTTTGCAAAATTGGTCAAAGTTTTTACCTATGTTTTGGCAAATTTTCCCACCTTCAGAGGCGCATACAGCTTTGACTGATACTTCTTATTCATCTTATAATGCAATCATAAATGAAATTAAATAATTTTAAATTTCGATACTCAATTAATGTAAATACATTTGACGTTTTATGAAGTTTTGAATTTTTTAGTGTATGATTGATGCATACTATAACTTAAGATACTTTGCAAGGTGGTCAATAATTATTATTAGAATTGTTAATTGTATATAACATGTATATTGTTAGATTTTTATTTTTAAGGTAAAGTTAATCCCATGGCACATAATGTTAAGGTTTATGATACTTGTATTGGCTGTACTCAATGTGTACGTGCCTGCCCGTGTGATGTATTAGAGATGGTTCCTTGGGACGGTTGCAAGGCTGGTCAAATTGCATCTGCTCCTAGAACAGAAGATTGTATAGGTTGTAAACGTTGTGAAACAGCTTGTCCAACAGACTTTTTAAGTGTACGAGTTTATTTAGGTGCTGAAACTACACGTAGTATGGGGTTAGCATATTAGATTTTGATAGTACTAAATAATTATATTACTTTATAAAGTGAGTCTATTAATTATTATATACAGTAAAAATTATAATAATTTAATAGAGTCATTTTCTCAATATTTTAATGTAAATGATAAATTCATTAATATTGTGATTTTAAGACCTAAACTATTACTTTTTCAACCATGAAAAATTTATTACCATTCGAATTGCAGCAAAAAATTTCCAAACAAAAAGCAGTAAAAATTATAACTAGATTAAATAATTTCTCAATTGATTCTATACTTAAGATAGTAAAAGCAGCAGAAATCGGTCAAGCTAGTTATATTGATATCGTTGCCAATCCTAAAATAATATCTATAGTTAAATCTGTAACTAGCTTTCCATTATGTGTTTCTTCAATAGAACCGTTGGAATTATTAAATTGTGTTACGAAAGGTGCTGATATTGTAGAAATAGGTAATTTTGATGTGTTTTATAATAGAAAAATTTTTTTTTCTTCTGAGCAAATTCGTCTTGCAGTTCTTCTTGAGAAAATAGGTGTTTCTATAATACAGACAGAAGGTTACTCAACAAAGAATAATAGTTATAATCGAAATTGTAGTATTATTACATCAATGAATAATGCTTCTTCTACAATTTCTTCGAGTTATGTGATGTCTAAGTATGTTGATATACCTATCAGCAGCTTCTGGTATAAATTGTTTATCCGCCCCTGCAGCATTATCGTATGGTGCTTCTGCTGTAGGCATAGGTTCTGCAATATCTAACTATGATATAATTTATGATATGGCTGTATATATTTATGAAATAGTATGCTCTATTGAGGCTTCCACTAATACATTTATAGTAAGCCCTTATTTATTTCATATGCATGATATTAACTATATAGCTTGTTAATTGATGTCATTACCAAAGATTTTATTTTTATGTTTAACGTTTACAAGTTATAGTTGAGATTCTTATGATTAAAGCGAAATTAAATCAAACGTGGAAATATTTAAGTAATGTGATTATATTCTATGTTTTTGTATTTATCGTAGTTATTATGCCTTTTGTTCTAAATATAAAAAAAAACTGGCTATTCTTTTTTTGTTTTATTTCATAATGGATATGGTTTAAAAGAAGGATCGGAAGTTCTAATGAGAGGTATTAATATTGGTTATGTTAATAAAATTCAGGTTAAATATAATTATGTACTTATTAAGATAAACATTAATATGTCTTCTATACTAATTCCAAAAAATTCTTTAGTTGAAACAACTCAGACTGGCTTATTAAATGATACAGTAGTTGATATAACTCCTTTACAGAATATAAGTAGTCAAGATACAGAAAGTACAAATGTATTTGCTGAATCTTGTGTAAAATCTTTATTTTTATGTCATTATGATTATATAAGAGGTGAGAGAGGATTAAACTATGATGATTTATTGAGAGCTGCAACAAGAATTTCTCAACGTTTTGATGATCCTGTATTTTTTAATTTGGTAAATATATTATTGCATAACACAATTTATATTTCCAATGAATTTATAGAATTTACAAATGTTATAGTTGATACAGCTATTTTAATTTATGATTATTTATATCAACTATTTTTTAGTCAGATATAGACTAGCAAATATAATTTATAAATCGTTATTTTTAAGTTATTATTTTATTTATTATGACAACTCGTAAAGCTTTATCCTTGGATTTTTTAAGACCTATAATAGAATTAGAATACCAGATACAGCAGTTAAGTAAAATATCTATTCATCAAAAAGTTTCTTTAGATCAAGAGTTAGTTTTCTTTACAGAACAACTATCTATTTTAAAATATGACGTGTTTCAGTCTTTGACTCCTTTACAGAGATTACATTTAGTACGTCAAGCAGATAGGCCAACAACTTTAGACTACGTGCCTTATATCATGAATGAATGGCTTGAATTGCATGGAGACAGAGGGGGAGCAGATGATCCTGCTTTAGTCGGTGGTATAGGTAAATTAAATAATCATACGGTTATTTTTGTTGGTCATCAAAGAGGTAAAGATACTAAAGATAATGTACTAAGAAATTTTGGCATGGCATCCCCAGGAGGTTATCGTAAAGCTTTACGTTTAATGCAACATGCAAATCAATTTAATTTTCCTATTTTAACTTTTATTGATACTCCTGGTGCATGGGCAGGTATGGAAGCAGAAAAATTAGGTCAAGGTGAGGCTATTGCTGTAAATCTTAGAGAAATGTTCTCATTAGATGTTCCTATTATTTGTACAATTTTGGGAGAAGGTGGTTCAGGAGGTGCTTTAGGAATAGGAATAGGTGATAAAATCTTAATGCTTGAATATGCAGTATATACTGTAGCGACTCCTGAAGCTTGTGCAGCTATTTTATGGAAAGATAGTAAGCGCTCTTTAGATGCAGCAGAGGCATTGAAAATCACTTCTGCTGATTTGGAAATATTGGGTATAATTGATAAAGTAGTAAAAGAGCCTATAGGTGGATCTCAGGCTAATCCTTCTCAAGCAGCATATATTTTAAAAGAGTCTTTAATAGCTGAATTAGAAATTCTATTAAAACTTTTACCATCTGATAGAAAAAAACTGAGATATAATAAGTTTCGCAAAATAGGAACTTTCTATGAAGGATCTTAGAATTATTTTTGCATAATATAGTATTTGGAGATGTAATAATGACAAAGCGTACTATATTAATTATTAATTTATTATTCCTATACTACTTAAGCCAATAATTGTACCAGCTCCAACAATATGTCCTAAGCTTGTTGTTGCCAATAGTTCAGGAAGACCAAATCCTTGTAAACCTAAAGTAGGGATAGAAGGGCCTAGTCCTCTAACTTTTATAGCATATCTTCCTAGCCCTATACATAATAGATTACAAATAATCATAATGATTGAACTTGATATAGACCAAGAAGATGTATGTGGAATAATACTAATTAAAGTTTGTGTATTCATTGTTGTGTTAGATATTATTTTAATAAATAGTATATTTTATATTATATGTTGATCTCATATACTTCTCTAAAAATTAGACAAGAATTAACATAATATATTTCTTTTTATAAAAACCAACCATAACTATGTAAACCTTGGCCCAAAAAGTTAACTCCTAAGTAGCAGATCCATACAACTGCAAATCCAATAGAAGCCAAAATAGCAGGCTTTTCACCTTTCCATGCTTTATTTAATCTTGAATGTAAATATGCTGCAAATACTAGCCAAGTTATTAAAGCCCATGTTTCTTTAGGATCCCAACTCCAATAAGAACCCCAAGCTTCATTAGCCCATACAGCTCCAGCTATAATTCCAATAGTTAGTAAAGGAAAGCCGAGTCCAATTACTCGATAACTTAAATTGTCTATACTTTGTAGAAGATTGATTCTACTTAATTGTTGTGTATAGCTATTTAACTGCATATTATTGTTAGCTCTATTTCTTATATTATATAAAATAAGAAATAGAATAGACAATAAAGAACCCAGTATTAGTGTTGCATAACTTATCATCATTATACTAACATGCATCATTAACCAGTTAGATCTGAGTGCTGGAACTAGTGGAGAAGCTTCTTGCATATTTTCGGGCAATGAAAGACTTGCAAATCCTATAGTAAATAAACCTATTGGTGTAGTAATAGAGCCTATGAATGGGCTTTTATTTTGTTGTTCTAATATTAATTGTAAGAAATTTAGTGCCCATGTTAGAAAAATTAATGATTCATATAAATTACTTAAAGGGAAATAGCCATTATATATCCATCTTAAACTTAAAGAAGCACTAAGTAATAGATTTATGCTAATGGTAATTAGAGTACCTAATTTATATAAAACTTTTGATCTTTTGAACGCTATATTAATCCAATATATCATTAAGTTTATAAGAAACAGTGCGAAAGATATATTAATACAATTGTTTTCCATTAATATCCTATTCATAATATTTATTCAGATTAATTCAAATTAATCATAAATATATCATACATTAATTTAATATTATTCTTAAAATACTTAATCAATAAGTTATTATAAAAAAACAACCAAAATTAAAATATTTAATTTTGGTTGTTTTAAATATCAATCAAGTTATCTCATATAATATAGTTTGATTACTAGATGATGATTTATTTATATATTGTATTAAATTATGATAAAGAATTAATAATATAATCTAATGCACTCGCATACTCTACTCCTGCTTGTGCAGACATGTCTCTAGGAACACATAATCTATCACGAGTAAATATAAAAGCCGTAACGTAAGCTGCAGTTGGAAGATTTAATGTGCGATATACTTCACGAGCACCAGCGATAGCCCATTCATCAAGAGGGCCAGTGCCACCTACAACTAGTGAATAGTTAACTAATCTCATATAATGATCTATATCTCTATAACATTTGTTAACTTTTTCTTGATTTTCTCCAGCTTCACCGGCACTTTTTAAGTAAGAGTATTTACCAAAACAAGCATCACCCGCTTCTTTTACAACTGCTTCATGATTTTCAGCTAGTTTTTCTGCTGCTTCTAATCTTGCAGCAGCGCGTTGAATATTACCTTGTACAGATTCAAGATCTGAACTAGATGGAAAGCGTCCAGCAGCGTCAGCTGCACTAATTACAGTAGTAATAACTGATTTCATTAATTGATCTCCTGTAGATTAATATATTTGTAGGTTATCTTGAATCTTTTTATATACTCAATATTATTTAGGAAATAGCAGAAGATACTCTATCACAATAACTAGCAACTTCTGAAGATAGTGCAGAACAATCTCCACTAGCTATCTCAATCTTTCTTTTAGAAGCTGTATTGGTAACAAATGCAACAGCAGCAGCTTTCATAATACTAACAGCTCTTACAGAAGAGTTAGTAGGAACTCCAAGAGCAATATAAGTTTCTTTTAAGCCATTTAAGCAGCGATCTTCTAGAACAGAAGCATCTCCTGCCAGAAGAGCATAAGAAATATATCTTAAAATAATTTCTCCGTCGCGTAAGCAAGCTGCCATTCTACGATTAGTATAGCAGTTGCCTCCAGGAGCTATAAGTCCTGGGTTTTCGCAAATCATTCCTGATACAGCATCTGAAACGATACAACTAGCATTAGAAACAATAGAATTAACAGCGTCTAATCGTTTATTACCTTCTGAAATAAAAGTTTTAAGAGCTTGTAGATCACTGCCACCAACATAAGCAGCTTTAGCATCTGCATTCATTACAACTCTAGAAAATCCATCAAGCATATAGCTCTCCTTAAATTTTAATATAAAGGACTTAGCTGTTTCAGCTGTTATACTTTTTCAGCTGATGTATTAGTATCGCTGATACAATATAAGATATTCAAGCAGTTATATCTATAACAAATTAATATTATTTAATATTTCCAATTTAATAGAGTATATTTAGATGAGTTAAGATAGAGAATTTTTAATAAAATATTTAATTATATTATCTTTGATTATCATTTGCTTCAAAGTTAATATCAGATGTTTTCTAATTTGTTTATCGCTTAGTTGATCAACTTTTTTACGATAGATAGTCAGCTTGAATTCTTGTTCAAGAGTTAATGGGTTTTTGGTATCCATATTACTTATTAATTCTTACCTAATAATAATTAAAAATATAGAGTTTAAACTTTAAATAATTATAATCAAGAAGATTTTACTAATATCAGTTGATTCAAAATCATTTGGTTTATTAATTCCAGTATAATATTGTATTATAAATATGTATATAATTAATATATAGCTTAAAATTATGGTTACAAAAGTGTGTCATACAAATCACACTGCTATAATATGTACATATCTTATATAAATTGAAGTCAATATTTTGTCTATAAGATCAATTAGGAGGTTTTATGTCTATACCTTTACTAAATTATTCATTATCTACACAAAATCAAAGGGTAGATGGCTTTGAATACTTGCCAGGTGAAGAGCAGCCTAAAATATATAGTACAGATGATGTTCCAGCAGCAGAGGAGATGGATGAAATAATTTGGGCTGCTTATCGCCAAATATTTAGTGAGCATCAAATTTTAAGTAGAACAGCTCAACCTTTTTTAGAGTCACAATTAAGGTTTAATCAAATTAAAGTCAAAGATTTTATCAAGGGATTGTTGTTATCCGAACCATTCCTTACTTTTAATTACAATGTGAATAATAATTACCGTTTTGTAGAAATGTGTATTCAAAGAGTATTAGGAAGAGACATATATAATCAAAGAGAAAAACTGGCTTTTTCAATTATAATTGCTTCCAAAGGTTTGAAAACTTTTGTCAATATGTTATTGAGTAGTGATGAGTATATAGAAAATTTTGGTGATAATACAGTTCCTTATCAAAGGAGAAGAGTGATTGCACAAAGAAGTAAAGGTGAGGTACCTTTTAATTTAAAAACTCCTCGTATGGGCAAAAATTTTGCCATTAAACAAGGGATGCCACAACTATTATGGGCTGGACCTGTGAGAAAATTTCGACCTCAAGAACAACAGCCAAAAGCAGGGGATCCAGCTTTATTTTTAAATATGGTTAATGATATTTAGTTATTACAAACATTTCTAGAAAAAATGTAAAAATGTTTCTTTAATAATCAACATAAATGTAACTTTTTAGTATTTAGACAATTCTAAGTTAATATATTTAAGAATTGTCTTAAAAATTATATTTTAAGATGTGTACAAATGTCATTGTTCTAGTGGTTTTATAATTTTTGGCACTTGGTTTTAACTACCTAATTTAAAAGCATCTACAAATAATCCATAAATAATACCTATTCGAATATAATTGAGTACATATAAACGAAGAAATTTATGATTCCTTCTTAAATATTTATATATGTTTTTACTTGTAATTTCATTAATAGCTACTATTATAGATCCTGCTATTATTGCCCAATCACCTGTTTGTGATGGGATAGTCGAAAAAACTGTGGACAAAAAAAACCTAAAAATAGGCTAATTAACTGAATTATTACTGCATTAAAATTTTCTTTGAGCATTTTTTATTTCTTAATTAATATATTTTTGATCTGTATAAATGTAAAAATCAATTATATACAGATCAAATATTTGTATTAATTGATATTGTTTACAATACTTATTATAATAGGATGATTTATAGATCCTGTTCACTCAAACTTTTAATCATATATTGAAATGGCTCAACAACAAATTTTATTGCATCAATATTTTGTGATTTTATTTCTTCTTCTATGATATCTTGTAACAGTTTTATACTTCTAACAGTTGGTGCAATTGGTACGCTCAACGAGTTATATACATCTCGTAGTCCGTCTAAAACTCGTTCTTGTAAAATATTAGTGTTTGCAGCAACTATTGCATAGCTTGCATATCTTAAATAATATTCAATATCACGTAAGCAAGCAGCATATCTTCTAGTTGTATAAGAATTACCACCAGGCCTTAAAAGTTCTGGTTGTTCTTCATATAATCGTGTAGCAGCCTCTTTAACTATTTTAGCAGCCTTACAGTTGATAATTTCTGTTACTTTAATTCTATTTGAAGCTGTTACGAAGTAACTATTTAATTCTTCTATTGCTATTTTATCTAAATATTTTCCTGTTAAATCATATCGATTTAAAATTGTAGTAATAGCATCTTGCATTACTTATATCTCCTATCAAGTTGAACTAACATAGATATTATAATTCATTTTAATCATTTTGATATATTGTGTTACTATTTATAATTTAGAAATATAAAATATATAGTATAATAAAATGCTAACAAACATAAAATATAATCGTATATTCGATGGATTCTTCTTATTGTATAATTAAAATTATAAATCATCATACAATTGCATGCTTTGTCTTCCGAAACAACAATTTAAATTTTTGTAGTTATCCTATTTGTTTAACGGCATATGATTATACTTCAATTAACCAATTAATGACTCAACATGAATGTATAAATTTGTTATCTATACAACATATACAATATATATCTAAAGAATTATATAAAGCGAATTTATGTTTATTGTTATCTCAAAACTATACTCAGAGTTAACTATTAAGATATTTAGATATATCGTGTATATCTTAATATATTATATAAATTTCAACTATTTATATGATTTAAATTTTATGATACAATTTATAGTAATTTATAAAAAGTTTATAGATATTTTGTAATATATTAAATCAAATAACTGCAAGTAGAGCATGTAACTCAGAGGATAGAGTGTCAGATTCCGATTCTGAAAGTCGAGGGTTCAAGTCCTTCCATGCTTATTCGGTACAAACGAAGAATGTATTTGCTATCTTTTCAATAACTAATTATATTGTACTTATATATAAAATTAGATAAAAATTAATAATTAAAAAAGAATTTGAATTTTTATCTGAGTAGAAAGAGTCTTGGTTTAATTAGTTGAGTTATCAACAAAAACTATAAAAAATTTTATTTTATTGTTGTATAATATAAAGTGTTAATATTCACTTATATTCTGTTAAAGAAAAAGAGGGACTGTAAGGTTTCTACATATAATATATTATATATTATGCTATAAATATAGCTTTATTAATACTAATAATAAATGCTAAAAATAACATATTACCTTTATCTAGAAAATTAGTTTGTGCTTAAATTGATAACATTTATTTTATTAAATGAAAATCCTATAACCACATACTTTTTATTAGAATTCAAATAGTGTAAACCTATACATTTATTTGATATATTAAAATTGGTTGCTCTTTCGTTAATATTAATCAAGAAATTAATATATGAAGATAAGTAATAAATTCCTATAATATTAAATCATATCTTTCTTAAGTTATATTACTTATCTAATAATTAGTAATATAATGAAATGATGTATAATATATTATTATGGACGTGGGTTCAATTCCCGCCAGTTCCATAATTATTTTTAATATATTCTGAATTTAATAATAATATTAAGACATAATGTTTATTATTGTTAATTAATATTTATACAAAATATAATTTTATCTTTATCTCGTAATTTTATATATGATTTTTATATCTAATTCATTTTCTAATTATGTACTATATTAATACCCATTTACATTCTTTGTTATTTGCAAAAAATGTTTTTTCATCTAGTTATGATTCTCATCTTCCAACAATGAGTAAGTCTTTGGTTTATCGTCCATTTATAAGTAAATTAGTTAATAAATATTGGCAAGAAAAAATTTTTTTATCCGTTTCAGGCAGTAATTCAGAAAAATATACTAATCAATTGAAATTAGAAGGTATTTTAATTCATAAAAATGAACAAAAAAAATTTTTGCTTGATTTTAGTAGGGCTTTACTGTCGGGTAGAATTGAGGCATGTTTGAATTCTAGTGACATAAATGCAAATAATAATCACTATATTTCTTATGTTTGGAGAAAAGGTTTTAACTTCCCTTTACCAAGCAAATGGAGTTTTGCATTATTTGATAAAGACATTTTATCATCAAATAAAAACGAATTTACATTTATAAATCATTTGCAAAATCAACCTCTTCCTTTATTTACAATAACAAATAATTTGAATCAGATAGTATTAGCTGATTCTTCGGATGATAATACAGGTAATCTGAATTCTGTAGATAAAATTTACAAATGGTATTGTAGTAAATTTATTAAAGATTATAAGGCACTTCCTCTATATTATGGGTTGTTTTTCGTACATCCGACAGATGCTGTAGAATACGCTAATCATATAAAAGGTAAACATACTACTTCAAATCAGACAAATCAATTAACTCTTTTTTCGAGCAATTTGTCTACTTATTATAAATTAAACCGAATAAGTGTAAAAAATTTACAATTTCGATTAATAGCTGATCTTGAAGAAATATCTAAACTTCTATACAAATATAGATATTACCGAAATTTAAAGTTTCATAAATATCAACAATATAGTAAAAATTTTTTTCAAGGACAACCCATATATATGGTTGAACCTTTTTTTGCATACAATAAAAAAGCGAATAAAGTGCAATTATTAAACTACTATTATAATTATAGGTCTAATAATTCAATTGAATATAAAGCTATATTTACTAATTATACAACTTTATTAAAGGCTTGGAATCAATTTAAACGTACAAAAACAGATTATATAATACCAAGTAAACCTAAAGTTATTGTATATAATCTTGAAGATTTTATTAAAACACAAGAATATAATCAGGAAATAAAAACAAAAAATATTTTATTTGTCCCTTCTCAAAAATCGTATGATTTTATAAAGCACTATAAATTTGTTAAGAATAAAAATAAAATACAACGAATATTCTCTAATAAGTTTTTGGGTTTAAAAATACTTAGTCAGAGAATTATTTGGTCATTAACAAGTAGACAACCTATAAATTGGTAAGTAATTTTTATTACTATTTTGATTATATTATATGTATTACTTTCTTGAGTAATATTCTACAACTAATAGTTCATTCATTTGTAAAGCAACCCATTCTCGCTCGACTACAGCATTGACTTTTCCACTTAGCATTTTTGTATCTAATTCTAAATGATTAGGTACACTTGCTAAAGTAGGAAAACTTAAATATTTTTTTACTAAATTTTGTGATGAGTTTTTAGCTTGTATTTGGATAATATCACCCGGTTTACATTGATAGCTACATATAGATATTTTTTGATTATTCACTAAAACATGACCATGATTAACTAATTGCCTTGCAGCTGGAATAGTTGGTGAAAGTCCTAAGCGAAATATGATATTATCTAACCTCATTTCTAAAATTTGCAATAATATTAAGCCAGTTGAGCCAGGAACTTTCTTAGCTGTTTTAACATATTTTGACAACTGTCTTTCATTTAATCCGTAATTAAATCTTAACTTTTGTTTTTCTTCCAATCTTAAAGAATATTCTGAAGGTTTATGTGACTGTTGACCATGTTCACCTGCAGGAGCAAGTTTTTTTGAAGTTTTTCGTGTGAATCCAGGTAAATCTCCTAATCTTCTAGATATTCGTAGCCTAGGTCCTCTATAACGAGACATTTCTTTGTCCTTATTATTAATATTATATACAAATTATGTTTATCTAACGGAATAGATAAGATAAATAAAATAAAAGATAGATTATAATTTATACAATATATAATTGATTATTATCATAGCTTTTTAGGTGATAAAATCATAATCATATTTTTTCCATCTTTTGCAGCAGGTTGTTGAATTTCTGCTATATGACTTAAATCGTTCGCCATTTTATTTAATAGTTCAATAGCTAATTTAGCATGCTGTATTTCTCTACCTCTGAATATCACATTAGCTTTAACTTTATCACCAGCTTGTAAAAAACGTAATGCTTGACTGATCCGTACATTATAGTCATGTACATCTATCTTGTATCTCATCTTCACTTCTTTGATTGTAACATTGTGTTGCTTTTTCTTCGCTTCTTTAGCTTTTTTTTCTTGGGTAAACTTATACTTTCCATAATCTATTATACGACATACAGGAGGATTAGATTTTTCACTAATTAATACTAAATCTAAACCTGCATTAAATGCCATGCTTAAAGCTTCACTAGATGAGTATATACCTAATTGAGATCCAGAAACATCAATTAAACGCACTTGGTTATACTTAATTTGTGCATTTATTAATGGTTCTATATCATTATTTCTTTTCCTTTCTTTTTTCGATTTATCTAACACAGATAGTGAGTTGCCTGTTTTTGGGTTTATAAATAATGTTTTGAAATATATGCAAATTATTATAACATTACATAGGTAATTAGAAATAACAATAATTGTGAGTTTGTTAAAAACTTATTAAAAATCAGGAGATACTTTATGAAACATACTTTATCTGTTCTTGTAGAAGATGAAGCAGGAGTCTTATCTAGAATTGCTGGGTTATTTGCTAGACGTGGCTTTAATATTGAAAGTCTTGCTGTTGGCCCGGCAGAGCAAGCGGGTATTTCCAGAATTACTATGATAGTAAATGGTGATAACAGAACAATAGAGCAATTAACTAAGCAATTATATAAATTAATAAATATATTAAAAGTTCAAAATATTACAGATATACCTTCTGTAGAAAGAGAATTAGTTTTGATAAAAATTCGTGCTATGTTAAAAAACAGATCATCTATATTAGAAATTGCTAATATATTTAGAGCAAAAGTTGTTGATATGGCTCATGAATATTTAATTTTAGAGGTTACGGGTGATCCAGGAAAAATGGTTGCCATTGAAAATTTATTGAAACAATACGGTATTATTGAAATTGCTCGCACAGGCAGAATTGCATTAATTAGAACATCGAATGTAAATACAGAAATACTAAAAGCAAGTTTAAACAAGTATTCTTTATCATAGTTATGAAGATGTAATAAGTGCAACTTAAAAAAGATATTTTTAAGTTATCCAATAACCAGGAATTTCGACAAATGATAAACATTCTACTAAATCCCAGTCAAACCATATATTTTGATCACTATAATTAGCATTAATATTAATATTAATTAATGCTTCTTTTGGTATGAAATAATTATTAATTATTTTCTCATTATATCGGTAATTATGCTGTTTCTGGATTAGATGATAGGTTACGCAATTATGAACATGCCTACAGTTTACACATATACACATAATAAATATTATAAGTTTATGTAAATTAATATATTAATTATATTATTCTATTGGGGATGGAGGGACTTGAACCCTCACGATTATTAAAAAATCAACAGATTTTAAGTCTGTTGTGTCTACCATTCCACCACATCCCCCATCATATTTTATAATCAGTTTAGTAGGCGACACCCAGATTTGAACTGGGGATAAAGGATTTGCAATCCCCTGCCTTACCACTTGGCTATATCGCCGCAATATCTATTAAAACTAATGGTATATGAAAAGCCATACTTTGTCAATAAAATAAATTACAAATACGATTATTGTTTATTGAGTAAACAAACGGCTTTTCAATATATCTTCTGCCTTAATTGTTACTAAATCATTTTTGGTTAAAATTTTATCTCCACTAATAAAAATTCTATTTGCTTGTCTCATTCTAGCTCTGTCAATTGCATTACGTATACTGCGAGCATTAGCAAAGTGAGGTTGCTTCATACGTCTTCCAGCATATTCTAACAGAACTTCGTCTGCTTCCGGCGCAAAACGATATTGTTGTTCTTCTAACATAAGTTTAGCTATAGCCAATAGTTCTTCGGCTGTATAATCTGGAAAATCTACATGATTCGTTACCCTCGATGATAAACCTGGGTTCGATTCATAAAATTTGTCCATTCTATCCTTATAACCAGCAAAAATAACTACTAAATCATCCCTTTGATTTTCCATAACTTGCAGTAAAATTTCTATAGCTTCTGCTCCGTAATCTCTTTCATTGTCTGGTTTATAAAGATAGTAAGCTTCATCAATAAATAAAACTCCTCCCATAGCTTGCTTAAGCACTTCTTTAGTTTTCGGGGCTGTGTGCCCGATATATTGACCAACAAGATCATCTCTAGTTACAGTCATTAAATTACCCCTTCGGATATAACCTAACCTATGTAAAATGTCAGCCATCTTCATAGCTACTGTTGTTTTTCCTGTCCCAGGACTACCAGTGAAAGACATATGTAATCCCGGGCTTCCAGATACTAATCCTAGGTTATTTCTTAATCTATCAACTAATAATAAAGCGGCTATTTCTTTAATTCTTGTTTTTACCGGTTGAAGACCCACCAGTTCTTGTTGCAACTCATCTAAAACTTCTTGTATTTGAGTTTTATTATATTCTTCTTGTAAATTTACTAAAGTATTATCAATCATATTTTTATTTTTCTGTAAGGTAACTTAATTATCATATATAATAATGGAAAAAGAGATTAACAAAGTTAATCTCTTTTTTCATTGTTAATTTAAATTAATATCTAGAACCCTCTGGTTTAGCTGTTGCATAACTACGGAAACTGTATCTTTGATTTCTACCAACATCTTCTGTTCTAACTAACTCAAAACCTGGCTCATAAGCTGGTCTATTAATGATGAACGATAGTACGCAACTTTCTGTTCCTCTAGTATTATCAAATGCATTAAATTTGATATATAAATTCGGATACTGCTTACGACAACTATTTATTTCAAATAGTACACTTGCAGGATCCTTAATATCAAATAATGGTAATCCCCATAATTCCCAATAATTATTACGTGGATGCGGATCTTCAGTATATTCAATACTAATAGACCAATTTTGCTTCATAGCATACTCAACCTGTTTAGTGATTTGATCATCTGTCAGGTCTGGAAGGAAAGAAAAAGTTCCTTGTGTTAATCTCACTATTAAAAACTCCTTAATAATATTATGAAAATAAATCTGATCACAAGATAAAGAATAGATACATACTATACATTAGCTGTTGGAGTTTCTACAAAATCAGCTGTATCTGTAGAAGTATAATTAAAAGTAATATCTTTCCATAAATCTAAAGCTGTTTGTAATGGTCCACATGTTTTAGCAGCATCACGTAAAATTTGTGGGCCTTCTGCAACATAATCGCGACCTTCATTACGAGCTATTACCATAGCTTCTAAAGCTACACGATTAGCTGTTGCTCCAGCTTGTATCCCATCTGGATGGCCAATTGTGCCTCCTCCAAATTGAAGAACAACATCATTACCCAAGTAATCTAATAACTGATGCATCTGTCCACAGTGAATACCGCCTGAAGCAACAGGGGTAACCTTACGTAAAGAAGCCCAATCTTGTTCAAAGAATATACCTTGAGGTAGATTGATATCTAAATGCGTCATTAATAAAGTATTATAGAAACCTCTAATCATTAGTGGATCACCTTCAAGCTTACCAACTACAGTACCTGCATGGATATGATCTACACCAGCCATACGCATCCATTTACAGATAACACGGAAATTCATTCCATGGATTTTTTGACGAGAATATGTTGAATTACCAGCACGATGTAAATGTAAAATCATATCATTTTTACGTGCCCATATAGACATAGTTTGAATTGCTGTATAACCAATAACAAGGTCAATCATGATAATAACAGTTCCTAATTGTTTAGCAAATTCAGCTCTTTCATACATGTCTTCCATTGTAGCAGCTGTAACATTCATATAATGTCCTTTAACTTCACCAGTTGCCGCAATTGATCTATTTACACCCTCCATTGAGTATAAAAATCTTTCTTTCCAACGCATGAAAGGCTGAGAGTTGATATTTTCATCATCTTTTAGGAAGTCTAATCCACCTTTAAGACCTTCATATACAACTCTACCGTAATTTTTACCAGACAGACCTAATTTAGGTTTAACTGTTGCACCTAAAAACGGACGACCAAATTTATCCATACGCTCACGTTCTACGACTAAACCAGTAGCAGGTCCCTGGAAAGTTTTTAAGTAAGCAACTGGTATACGCATGTCTTCTAATCGTAAAGCTTTTACTGCTTTAAAACCAAATACATTACCAATAATTGAAGCTGTTAAGTTAGCGATCGAACCTTCCTCAAATAAGTCTATATCATATGCAATAAAAGCAAAATACTGATCTGTAGTATTTGGAACAGCATCTACCTTATATGCTTTAGCTCTATATAAGTCACAAGCTGTTAATAAATCTGTCCATACAACAGTCCAAGTAGCTGTAGATGATTCACCTGCGACTGCAGCAGAAGCTTCTACTGGGTCAACTCCTGGCTGTGGACTCACACGAAATAGAGCTAGTACATCCGTATCTTTAACTACATAGTCAGGGTCCCAATATCCCATTTTTGCATATGGAATTACACCAGACTCATAACGTTCATTTTTAATTCTTGTCCGTTCTTCTACAGATTGCGACATTTATTCCTCCTTGAATTTAAGGCAGTATCATTAGGTTGTTGGTTGAATAGTCAATATTAGAATAAAGAATATTTAGTACCTTAATATTAACTTCGTTTCATAATATGAGTATACTCATATTATTATGTTGAATTAACCTTATATATAAATTTAACATTATATATGAATCAAATAATTGCAAAATTATTTATAGTAATGATAATTTTTATTAATGCCAAAAAATATATAATATAAAAAATCTATATAATCAAATACCTATATTGGTAAATGCAGTATTTTTTGTGCTAATATTTTTCAAGTAAGAAATAAAGGAGATAAATAAATTGTCTGTACCACAAGTTATTGATGCTTCGTTTAATGAAGAAGTAATAAAATCAAGTTGTCCAGTGTTAGTAGATTTTTGGGCTCCTTGGTGTGGTCCATGTCGTATGGTTGCACCAGTTATAGATCAAATAGCTAATGAATATCAAGATAAACTTAAAGTTGTTACACTTAATACAGATGAAAATCCTAGCACAACTACTGAATACGGTATAAGGAGCATACCTACACTTATGATTTTTGTAGAAGGTCAAAGAGTTGACACTGTAATTGGTGCTGTTCCTAAATCGACTCTTGCAACTACTCTAAATAAGTATATTAAAAATAGCAATCAATAGGAACAGTCAATATAATTTACATATAGATTAAGGGGTGAAAATAACAATATGGTAAAAAAATGTATGTTAACACATAAACGATCAAATAATGGGTATAAGATTTCACATTCTCACGTAAGAACTAAAAAAATACAAAATATTAATCTACAAACTAAAAAAATATGGTCATATAAGCAAAAACACTGGATTAAAATTAAAGTATGCACAAAAGCAATGAAATCTTTACATAAATTTAAAATATAAGTCTATATTTTCTATAAAAAATCAACTACAAGTAGTGACAATTGAGGTGAATTGTGATAGTATGTATAATACACTATACTAATAAATTAGAGAGTAAAGGGAGAAACTATTATGGAATCACTACAATATATTAATAATATAAACAATGATTCAAATGTAGATGATTTATCGTTAGAAACACCTATAGGTTGGTCATCTACCTGCTTTGATGAAACAATTCATTACTATATAGATTGTAATTCAAGTTCTATAGATGTCAAAACTCGAGATAGAGATGAAAAGTAGCTAATAAATATTTAAGATAATTAAATAAGATGGTATTAGTAAATTTTATATAATACCATCTTAAAGTGCTAGTATAGCTCAATTGGTAGAGCAGCTGATTTGTAATCAGCAGGTTATGGGTTCAAGTCCCCTTACTAGCTTAAACCATAATTAGTGAAATTATTTTCTCGCTTAATTAATATTATTAATTTTTCACACCCTAACTTAGTCCAAGATTTTGTAAAACAGGTATATTTGCTAGAAGTAAATAAGCGAAACCTGAACCTCCAACAGCTCCAACCAAGAAACCTGCTGTGAATTGCCCCCATCCTTCTGATGTGTTTAATATATCTTGTGAATCATTTTTGTCAAATGAAACATTGCCGTACATTGATAAGCATACAGTTAAAATAATAATTAATCCTACAGCGGATAAAAAACCTGATAATAAGGCAACATCTGTATTTCTTAAAGGACCTAATTTATCAAAAGGGCCAACTAAAAAATAGCCATGAGCCATACCTATTTCCAGACCTCTTAATAGAGGAGAAAGACCTCTTCTATAAGCAGGTAAATTACTTAATAAGCCTTTTGTAAATGTTGAAGTACTTACAGGAGTTGATAAGTTACCTACAAAAGGATCATTATTATATGATTGAACAAAATCTGACATAATTCTGCATCTCCAGAAGAAATAAATAATATATAATTAGATATGATCTATGAAATTTATATAATAATTTATAAACTTGATTTTATTATACTAAATTCGATATATTCATATCTATACACATAATTAGTATTATTTTATTATCAATAGTTATTAATTATATTTTATAATAGTCTTATTATTGCATATAGTCCCAATTATATTAATAAATCTATATATCTTAATTAATCAATTACGAAAGGAGTTTTAACGATATTATGTACATTTTGATTAGTTACATATTATTTACGACTATATTTACTGGATTAGCACTGAGCTTATATTTTGGTTTGCAATCAATTAAATTAATATAAGCATTTATCAAAAAAATATATATAGTATCAAAAGATTTGCTTTTGGTACTTAAGCAAAAAATTAGTTAAACTTTTATATTAAAAAACTGTGTACACAATGCCTCAAATTAAGACAGATAAAATATTAGGATCTCGACGGATTAGTAATTATTTTTGGGCTACAATCATTTTTCTAGGAGGATTAAGCTTTTTTTTAGCTGGTCTATCTAGCTACTTTAAAATAGAATTATTACCTTTTACAAAATCTATGGATTTATTGTTTTTACCTCAAGGTGTAATTATGATATTTTACGGTACAACTGCTATATTAATCAGTTTATTTTTATGGTTGACCATTATCTGGAATGTAGGCTCAGGTTATAATGAATTTAATCGCGATCTTGAATTAATCACTATATTTCGTTTAGGTTTTCCAGGTAAGAATCGTATTTTACAACTAAAATATCAGATAAATGAAATCTATTCTATTAAAGTCAGTATACAAGAAGGTTTAACCCCTAAGAGAGAAATTTATTTGAAAACAAAAGATAAAAGAGAGATACCCTTAACACAAGTAGGACAACCTATACTTTTATCAGAAATAGAAGAGCAAGCAGCATCTTTAGCAAAATTTTTGGGAGTTGTACTTGAAGGCATAAATTGAACTTAAATTAAGTAATATATAAAGACTTTTTACTAAAACTAAAAATATATGATATTATTAATTTATTAGCGGGTATAGTTTAGTGGTAAAACCTTAGCCTTCCAAGCTAATGATGCGGGTTCGATTCCCGCTACCCGCTTTATAGATATACTAGTTGAAAAATGCATCTGGCTGGATTCGAACCAGCGACGTCCTAAATAAGATGGCGGATTATTAGAGTCGATTTCTTTAAAAATCTCTCTTACAAAACCGTACTTGAAATTTTCACTTCATACGGCTACTATCTATTAATTTGTTTTAAAAATGTTATATATAGCAAATTGACTCTAATATTACTTATGAACTTTACAAAAAATCTACTATTCCAGTTTTTATGTAATTGTAATTTGCAAATTCTCTTATACTTTTTTTTGTACCAGTAATATAAAATATTAGAAAATAGTTTATACATTTTTTTCACTATTGTAAAACGCACTAGTAAATTATAATATTCAAAAAAAATGGCTAATAAACTGAATAATTTTCGTATGAATTGTTTTAATTGTATATGCTTATTCAAACGTAAACGTTGTAATGAGTCTTTGCTATACAATAAATGTTTACACTCATATATTAGATAATTATATACTTGTTCGTTTAATTCTAAACTCCAATATATATCGTAAATTAATAATTTATATTTTTTTTTAAATACCCAATAAAAATGATAAATTCGATTTTTTAAATATCTTTTATTTTGGTTAATATATAGACTAATATGACTATGTATAGATACAGATATAATATGTAAATTTTTTATATACTGACTATAGTATGAATTATGACAATTACATATTATATAATTCATCAACATGTAATCACGAAGGATCTTTGTCTTGTTTGCATTAAATACTATTTTTGCTATAGACACAAATTTGAAATTAAACCATTCAATTCCATGTAAACATATATTACATATTAAAATATATACTCTATAATTAAAAGATATAAATTCACCCGGCTTTAAAAAAGATGAAAAGCTAGATGTTGTACATCGTTCATTTAAATTTTGTATTCGTAACCATTTTATTATATTAGATAAAAAATATGAACACGTTTGTACTTTTTTTTTATATATCTAATATTGATATATTGACTTGGTATATAATATTTAAAGTTCATTAATTGAGTATTTTGCATATCATATAAGTTACAAGATATCAGTTTCTTTTCTTCTATTCTAGACGATATATGATTGTACATACTTGTATCAAAAATAGATGTGAATTTTGCATTCCATTCTGCTTCTAAACATAAATAGATGATATATTGTTCAATCTTTTGTATTATATCTCTAAAAGATGTATACATTTTATTTAACGGTTGGCAATCAAATAAAAGACAAAAAATATGTGTTTTATCTACATCTAATATATTATAATTTTCTTTATTCCAATTTATATATGTATCCTTTATAGATTTACATATATATTGAATTGCTATAATTTTGGTTTCATTAGAATTGATTAAATTATTTTGTGCTTTGTATATTAAATTTTTGTCACATATTTTTGAAGCTTGATATATTTTGTATTTTAGTACAAAAACTCTCTGCTTTATTTGATCCCATGGTAAATATTTCCATTTAGTTCTTGTATCAAGTATATAACTAGTCATAATTATATATAAATTTCGTATAACTAAGTGTTATTTCAATTAATAGATGTAATAAGTCTGTTCTAATTATAATTTGAACTGCTATAATCAATAACTTTATTATTACTTCTTGCTGATAAGTATTGTATTTTTGCCTTAAATTTAATAAATAGTTAATTATACAATTTGTATATTATTTTATACTTAACAGTTTCTCCGTTCCGTACTTTTCATAACCTTTGTTAACGTAGGTTCCTCTTTATATACTAACTGCCGCTAATAAAAATCATACTTATATTAACTCATAATAATAAAGCTTAAGGGCAATATATATATTCGATAGTTATGATCAAATATATGTTAATAATTAGTACTTTTTATAAGGGTTTGTTTTCCTAACCATATTAACTTTTTGATGAGTTTGCTTTATTCATTTATAATTAAGGCTGGCATATAAATAAATTAACTCACTAATTATATTCATGATTTAGAATAGATGGATTCGAACCAACAAAAAAAGTACAGTTTACTCAAATCTTGCTTTATAATATTAACTTATCAAGATTCGATATTTAGTTAGCTAACACATAAAATCTATAAATTATAGAACGGTTAACACCTAAAAACGGGTCACACATGAGTCCGCTGCCTTCGGCCTCTCGGCCACAGATGCTTATAACAATAATATTAAACTCAAATATACAAAAAATCAAGTATTTTACTCATTCATATTATGATAAGTTGCAACAGCTGAAGGAGAAATTTTATTTAAATATCTGAAAATCCAATATTTAAATATAGTATCTAAAACGACAGGAAATGTAGAAATAAAAACGAAAATAAAATCTCTACTTTCGGGTAACCCTAAATGTCTTAAAATTATTTCTATAATTACTTCCCAGCCATGAGGAGAATGAAAACCAACAAACATGTCGGTAAATAATATTATCAGAAAAGCCTTGGCTGTATCACTTAAACTGTATATTAATTCATTCACAAATGATCTTAATATAGAAAATTGTCTTTTACTAGATATAATAATAGAGATAAAAATAGCTATCGATAGCAAATCTGCTAAGATATTCTTAATAGCACAAGAACTTTCATTAGCATAATCTACAGCTAGCTCTAAGGCTTTTTCTGTCATTTTATAGTTAATTAAATTTGAAGAAGGATGATCTATCTTACCAATAAGAATTTCAAAATGCAGCTTTTCTTCAAACCTTTGTAAATCCGCAAACGCTCTTTCTTCTTGTGATTGGTTAAGAAAAATAATATGTTCATCTCTATTCCATAAATAGTTAATAAAAGGACCAAAAATGAAACTTTTAGAAACTTGGTTAATAAAAATAGGAATAATAAATAAAAATACGAGATATTTAACTGACGTAACTGTTTGATATCTTGCAACTTTAAATGTTTCTATTGCTTCAACTTCTGCATTTGGATCTAACTCTTTTTTAAATTTTTCAAAAAGTTTACTAATTGATCTAGGTATAACACCTGTTTTATCTAAAGATGACTGATTAAATTTTTTTAAATTCCAATATTTCATGGTTCGCTATAAAATAATATAAATCAACAAGAAATTAATATATAATTAAATTGCATAAATCCTTATAAACAAATATTATTAAATAAATTGAATAACACAATAAATATAATTTTTAATCAGGATTACACATTAAATGCTATCGATTCTTTTATATTTAGTTTTTATTATTGCTTATTCATTACCTTATAATTTCAAAAAGATACATTATTCAAATGATTATGCAATGGTATCTAACATTTACTTTAAAGAAAAATCACAATCTCTCGAGTTAAGTCGTACACGAATAAAAATAAATCGATGTAATAAGTATTTATTACAACATATAACACCTTATAAACAAACTCAATATAATAGAATAAGAAATTTTAAACTTAATAGTCAAAGTTTAGCAAAATATATACATATATTAAAAAATTCCGGTTCTATTAGGGTTATTAATAAATACACAATATTATATGCAAAATATAAACATACTATATTTGATATAAATATATATCCTATTATAAATCAAATAAATATAAAAGAATATAAAAAGTTAAAAATATGTCCTAAGTTTTTAAAAAGTTTATTTAAATATCAATTAGGATTACCTAGAAACCACTTACTAATTAATTATATTATTCATAAAATATATACTTGGTATTTACTGCGAGGCTATAAATGGTCAAGCATTAATATGAAAGTTATACCTCAAGTAAACAAACTTGATTTTACAATTAATGAGGGTATAATTTATTCTATACATATAGAATGTAAAACTAGACAAATAAAAAAAAAACAAAACCTTCATCAATTAAATGATTTTATTGTAAAGAATCTTACTATTTTGCCTCAACAAATATTAAATTTACATAAATTAGAATCTGGTATATCATTTTTAAAAAAAGAAAGAATAATAAAAAACTGTACTTACAATGTAATTACTCTTCCAGAAGGATTAATCATATATATAAAATATAGCTTATATAATAACCACATAAGATACATTTATAATCAAGATAGTATCAATGTTTGGCAAAAAAACAGTTTTATATTTTTAACATATATTAAAGAAGCACTTCAATCGAAATATTCCAAAAATTTACTAAAAAAATTTGTAGTATTCAGATCTTATATATTAGAGTTTAAACATTATTGGAATTTTATAAACAATCTACAAGTTCAACTAAATCAATCAACAACTTCAACTATAATAAATATAAAATTATCATTCTTACAAGTTATAAGCGATTACATTAATATTTACTTGTCATATACTTATCATATTATCTATTACTATAAATTTACTTATAATTATAATTATATACAAATTCTCAACTCTAATTTTTCTCTTGAAGAAACATCAAATCTAAGGATAATAACAAACAGTTTAAAGATAACATTACAATACAATTTAGAAAAAAATCAATTAAGTACGATTCAAAAATTAGCAATACAGTATGAAGAGAAACATTTGATTTCAATTTATAATTATTCTTATAACAACATAAAAGTAAATAATAATCATTCTTCATACAATACATCTAAATCAAAAAATTCAAAAGAACTATACTTATTATTACTATTAAAGTATATCCCATTTCAATATTCTGATACTACAAAGTATTTAGCCATATACTTACATGTGCTATTTTACGATAATATTATAACAAATCGATGGATGAATTACATAATTAATTTATATCCATATATAACATGCACCTACAGTCAAGTATTTAATATACTATCCATCTTACCGTGGCTGCATAAAAATACTATACAAATCACTGGGAAAATAAATATATTTGATATTACTAAAAAATTAATATCTATAAAGTTATTGCATAATCATAATAAAGATGAATATACCCATAAAAAAAGCACATATAATTCTAAATTAATTAATACAGCTAATTGCTTATTTAATATCAAATATAAAATATATCTAACACAATATATAGCAATATATTTATTGATTAATCATATAAAAAGTATCTCATATCAAATTGTATATTTGCCTGATATATACCTATCAAAATTAATATATCAAAATCATAATCAAGCAGGTATTGGAATCAATTTACATACTCCATTTAAAGAAAAAGCTATTATATTTATTGAATATTTTACAAACGATAGATGTGAAAATATAATATATATAGGCACAAATTTTAGTTGAATTACACTTAAAAATAAAATGACATACAAAAATATTTTAGATAGATTAGAAGGAAAGTGGATATGCCAAAGAACTAATTATTTTATTCATCATAATAAAATAAGTTACGATCAAAAAGAAATAAAACTCAAAGAAATACACAATATGAATATATCACCAGTAGAGGGTAATCTAGTACATCATTATCAACTACAAAATCCGAAAAATAATCAGAAAACATACTATTTATTTTTTAGAAAAGAACAGTCTGAGTTTGGTAAATTACATAAAATTATAAATGACCAAATTAAGTATTACAGATTTAAAATTTATACATATAATTGTATAAAAATTGAATCTGTAAAAGAAAAAATAGTATATTGTGAGTATATTTATTTAATCAATCCTAAATTCAAAATAACTATTTCGGTATTGAAAGAAAAGCAGAAATATTTAGCTGTATCTTTTATGTCTGAAATTAAAATCTCTAATTAATTATTACCGCAATCAAGTTATATAGATTATTCTAAATCTTTTCTGTTAGGGTTTCTAGAAGGATCGTTAGATAAAAAACCAAAAAAGAAAAGAGATACAAAAAAGATAACAGTCGTATAAACAAAGATTTTTAAAGTAAACATAATTAATATCCTAATATAATAATTGTAAAAACTTAAAATAAGTCAATAAGCTTATTATACATTTAAATAGGTAAATTATGAATTTTATGAATTTTAACAAAGATCACTTTCGACTTTTTTTTGTTCTTATTTACAGTTTTCATTCTTTTAATATAAATAGAGCCTTCAATCAATATATTATCTTTCTGTTTATAGAGATCAAAAACCTGCTTAGCTGCTTTTCCTTTTGCAAATGCTCTGATTTTAATATTTGGAATATTATCAAAAAAATTTTTCAAAGATAGTAATATATAACAAAAATTTTGATGTTTTATTTTTGTTAATTTAGGTTGACTTAATAAGTAAGCTGTACAAATAAAAATGTTCATAATATAATTTGTACCATAATAAAATTAAAAATTACTTTTGTTTATATTCTGATTTGATTGGTTAATTGATATATAATTTATTTCTTTTAATTTTTTCATAACTTTATCAAAATATTCTTTAAAATAATCCTCTAATCTTTCGGTTTCTTCTTGATTAATTTGCAAAAGGTTATAAACTTCACTCATAGATGTATTAAAACTATCACTATTTGTCAAAACTACAGTAAACGCTAATCTATCAGATATATTCCAACTCCACTGAAAACAGCATGTTAATCTACGAAGTAAGTGTAAAATAAAGAGGGGAATACGAGAAATTTTAGATCTTTGTCCAGATAGCTTTTCACATAATTCAATAATTTCTACTGAGCTCCAAGATTTATAACCAACCATCGGTAAAATTCTATTTTTAGTTTTAGCCGAAGATAAGCTTTTAACAGTCAGTTTAGCAATATCTTGAGTATCCATATATGCAATTAATTTGACATCATCTGTAATCCAAACTGTCTGATTATCCAAAATTGGTAAAGCATATTGAGTAATTAATCCTTGAAAAAAGCCAGCTAAATTAAAAATTGTATAATTTATGCCTGACTTGATTAAATAATCTTCTATAATCACTTTCATTTTAATTAGAGGTACTTCAGAATATTGATGAGCATTAAGAATAGAAAAGAAAACATATCTCTTTATATATGCTTTTTTAGCTGCTTCTATCAAAATATATTTACCATACAGATCTATTTTAGCTGCATTATACAAATCAGAAGTTCTTGCAGTAGAAGCATCTACAATTGCTGTAATGCCTAATAATGTTGGAGGTATTGTTTCTGGCAACTTTAAATCTCCATAAACTAATTCTGCTCCCCACTCTTTTAGAAATGCAGCCTTACGAAAACTTCTAACAAAACATTTAACTTGAAAACCTTCATCTAAAGCGCGTCTAACAACTTGTCTCCCTAAAGTACCTGTTGCACCTAAAACTAATAAACTCATATAATTATTTTGTATCTAATATTGCCGAAAATATAGGTAGAAAGGGACTTGAACCCTCATAACTTATAAGTTGTCACATTTTGAATATGATGCGTATACCAATTTCGCCATCTACCTTAATATTATACAAATTATAAAATCAAAAATCATTTATATCCATTAATATAAACTTATATGAACTTAATAGAAAGCATTTTACTTCATCGATATATTTGCTCACCTACAAATTGGTTACATAAATTAAAATCCTACTATAAAACTTATTTTTTATTTATATACTTATGTGTTATAGCATATAGTCATTCTAAATATATGACTATTGGCATATGCTTATACTGGATTCTTTTTCTATACATTAAACAAATACACAATAATCATACAAAAATTTTGTTTCATATCTTATATATATTATTTATACTAATCTATATAACATTTTTATTAATTAAATTGCAATTCAATACTTATATAATAAAACTATCATATATTCATTATATAATTATGTACACATATAACAAACATATATTATATTTCAGAATAGTATTACTTATTATGAACTATTTTTTCACTATAAATATTTTATTCATGACAACAACATATGAAGATATAATATTTTCTTTTCTTAATTTATCTAAACAGTATGAAAATAGTACAATAAGAAAAATTATTTTTATTTCTATTTTTGCTTCACAAATATTAGAAAATATTGGAATAAAAATAAAACATATACTACTTAGTGTAAGAATGAAAAAAATCACTAAACTATTTAGATTGAAATACTATATTTATTTGATATTGAAATTTATTCAAGACGTATATAATGATATTCATAGAATATCTACTGTATTATATACTAGAGAATTAAATCATAACTTGCTATATATTACTAATATCCATGAATAATTCACAAGATTTGACTTTAAAATTATGTAAATATATATAATATAATTTAAAATTCATATTAAACATAAATATTTACGATAACATCAAAAACTTAGATCATAATATGACTATAGACAATTTCATAAATCAACCATATAAATATGGCTTCTATACCAATATTGAATCTGAGAGTTTACCTCCAGGTTTAAATCAAAACATTGTTGAGAGTATATCTACAAAAAAAAATGAACCTATTTATTTAAAAAATTTTCGCCTCAATGCTTATAAAAGATGGAAGAAAATGAATGAACCTAAATGGGGACAATTAGAATATAAAAAAATAGAATATGATAAAATAACTTATTATTCTACACCTAAATATAAAAAGAATATTCAAAATTTAAATGAGATTGATCCAGAAATATTAAATACGTTCAATAAACTAGGAATTCCCCTGAATGAACAAAAACGATTAACAAATGTTGCTGTCGATGCTGTATTCGACAGTATATCTATAGCTACAACTTTTCAAAAAGAGCTTGCTGAAGTTGGTGTTATTTTCTGTTCTATGACTGAAGCTATATATAAATATCCAAATTTAGTTAAAAAATATTTAGGCTCTGTTGTTCCAATTGGTGATAACTATTTTGCTGCACTAAATTCTGCTGTATTCAGTGATGGTTCTTTTTGTTATATTCCTCCAAATACCCATTGTCCACTAGAACTTTCTACATATTTTAGAATCAATAATAAAGAAGCTGGACAATTTGAAAGGACACTTATTATTGCTGATAAAAACAGTTGTGTAAGTTATCTTGAAGGATGTACAGCTCCACAATTTAGTAATAATCAGCTACATGCAGCTGTTGTAGAATTAATAGCTCTTGAGAACGCTACTATAAAATATTCAACTGTACAAAATTGGTATTCAGGTAATTCAGAAGGAGAAGGAGGAATCTATAATTTTGTCACTAAAAGAGGATTATGTGCAGGAGACAATTCTAAGATTTCATGGACACAAATAGAAACAGGTTCTGCTATCACTTGGAAATATCCTAGTTGTATTTTGACAGGCGATAGTACCATTGGAGAATTTTCTTCAATAGCTTTAACAAATAACTATCAACAAGCAGATACAGGAAGTAAAATGATACATATTGGAGTCAACACAAAAAGTAAAATTGTATCTAAAGGAATTGCTGCAGGCCATTCTATCAATAGCTATAGAGGTTTAGTAAAAATTGGTCCTAAAGCTAATTATTCACGGAACTATTCTCAATGTGACTCTTTATTGTTAGGAAAACTATGTCAAGCTAATACATTTCCTTATATTCAAGTGAGGAATCCTTCAGCTAAAATAGAACATGAAGCTTCAACTTCAAGAATTGGAGAAGAACAAATATTCTATTTTTTACAACGAGGAGTTGATATTGAAGAAGCAATTAGTTTAATGATTAGCGGTTTTTGTAAAGAGGTATTGCAAGAACTACCTATGGAATTTGCAATGGAAGCAGATAAGCTATTAAATCTTAAATTAGAAGGAACTATTGGCTAAATATTAAATACAAAATAAGAAATCAAACTATGTTAAAAATTGAGAATTTACAAGTTACAATTAACACAAAAGATAAGCTTTTGAAAGGTATTAATTTATCTGTCAATAAAGGAGAAATACATGCAATAATGGGGAAAAATGGCTCAGGTAAAAGTACATTAGCAAAAGTAATTGCTGGACATCCTAAATATCGAATTGTAGAAGGTAAAATTTTATTAAATCAACAAGATATAACTTACGAAGAAGCAACAAATAGATCACACAAAGGTATTTTTCTTGCATTTCAGTATCCAGTAGAAATACCAGGTGTAAATAATATAGACTTTTTAAGATTAGCATATAATTCTAATAGGAAAGCAAATCAACATTCAGAGTTAGATCCTTTGTCTTTTTTTGAGTTAATTAGTACAAAAAGTCAAACTATTCAGATGCAGTCAAACTTTTTGACAAGAAATGTTAATGAAGGATTTTCAGGTGGAGAGAAGAAAAAAAATGAAATTTTACAGATGGATTTGCTAAATAGTAAGCTAGCAATACTAGATGAAATTGATTCGGGACTTGATATAGATGCACTTAAAACTATTGCACAACAAATTAATCAATTTAAAAACAACAATAACTCAATTTTGATAATTACACACTATCAAAGATTGTTAAATTATATTATTCCTGATTATATACATATTATGGATAAGGGAAATATAATATATACAGGCAATTCAGAAATAGCTCATAAACTAGAAAAATATGGTTACGAATATATCTATAATATAAATAATATAAGCTGACAAATAAATAGTGCATATCATTTACTCACTTTAAATCAAAATTAAATTAGGATATTTGGTAATTACAAGTATATCCCAAAATCCTAATTATTGATTGTATATTTCCAGGTTCTAACTAAAGCTATACTGAAAAAGCTTGTTTAACATCCTCAATCGACTGTTTCAGTAATTCTTCTGATTCTTCACTCAATTTTTTTGTAGTCCGTATAGTTTCTCCAAATTCAGGTTTTGAGTTACGTAAATCTTCCCTCAAAGCTTGAATAAAATCCTTAACTTGAGTTAAATCAACATCATCTAAATAACCATTAATACCCGTATATATAATGGCCGTTTGTTCTTCAACAGGAATAGGAGAATTCTGTGCTTGTTTTAAAATTTCTCTTAAACGTTGTCCACGAGACAATTGATTTTGTGTTGCCTTGTCTAAATCAGAAGCAAACTGAGAGAATGCTTCTAATTCCGCAAATTGAGCTAATTCTAACTTCAATTTACCTGCAACTTGTTTCATAGCTTTAATTTGAGCTGCTGAACCCACACGAGAAACAGAAATTCCAACATTAATAGCTGGTCTAATACCCGAGTTAAATAAGTCTCCAGATAGGAAAATTTGACCATCTGTAATAGAAATAACGTTTGTTGGAATATAAGCAGAAACATCGCCTGCTTGTGTTTCAATAATAGGTAAAGCAGTCATACTACCTCCACCTAATTCATTATTAAGCTTAGCAGCTCTTTCTAATAATCGAGAATGCAAATAAAATACATCTCCAGGATAAGCTTCTCGTCCAGGAGGCCGACGCAGTAATAAAGACATTTGACGATAGGCTTGCGCTTGTTTAGTTAAATCATCATATACTACTAAAGTCGCTTTACCTTTATACATAAAATATTCTGCTAATGCAGCCCCTGTATAAGGTGCAATATATTGCAATGTAGCTGGATCATCTGCATTAGATGCTACAATTATTGTGTATTCTAATGCACCTTTCTCTTCTAAAGTAGATACAACCTGAGCAACTGATGAAGCTTTTTGACCAATAGCAACATAAATACAAACAACATCTTGATTTTTTTGATTAATAATGGTATCTAAAGCCACTGCTGTTTTGCCTGTTTGTCTATCACCAATAATTAATTCTCTTTGCCCTCTTCCGATAGGAATCATTGAATCAATTGCTGTAATACCAGTTTGCAAAGGCTCACAAACTGATTGGCGACCAATAATACCTGGAGCATAAGACTCAATTAATCTGGTTTCCGAAGAATTTGGTAAACCTTTTGCATCAATTGGTCGTGCTAATGGATCTACAACTCTACCTAAGAAAGAATCTCCAACTGGTATTTGAGCAATTTTACCGGTAGCTTTTACAGAACTACCTTCTAATATGTTCCTACCATCACCCATTAAAACTACTCCAACATTGTCGCTCTCTAAATTTAGAGCTATACCAATTGTTCGGTCTTCAAACTCAAGTAACTCTCCGGCCATTACTTCGTCTAAGCCATATACTCTTGCAATACCATCTCCAACCTGTAAGACAGTACCTATATTAGCTACTTGAACTTCTTGCTCATACTTATCAATTTGTTGACGTATGACATTACTTATTTCATCTGGTCTGATATTTACCATATTAAAGTTATAAATTATTATTTATTATAGATCTTATTTTAAATACTTATATTTGAAGCTGAATTCAAATAAGCACTTATATGCTTTAATCTTCCATGTAAACTTGTATCAATAATTTTAGATCCTATCTTTATAATAAAACCAGCTATTAACATTGGCTCTATCGTAATTACAAGTTTTACTGTTTTACTACTAGTTATATCTTTTATTTTACTTATTAATACGCTTTGCTGTACGTCTGTTAAAATAATAGGCGTCAGTATTTCTGCTACTATTGTTGATTGCAATTCGTATACTAATTCCAAATACTTACTAATAATAATATCTAGTAATGCAATTCTGCGCCTATCTATAAGAACAAGCAAAAATCTAATAACAAGATTGTGAACTTGGTTGTTAAACAACTCATTAACAACATTTTTTTTAACTTCTATTGTAATTAAAGGATTGTAAAAAAATGCTTCTAGTTCTTTTGATTCTTTTAGTATGTCAGATATTAAGGACAAATCTTCATTTACTTTATCTAATACAGAAGCAGCACTAGCTGATTCTATGAGAGCTTCTGCATAAGGCATAGCGACTTTAGACATAAATCCTTGACTGCTCATAGATGCCCTCCCAATTGAGCAATATTATTATCAATAATTTTAGTTTGAAGAGCAGGAGTAATTTGATTTTGTAACTGAGTTGTAACCCTTTTAATAGCTAAGGAAGTAATCTGAAGCTGAATTTGTTGTTTAATTTGTATCTCAGCTGTTGAAATGCTTGCTTTACTAGCATATATTAACTTATCTATATCTGTTTTTCCTTGATCCAATATAGATTGCCTAACTTTTTCAGCAGTTAATTCCGCTTCCTTGATAATTTGAGTAATAACTATTTGTGCTTGAGCTAATTGTTTCTCTGACTCACTTAATCTTAAATTAGCTTGCTGTAAACGTTCTTCTGATTCTTGTATAGCTAATAAAACTTTTTCTTGTCTAGTAACAAGAATAGAACCTAAAAATTCTTTTAATACATAGATAAGACCTAATAGTAATAATAGAATATTAATTACATTAGCTTCTAAAAAATCTGTATTAAAACTAATACCTGAGTTGACATCTGTCTCAACATTTGCAATTATATTAAAAAGTTGCATAAAGATTTCCATTTTATCTATATATCCCAATATGACAAATTAATTAACATATTAATAAAGTTTCATAGTTATAATATCTACTAATCATTTAATAACTTCATTTTTATCATGTCACTTAAAGCATCTACTTGTGCTTCTAAGGTTCTTAGTGCACTCTCTTTTTGAATACTTAACTGATCATATGCTTCAGAGACTAATTTTTCTGCATCAAGCTGAGCTTCTTTCATCTTTACAGATACTATTTCTTGAGACTGCTCTTGAGCAACTTTAATAATCTCTTGAGCTTTTTTCCTTGACTCTGCCAATTGATACTCATATTGTTTTGTTAGTTCATCAGCTTTTACTAAAGAAGCAGAAGCTGTAGTTAAACTATTGCGAATATATTCATCACGTTCATCAAGTACATTAATAACTGGCTTATAAAAAATAAAATTTAACGCAACAGTTAAAGCTAAAAACTGTAATGCCATCAAAGGCAAAGTTGCATTAAAATCAAATAGCCCTCCTTCTGTACCTGTACTTAACATTTGAAATAATAGAAAAGAAAAGTCCATCATTTACTTGTTGGTATTAATTTTATATTTAATATTGTAAATATTTAATTCATCATCGTAACTTTATAAAACGCTTAGTTTCTTATTCTAAAATTAATAATAGAAATATAAAAACTAAGCGTAAATAACTAATTTATCCCGTATAAGGATTTGCAAATAAAAGCGATAATGCAACTACTAAACCATATATTGTCAAAGACTCCATAAAAGCTAAACTTAATAGAAGTGTACCTCGAATTTTGCCTTCAACCTCTGGCTGTCTAGCAATACCTTCTACAGCATTAGCTGCAGCACTACCTTGACCAATTCCGGGACCAATGGCAGCAAGACCTACAGCAAGACCAGCAGCTATAACCGAAGCAGCAGAAATTATAGAATCCATAAATAGTTTTACACAATTAGAATATATAGAAAATTAACAGATTTCAAATATAACTATTCAGCATATTAAATTAATACGTTGAATTTAATGATCACCATGTCCTTCCATAGCTTCACCTATATAAGCAGCTGATAAAGTAGAAAAAATTAATGCTTGAATAGAACTGGCAAATAATCCTAAAATCATAACAGGTAATGGCACTAATATGGGAACTAACAATGTAAATACTGATACAACAAGCTCATCAGCTAAAATATTACCAAATAATCGAAAACTAAGAGATAAAGGTTTTGTAAAATCTTCTAAAATATTAATAGGTAATAATACAGGTGTTGGTTCAATATAACGCATAAAGTAACCTAAACCATTTTTAGTAAGCCCAGCATAGAAATATGCTATTGAGGTCAATAAAGATAAGGCGACTGTAGTATTGATGTCATTAGTTGGTGCTGCTAATTCACCTTCTGATAAATGAATTAATTTCCAAGGAATTAAAGCACCAGCCCAATTACTGCCTAAAATAAATAGAAAAATAGTTGCAATATATGGAACCCACGAACGATACTCATGCTCTCCTATTTGATTTTTTGCTATATCCTGTAAAAATTCAAGTATGAATTCCATAAAATTTTGCCATTTTTTAGGCACTTTATCTAACTTTCTAGTCCCTATAAAAGCAATAGCCATCAATACAGCTATTACTAACCATGACACTATAAAAACTTGCCCATGCAACTTATAACTACCTATTGTCCAATATAAATGTTTACCTACTTCAACTGCAGATACTGGAGCAAATGAAGAAATGTCTGCTAATTTTGTATAATCCATAAAAATTATAATTTTAATAAGTAGTATAAATAATCTGAATATATTAGATTTTTATTTAAAAAATCTTTTAAAATAAAAATACTGTTATAATTAATTATATATTGATATAGTTATTATTTAACTTTATTTTTAAAAGGTTTTACTATTAATATATTTATTAATATGTTGATAAATTAGTTTAAGTCTATTTTTTCACCTAATAAGAATCTTTGAAAACGTCTTACTTTTATATTTTCTCCAAGTAAAGCTATATTTTGTTTAATCAAATCTTCAATTACAATATTTTGATCTTTTATAAAAGGCTGGTATATTAAACACATTTCTTTTAACCTTTTATCTATTCTTGCTTTAATAATTTTATCTTTCATTTCAGAAGATTTATTAATAATATCTTCTCTTTCTGATTCAATCCTAATTTCACGATCAATAATGTATTGAGGTATATGTTCTATAGATACATAAGATACACCTTGACAAGCTGCAACTTGCATAGCTAAATCTTTAGCTAGCTTTTGAAATTCAATACGTCTGGCGACAAAGTCCGTTTCACAATTTAATTCAATTAACACTCCTATTCTTGAACCTATATGAATATAGCTGTCTATTATACCTTCTGTTGCTGATCTCATCGATTTCTTATCAGCTGATGCTAAACCTTTCTTACGCAAAGTTTCTATAGCTATTTCTATATTTCCATTAGCAGCCTGAAGAGCTTTTTTGCAGTCCATCATACCAGCACCTGTTTTAACACGTAATTCTTTAACACAATGCGGAGAAATCCGGATTTTCATTGTATATTCATTCCTAATAAATTATTAACAATAACCCAATTATCATATGAAATTCAGCTTACAGTTTAATTGTCTGAAGTAGAATTTACACCTTCAATTATAGAGTCAGCTATTTTACTGATAATCAATTTAATAGATCTAATAGCATCGTCATTAGCTGGTATTGGAATATCTATAATTTCTGGATTACAATTCGTATCTAATATACAAATAGTGGGTATACCTAATTTAATACATTCCTGAATTGCTGTTATTTCACGTTTTTGATCTACAACTATAACAAAATCAGGTAATTTAGTCATATTCTTAATGCCATTCAAATTTTTTCTCAACTTTTCTAATTCTTTACGATAAATTGAAGCTTCTTTCTTAGGCAATATATCCATTATACCGGACCTTTCTTCCATTTCTAATTTTTGTAAATGCTCAACCCTTGATTTAATTGTTATCCAGTTAGTCAACATACCACCTAGCCATCTTTGATTAATATAATAAGAATTAGAACGCATAGCCTGTTCTGCAATTACTCCTGCGGCTTGCCTCTTAGTCCCTAAAAATAAAAATTTTTTACCATTTTTGGAAGCATCGCGAATAAACCTACATGCTTCTGTTAATAATTGAGATGTTTGAACTAAATCTATAATATGTATACCATTTCTTTCGGTATAAATATATGGAAACATTTTAGGATTCCATCTTCTAGCCTGATGTCCAAAATGAGCACCCGCTTCTAATAATTCACTTAATGAAATAATCGACATAGCTTGTTATATAATTATATATACGCAATTAAAGAAAAAACAGAATAGAATTTATATTAATATGTAAACCATAATAACACAATGATTTCAATCAAACCTATACTGTAAGCAATATTTGTATTAAACCAATGATTACAGGCTGTTATTAGTAGAATAAATATGGGCATTTCTATCATCAACAATAATATCTTCAAAATTTAACTCTTTAGAGTTTTGAGGAAATGATAATAAATTTTTTTGGTTAGAATTTTGTGAATCTTTATAATTAAATTTTGTATTATTGTAAAGGTTAAATCCAGTACCTGCAGGTATTAATCGTCCTATAATTACATTTTCCTTTAAACCTCTCAACCAATCTAATTTACCTGAGATTGCTGCATCTGTTAATACTTTTGTTGTTTCTTGAAAACTTGCGGCAGATATAAAGCTTTCTGTATTGAGTGATGCTTTAGTAATACCCAATAAAATGGGATGATATAATGCTTCTTCTTTACATCCTAATCGCAAAGAGCGATTAACTATTTCTATTTTTTGCAGTTCTATAATTTCACCTGGCAAACAATCAGTATCGCCTCCATTCTCAATTTTCACCTTGGAGGTCATCTGCCTAACAATAACTTCAATATGCTTATCAGAAATCTCTACTCCTTGAGACTGATAAACTAATTGTAATTCTTTAACTAAATATAACTGTAACATCAATAGACTTAAACGTGTTGCATCATATAAGCTTAAACCTTGATTCAAATATTCGCGAAACTTAGACTCTAAAACCATATGTGGATTAAAAACTGTATCTGCTCTTTTACGTGCTTCTAAGATTTCTTCTATTCTTGGTAAACCCTGCACAATATCGCCTGTTTTGGCTCTCTCAAAGATTAATGTAGCAATGCTTTCTCCTCTTTGAATTAAAGCTTTATTATTAACATGTACAAAAGAACCCTTAGATATCAAATATGGTTGGCCTAAACGTATAGTTATTTGATTATCTCGAATAGAAATAACTCTTCCAGAGCTATATGAAACAACATTAGTAGCAATCTCATCTCCTGCATAAACCCAATCATTTACATTGACTTTAATATTTTGATGATTATTAACAGAGAAAATTTTTGTGTCTAACGAAGTAACTAACAAAATTCTTGGATTAGAAGCTTTGTTTTGCTGAATAGATACTACTTGCCCTTGATGACAAGAAAATATTTCAGTTTGGGCTAATATAGTACCGCTTTCAACATATTGATTATTTTTAACTAATAAACGTGTTTTTGTATATAAATCTTTATTAATACTATTTATATCATTTTTATCTTTCAAGGACATCTTATCTATTGTCACAATTTTCATTCTAGAGACAGAATTGTTTATAGAATCAGTATTTAACTGCAAAGTACATTTTAAGTTTGAACAATCTTTATGTAAATCAGCTATCAAGTAAGTTTTAACAATGTCTATACCAGCAACCGATTTTATTCTTTCACCATCCCTGAAATAAATACGTTTTACCAATTTTAAATTACATATACTATTATTAAAAGAATCTTGAGAATATATAAACTTGATTGTTTTATTAGGAATTGAATATACTATTACTGGCCTAATTAAATTAAATTGTTTATTGTTAATATAAAAATGTTCCCAATATACTAACTTATCTGTTTTTATATTATTGGCAATCGTTTCACCTGGTCTTAAGAAACCCCTGGATTTATTATTATTGTAACTAAAATACGGATATAGTATTCCTGGTTTGATTATAATTTCTCTAACAATCCCTTCTTTTTGTATAATATCAATAATGCCACTACTTTTAGTAAAAACATTTTTAATAATTTCTTTACCTTTATCTACAAACTGACCATGCTTAACTAAAAGTAAAGATGTATCTTTATTAATTTCATGCGTTTCTTCTGCTATCCACAATATATAGCCACCATCGATAATATCATAATAATCTTTTTTACTCTGAGTATCAGTTTTTTTATCTGATACAGATAAATCTAAATACTTAATAATTCCTCCTGTATTTGTACGATAAAGATTAGTAATTAATTCAGCTATTAATTGATTATTAATAATACATTGATTAGGTAAAACTTTTAGAATAAACTGATCCTGCTCTTTCGTGACTAAGAAATGATTCTTATATCCATTATAAAATTTTGTCACAACATCCAAATTAGTGTATGTTTTAGAAGATGTAATAATAACTATATCTTTTATAAGGTTTTCACTCTTCTTTAAAATACGAATTTTACCATTATAACGAGTTACTAATTCAGTTTTTCCAATTAAATTGTTTTCATATATGAAATCATTTTCAGAAACCATTAATTGGGTCCCATACGGAATAGTAAAAACATGTCCAGAAAGAATCCATATAACCCCCCCATTTACAACACTTTTAAAAGTATTTTGTTCATTTTGAACTTCATTTAAAGATAAATCTTTTAAATATATACTTCCAGAGAAATCTGCTAAAACAGCTTTTTGTGCTTTTTCTGTCGTAATTCTGTTAGTTATAGGATACTCAGCTATAATTTGTCCACGTTTTATAAAATCTAAATGCTGTACAAATAATAATGAGCCTTTAACTAAAGGTAAACTTGTTTGTCTTTTATCAATATCAATGAGTTTCAATTTAATATCTTTTTCTAACAAAAAAGCGTGATCACCATGACGAGTACGTGTATCACTTAAAATAATATTGCTTGGATATTCAACCTGACATTCAGAAGAACTAATAACAGTTTGTGCCAGCTCACCTGTAAAAACACCACCTGTATGAAATGTCCTCATAGTTAATTGAGTACCAGGCTCACCAATAGATTGAGCTGCAATAATACCAACGGCTTCTCCCAAATCTACAATCCGTCCATGAGCTAAATTCCATCCATAACATAATTGACATACTGATTTGATAGCATCACATGTAATAGGAGATCTAACCAACACACTAGATATACCTAAACCAACAATCTGATTAGCTAATTCAGGTGATATTTCTTTATTTGCTCTCGCTATTAACTTTCCATTAGCTAAATCAAAAAGATCTTCTGCTAATATACGACCTATCAAAGCTTGATTTAAAGAAATTAGAGTTTTTCTGTTATCTATCATAGCTTCTAATACAATACCTTTAGAAGTATTACAATCTGATTCTCTGATAATTACATCTTGCGCGACATCTACTAAGCGACGAGTCAAGTAACCTGAGTCTGCTGTACGCAAAGCTGTATCAACCAGACCTTTTCTAGCACCATAAGAAGAAATGAAGTAATCTGTTACTGTTAAACCTTCCCTGAAATTACTTGATATAGGTAAATCAATAATTTGCCCTTGTGGATCTGCCATTAAGCCTCTCATACCCACTAATTGTCTGACTTGTGAAATATTAGCTCTTGCTCCAGAGAACGCCATCATATAAATAGAATTTAAAGGATCTTTCTCTGTAAAATACTTAATTACCTGTTTTTTTAAAGTATCACTTGCACTATTCCATGTATCAATAACCTTTTGAAAACGTTCAACAGCTGTTATCTCTCCCCTTTTATATTTACTATCTGTATCATTTATTACTTTCATAGTAACATCAAGTAAATTGTTTTTAACAGGAGGAATCCGTAAGTCTTCTAAACTTAAAGATATGCCTGCTTTAGTTGCATATAAGAATCCTAAATCTTTCAAAGTATCTGCCATATTAGAGGCACGGGCTATGCCATAATTTCTAAAAGCCCACATGATTAATTGTCTTAGTTGTGATTTATCTACAACTGTATTTAAAAACAATGGTTCTACAAACTTTTTTTGTGTCATGTAATAAAATAAAAACAATAAATAACTAAGCTGTAGTTAAATTAATGACTCTCTAATAGCTTTATTAAACAAAATACGTCCAGCCGTTGTACGAATATATTGAACTAATGTTTTACCATCTATATCATACTTGACTATTTTATCAGTAAATATTTTAGTCGTAGTGCCATCACAATTTAGTTTTGATGAGATTACAGCCTGCTGAAATGAATCATCTACTGGACCACTAAAGCGAACCCAAATCAAAGCATGCAAACTTATATTGTTATGCTGATATGCCATTAATACATCATCTAAATTAGCAAAATATTGATTAGAATTATTAATAGCCGTTGGATTATAGGTTGTTAAGTAATAACAACCTAGAACCATATCTTGACTTGGCATTAAAATAGGCTGACCTGTTGCTGGAGACAAAAAATTATGTGGTGCCAACATTAATAAACGTGCTTCTGCTTGAGCCTCTAAAGACAAAGGTATGTGTACAGCCATTTGATCACCATCAAAATCAGCATTAAATGCAGGACAAACTAATGGATGTAATTTAATTGCTCTACCGTCTACTAAAATAGGTTCAAACGCTTGTATTCCTAACCTATGTAAAGTTGGAGCTCTATTCAATAAAACAGGATGACCATATATCACTTCTTCTAATACGTTCCATACAATCGATTCATTTTTTTGAATAATCTTTTTAGCAGCTTTAATATTGTTAACTAAGCCTTGTAAAATTAGTCTATGAATTACAAAAGGTTGAAATAATTCTAAAGCCATTTCTTTGGGTAAACCACACTGATGCAATTTCAAATTAGGGCCAACAACAATAACTGATCTACCAGAATAATCTACACGTTTTCCTAATAAATTCTGCCTGAACCTTCCTTGTTTACCTTCAATTATATCAGAAAGAGATTTTAAAGGACGATTATTAGCTCCGATAACAGTTCGACCACGACGCCCATTATCCATTAAAGAATCTACTGCTTCTTGCAACATTCTTTTTTCATTTCTGATAATTATTTCAGGAGCTAATATCGCTTTAAGACGTGCTAAACGATTATTACGATTAATAATCCTTCTATAAAACTCATTTAAGTCAGCAGTTGCAAATCGTCCCCCATCTAACTGTACCATAGGCCTTAAATCTGGTGGTATCACAGGAATTACAGATAAAACCATCCATGAAGGATCCGCGCCTGTTGCAAGAAAATTCTCTAATAAACGCAATCTCTTCATTTTTTTGTTAAATTTAGTAGATGGATTTTTGAATAATTTAGGCGGCTTTAATGATTCCTCTCTTAAAATCTCTACAGTATTCTTTAGATCTATGTTATGTAATAATTTATAAATTGCTTCTGCTCCTATACCTACTTCAATATCAAATAAATTAGATGAATGAACAGATAATTTTTCTTCTAAGTTTCTCCATTCATAACCCTCTAATAGTTGCTTATAATTTAATTTATTGTAATTGCCTGGATTGATAACTACGTAAGAATGAAAATATACTATTTTCTCTAATTCTTTAACCGTTAAATCTAAGGCTAAAGCAATATAGCTTGTACTTCCTTTTAAATACCAGACATGAGTTATAGGAGCAGACAACTCAATATATGCCATTCTATGTCGTCTAACTTTTGATTCTGTTACTTCAACACCACAACGCTCACATACAACACCTTTATAACGAAATCTTTTATATTTACCACAATGACATTCCCAATCTTTCACAGGTCCAAAAATTCGTTCACAAAATAGACCGTCCATTTCTGGCTTTAAAGTTCTATAGTTAATTGTTTCTGGTTTAGTTACTTCTCCAACAATTTGACCATTTGGAAGAACTCTTTCACCCCAACTTCGTATCTTACTAGGAGAAGCTAAACTAATTTTCACATAATCAAAATGATGATCGAATTTAGTCATGAGTAACAAATCAATAAAATAAATTATAATTTAGTAATTATTATATTTTTAAAATTACAACTAATCTTTATACGCTATATTAATCTTGAATTATAAAAGCTTTAATGTAAATAAAATTGCAATATATTTAGTGGAATTTTTAAACAGAGCCTATTCTCTCTACATGTTCATCAGACATTAAATCAATTTCTATACTAGCTTTGTTTCCATCATCAAGTGATTCTATTTTGTGTACTGCAACATCAAGCGCTAATGACTGTAACTCTCTCATCAGAACTTTGAAAGATTCAGGAGTTCCTGGTTTAGGTATAGGCTTACCCTTAACTATTGCATTTAAAGCATCATTTCTCCCTTGCATATCATCTGATTTAACTGTCAATAATTCCTGCAAAGTATATGCTGCTCCAAATGCTTCTAATGCCCATACTTCCATCTCACCTAATCTTTGACCTCCATGCTGAGCACGCCCTCCTAAAGGCTGTTGTGTTACTAACGAGTAAGGACCTGTAGAACGTGCATGAATTTTATCATCAACTAAATGAACAAGCTTGAGAATATATGCTTTACCAACAGTTACAGGATTGTCAAAGAATTCTCCTGTTCTCCCATCAATTAGCATAATTTTACCAGGATGCAAAGAATTAAATAACCAAGATGTATTAGCAATTAAACTGGCCTGTTGTAATTTATTATTTACTAAAGCGCGAGAAGCTTCTGAGCCATACATCTCATCAAAAGGTATAATCTTAAAACGCTTACCTAAATATGAGCCTGCCAAGCCAAGCAAACACTCAAATAATTGGCCTACATTCATTCTTGAAGGTACACCTAAAGGATTCAGAATAATATCTACAGGTGTACCATCTGGTAGAAAAGGCATATCTTGCACAGATAAAATTCGTGAAATAATACCTTTATTACCATGACGACCAGCCATCTTATCACCTACTTGAATTTTTCTTTTTTGAGCTACATAAACTCTTATAATTTCATTTGTTCCTGGTGGCAGCTCATCTCCTTTTTGACGTTGAAAAATTTTTATATTAACAACCCTACCCTTAGTAGCATTTGGTAATCTTAAAGAAGTATCACGTACATCCCTTGCTTTTTCACCGAATATAGCTCTTAGTAATTTACCTTCTGGCAACTGATCTGATTCTCCTTTTGGTGTAACTTTACCTACTAATATATCTCCTGAATCCACCCAAGAACCAATAGCAATTATACCATTTTTATCTAATAAACTAATTGATGATTCACTAACATTAGGAATATCTCTTGTGATTTCTTCTGAACCCAACTTTGTTTGTCGACATTCTAATTCATATCTTTCAATATGTATAGAAGTATATAAATCATCATATACAAGACGCTCACTAATTAAAAAAGCATCTTCATAATTATAACCTTCCCAAGGCATATAAGCAACTATAATATTTCTGCCTAAAGCTATCTCTCCACCATCTGTTGATGCGCCATCTGCAATAGTTTGCCCTACAGAGATATTTTCTCCTGGCCATACAATAGGTCTTTGATTAATACAAGTATCTTGATTAGAACGATAATATTTTTTCAATCTATAATGAATTGTATAACCATCACTATTCTGTATGCCAATCTTTGTTCCAGATACATAACTAACAACACCATTAGTACGACTAGTAATAGTCATACCTGAATCTTTTGCTATTTTAGCTTCTAAACCTGTACCAACAATAGATTTTTCTGGGAATAATAAAGGTACTGCCTGCCGCTGCATATTTGAACCCATTAAAGCTCTATTTGCATCATCATGCTCTAAAAAAGGAATTAAAGAAGTAGCAGCAGATATAAATTGAATAGGAGAAACAGCTATATAATCTACTTGATTAATACTAGCAGTGATAAACTCCTGCTTATATCTCACAGCAATTACATTATCTTTTATAAAATTATGAATATCTAAAATAATATCTGCCGGAGCTATACGTAAGTAATCTTCCTGATCAGCAGTTATATAATAAAGTTTATTGTTTTTTAACACTTGGCCATGAACAACTTTATAACATGGAGTTTCTATAAAACCATATCGATTCACTTTAGCATATATACTTAAAGAACCTATCAAACCAGCATTTGGCCCTTCAGGCGTCTCTATTGGACATATACGGCCATAATGACTGGGATGCAAATCCCTGACAGCAAAACCTGCTCTATCTTTATTCAGGCCTCCAGGGCCTAAAGCGCTGATTCTACGCTTATGAGTTAACTCAGATAGTGGATTTGTTTGATCCATAAATTGCGATAACTGACTAGAACTAAAAAATTCTCTAACCGACGCCATTAAAGGCTTAGGGTTAACTAAATTAGATAAACTTAAAGAATCAAGATCACAAATCATCATACGCTCACGTATGATTCTTTCGAGTCTGTTTAAACCTATACGTACTTGGTTTTGAAGTAATTCTCCAACTGATCTAACTCTCCTGTTTCCCAAATGATCTATATCATCAAAAGTTCCAATATTTTGCTCTTTTATATTAAGTAAATAATCTAAAGAAACCAAAATATCTTCTGTAGATAAAACACGAAAATTATTAGAAACTTTTAAATTTAATTTTTGATTAATTTTATGTCTACCTACCTCACCTAAATCATACCTTTTGGGATCAAAAAAGCGCGTATATAGTATCTGTTTTGCAACAGTCAAAGTAGCTGGTTCATTAGGACGCAACTTACTGTAAACAATCACTAATGCTTCTTCTTCAGTGATTTGATCAATAGAAACACGATCTATATCTTTACTAAATTCTTTTCTATAATAACTCAATGAAGAATCAATAAGATAATTATATTTTGTTAATCTACTCTTAATATCATCATTGGTTAAGCCTATGGCTCGTAAAAAAATATATGCATTTACTTTATGATTTTTATCAATTTTTGCCCAAATTTGAGCTTTTGCATCTATTTCAAACTTCAGCCAAGAGCCACGATTAGAAATTAGACTACAGCTATATATTTGTTTGTTATTTTTATCTAACTCTTTTTTATAGTAAACTCCTGGACTTCTAACTATTTGGTTAATAATAATTCTTTCCGTACCAGAAATGACAAAAGTACCTCGATTGGTCATTAACGGAAGATCACCTATAAATACAGGCCTTTTTCTATATTTTCTATTTACATCTTGAGAACTCACTAAATATGAGAAACTTTTATTATTCGATACATTTTCTCTAATCAATTCTGTATCTTTTCTAGTCAATTTTGCAGGTATATATATTTGAGCACTATATGTTCTATCTCTACTTTTTGCTTTTCTTACACTATATCTTGGAAATTTTAATTTATAATCTTTACCAAAAAATTGCAATTCTAATTTGCCTGTTGGATCAACAATAAGAGGAAAAGAATTTAGTACTTCAGATAATCCTTCCAATAAAAAGTATTTAAAACTTTCTTTTTGAATAGCTGCTAAATCTGGAAATACATATTGAAACATTGTTTCTTGTGACATTAATAACCTCACAATTTTAAAATTTACTTCTTATAAAAGCTAATAATTTGAATCTACAATATTTTTGAATGAATACAGAAATGATACTAAAAATAGTATATAGATATATTCAATATACAATAAGCATATGAAAAATTTACTGAAATAAATAATGGAAAATCTGAAAGTTAATTTCAGTAATCGAAAATTAATAAAAATTCAGAAACTTAAATCGTTTATATATTTTGAGACATAAAATCCTTCATAGCCTTAGCAAGAATAGATTTTTTGCGAGAACCATTATTTTTATGCAAAACCCCTTTACTTACAGCTTGATCTATTTTCTTATAAAGAACTGATAATTGTAGGATATGATCACTACTCTGATTTAAAATTAGTGTATTATTTAAACTCAAGATATATTTTTTAGTTAGAGTTTTAATAACAGACTTATAACTTTTGTTTCTACATTTATTACGTAAAGATATTTGATTTTTTTTAACAGCGGATATATTCTTAGACATCGCTATATAATTGTATAATATTAATTAACAGTATATAATTCATTGAGATTTAATTTTCAATCTAATTGGATTATAGCATTAATTAATATAAATAAACAAGAATATGTAACTGTATATTAATAATATTCCATACATAAAAATGTAAATATCATACCAAGTTAACATTAAAACTATATAATAATTAATTAGACTTGATAGCATCACCTAAATTATGACATAATAGTCTTAGATTATAATTATTGAACAAGATTATGGGTAAAAATAAAGGAGCACGTATAGTAATAACACTGGAATGTTCCTGTCGAAATTTAACAAATACAAATAAAAGAAGAAAAGGAATATTTCGTTATACTAGTACAAAAAACAGAAAAAACACACCAAGTAGAATAGAATTAATGAAATTCTGTCCTACTTGTAATAAGCACGATAAGTTTAAAGAAATGAAATGATATTATACAAACAAAAAAATTTAAATATTAAACCAAATGAACAAATTAATTACAAAGACATAGATTTACTACGTAAATTTATAACAGATCAAAGTAAAATTGTCTCTAGGCGCTCAAATGGTTTAACAGTCAAACAGCAAAAACAGTTAGCAAAATCAATAAAGAGAGCACGTATTTTAGCATTGCTACCTTTTATAAATAAAGATTGACAACAACAATATACTAAATATTAAGATATTATAAATGTATCTTAATATTTTTATACTTATAAGATTTTAGATTTTTCATACAATTCATAAACTTCTATTAGGTCTTTTGGTTGCCATAAACTATAATCTTTACACATTATGCCACATTCATTACCTGTGACAACTTCTTCCACATCATCTTTCATACGTTTTAATGAATCAAGAACACCTTCATAAATTAATTGATCTTCACGATAGACATTTATCAAAGCATTTTTTTTCAACTTACCTGATTTCACTATACAACCTGCTACAGTTCCTTTATTTACAAAAAATGTAGTTTGAACTTTAGCTTGACCAATTAATAATTTATCATATTCAGGATCAATTAGATCCAACATATAATTTTTAACATAATCTATTAAATCGTAAATAAGAACGAATTTACATAAATGCACATTTAATTTTTCTGCGGCATTCAATATATTAGTAGCAATATTTATATTGAAAGCTATAATTAGAGCTTGAGTATTAAAAGCTAAATCAAGATCTGTGCTAGAAACAACTCCTAAACTAGAAGTAAGAATATTTAATTTAATTTTATTTTGAGGAATTTGAAGAAATGAATTAATTATAGCATCAATAGTTCCTTGTGTATCTGCTTTTATAATTAAATTCAAGTTTTTAATACTTGTTTTATTATTATAATTGTATGATTTAAGATGCGAATTTAATAAATTTTTTGTATTGTCTATAATACTAAACGAACTATTTTCTATCATCAACTTTTTTGCTTCTTTTTCAGTATGCACTACACTAAAATATTTGCCCGATTGTGGAATAGAAGAAAAACCTAACACTTGTAAAATAGAAGAAGGTTCTGCTATCGATAGTTCATGACCTAAGTTATTTACAATTTTTTTTACACGCCCATAAGAATTGTCTGATACTATAATATCGCCAACCTTCAAAGTACCATTTAAAATAATCGTATTAACTACTGTACCTTTGGTTTTATCTAAATAAGCTTCTAAAATAATACCTTGAGCTAATTGCTTAGGATCAGCAGCTAAATTAATGGATTCTCCTAAAGTAGAAACAGCCGTTAATAATCTATCTATATTTATTTTCTTTAATGCACTAATTTCAACAAATGTAATCTCACCTCCCCAATCGGTACTTATAATATTATAATTTGCTAATTGCTCACGAATTTTAGCAAGATTAACATCTATTTTATCAATTTTATTAATAGCAACAATGTAAGGAAGCTTTTTAGAGACAATATAGTCAATTGCTTCAATAGTCTGAGGCTTTAAACCATCATCAGCAGCAACAATTAAAATTACTATATCAGTAATTTGAGCACAGCGTAGTCTCATATTAGAAAAAGCTTCATGACCTGGTGTATCAATAAAAATCAATTTTTTATTTAGTGAATCATATGAATAATTTACCTCATAAGCACTTATGGATTGTGTTATTCCACCTATTTCCTTGCTTACAAAATCCGTATTTCGAATAGCATCTAATAAAGATGTTTTACCATGATCTACATGACCTAAAATTGTAATGATAGGAGCTCTATTAATACATGTAGAAGATTTCACTTCTTGCAATTTATTCAGTTGGCCCAAATCTAATTTATGTTTTTGATTTAAAGCCGTAAAATTATATTTTTGAGCGACCTGAATTGCTGTAGATACATCTACTATTTGATTAACTGTAACAGAAACACCTTGTAAAAATAAACCCGTAATAATTTCTGCAGGTGGTATTTGAAGTTTTATCGACAATTGCTCAATACTTAATGGACTATCTATAATTACAGATTTATCATCTTTATTAATATCTACATTAACACTTAACTTCCGTTTAACTCGTTCCTTCTTTTTTTGCTTATTGGATTTTATAGATCCTGCACCTGTATTATCTAAGTCATCGTGAGTATTAACTACTAATTTACTTTTATTTTTTTTCTTAAAAATATTGTATTGATCTTGATCTGAATCAATAATATCTACCTTTTTTTTCTTTAATTTACTTTTACCATCTTGCTTAAATACATTTTTTGTTTTCTTTTCAAATTTTAGATTAAAGTCTGAATTCTTAATAGTACTTTTTGTTTCTAATGAAGACTGAAAATCTTGATCCAATGGAATATCTATTAATCTTAAACTATTAATAAATTTAGGATTCTGCAATAAAAAAGCATTTTCATTTTTTATAGACATAAACAAACTAAAATCAACAAAACAATTATAATACAACAATATATTCCCCCTTATAATTACAATCAATAAATATTAAACTATTATTTAATATTAATACATATTAAATAAATATTTTTTCTATAGAAGAAATAAAGCATAATTTTTAGCTTATATAATAACAATAATCAAAACATATGTATAAATTATTATAAGAGTATACAATCACAATTAAACATAGGGAACATTATGCCTCGCTTACAAAAAAATGATAATTTTATAGACAAAACCTTTACTGTATTAGCAGATATAATTTTAAAGATACTACCTACTACAAAAGAAGAAAAACAAGCTTTTTGTTATTATCGGGATGGTATGTCAGCTCAATCAGAAGGAGAATATGCAGAAGCTTTAGAAAATTATTATGAGGCACTAATATTAGAAGAAGATCCATATGATAGATCATACATAATATATAACATTGGACTAATTTATGCAAGCAATGGTGAACATACTAAAGCATTGGAATATTACCATCAAGCTTTAGAATTAAATCCTAGATTACCACAGGTATTTAATAATATCGCCATTATATATCATTATCAAGGTTTAAAAGCAGCCGATAAACAAGATGACAACATGGCAAAGTCTATGTTTGACAAGGCAGCAGAATATTGGAAGCAAGCTATTTACTTAGCACCTAATAACTACATAGAAGCTCAAAATTGGTTAAAAACGACAGGTAGATTAAATAATAGCTAATATATATTCATTTATTATATTTCACAATTCTTGTTAAAAAATCTTATTTCCATCTATAATTATATTTTTATAATTATATTATAGTTAATATGACTTGACTATACTATAATATAATCAATCATTAAAGAAATTACGTTCATTTACTATAATTAAATTATATTCAAATTCACATGGTAAGTATAAGTAATCAAGGATGCGTAACACAAATTATAGGACCTGTATTAGATATAGAATTCCCTAATGGACAATTACCTAAAGTATTTAATGCACTAAAAGTTCAAGGTCCAGATAACACAATAACATGTGAAGTCCAACAATTGCTAGGAGATAATAGAGTTCGAGCTGTAGCTATGAGCTCAACTGAAGGATTGAAAAGAGGTATAGAAGTTACTGACACAGGAGCTCCTATTACAGTGCCTGTTGGTATACCAACTTTAGGTAGAATTTTTAATGTACTTGGTGAACCTGTAGACAACCTGGGAACAATCAAATCTGAAGATTCATTACCAATACATAGAGCTGCTCCATCATTTACTCAATTAGAAACAAAACCTTCTATTTTCGAAACAGGAATTAAAGTAGTAGATTTACTTGCTCCATATAGAAAAGGGGGTAAAATTGGTTTATTTGGTGGAGCTGGTGTTGGTAAAACTGTATTGATAATGGAACTAATTAATAATATAGCCAAAGCACATGGAGGCGTATCTGTATTCGGAGGCGTTGGAGAAAGAACAAGAGAAGGGAATGACTTATATGAAGAAATGAAAGAATCAAAAGTTATTAATGCAGATGACTTAAAAGAATCAAAAGTGGCACTAGTATATGGACAAATGAATGAACCACCAGGTGCAAGAATGCGAGTGGGTTTAACTGCATTAACTATGGCAGAATATTTTCGAGATATTAACAAACAGGATGTATTATTATTTATTGATAACATTTTCCGATTTGTACAAGCTGGTTCTGAAGTTTCAGCATTATTAGGGCGTATGCCATCTGCTGTTGGTTATCAGCCAACATTAGCAACAGAAATGGGAACTTTACAAGAACGAATCACCTCTACAACAGATGGATCAATTACATCAATACAAGCTGTATATGTTCCGGCAGACGACTTAACTGACCCAGCCCCAGCAACTACATTTGCACATTTAGATGCAACAACCGTATTGTCAAGAAGTTTAGCAGCTAAAGGTATTTATCCTGCAGTAGATCCCTTAGGTTCTACATCAACTATGCTACAACCATCAATAGTAGGACAAAAACACTACTCTACAGCACAACAAATCAAATCAACTTTACAACGCTATAAAGAATTGCAAGACATTATAGCTATATTAGGTCTAGACGAATTATCAGAAGATGATAGATTAACTGTTGCTAGAGCACGAAAAATAGAAAGATTTTTATCACAGCCATTCTTTGTTGCCGAAGTATTTACAGGATCACCAGGAAAATACGTATCGCTAGAAGAATCTATAAAAGGCTTTAATATGATATTAAGTGGAGAACTAGATGATTTACCTGAACAAGCTTTTTACTTAGTAGGTAATATAGAAGAAGCTATAAGTAAAGCAGAAAAGTTAAAATAACCAAATTATAAAAATGACATTAAATATACGCGTTATTGCACCAGATAGAACTGTCTGGGATGCAAATGCAGAAGAAGTGATTTTACCTAGTAGTACTGGGCAAGTAGGAATATTAAAAGGACATATTCCTTTACTTACAGCCATAGATATAGGTGTTATGCGTGTACGTATTGAAAAAGAATGGCAACCTATTATATTACTTGGAGGATTTGCTGAAGTTAAAGACAATAATATTACTATTTTAGTTAATGGAGCAGAAGAAGTATCAAAGATAGACATAAAGGCAGCACAAGAAAATTTAGACAAAGCTACTAAGATTTTAAACGAAGCTAAAAATAATAAAGATAAAATTGAAGCTACACAGAATCTAAGAAAAGCACGTGCCCGTATACAAGCAGCTAATGTATTAAATAATTAAAGTCTATGAGCAATAAAATAAATAAGTAATGAGAATCATTTTATTTATTCTCATTACTTATTTATTTATATATGTATTAACTTAAGCCAGAGCAAATATAGTCAAAATATACTCCCATTTCCTTTCCTGCATCCTGACCTACCAAACTAGCAGTAACTTCTTTCATAGCTTGTACAGCTTGTATAGTTGCACCAATAGGTACACCTAGCGAGTTATATGTTTCTTTTAAACCATTTAATACACGCTCGTCTAAAATAGAAGGATCCCCTGCTAACATGCCGTAAGTAGCATAACGAAGATAATAATCTAAATCACGTATACAAGCAGCATATCTTCTAGTAGTATACATATTACCGCCAGGTCTGGTAATATCAGAATACAATAAAGCTTTAGCAACGGAATCTTTAATAATTGTTGCAGCATTAGCTGCTATAGTAGCCGAAGCTCTAACTCTTAACTCACCTGTTTGAAAATAACCCCTCAATTTATCTAATGAATTGTCGTCTAAGTATTTTCCTTGTACATCAGCTGCATTAATTACAGAAGTAATAGCATCTTGCATAATTTTTAAACTGTCCTTAAATTATTTCTTATTTATTTCTATTATTACTTAATAATATAAATTTTTATACTTTATTGCATTGCACCTAAAGTGTAATCAAAATAAAATCCCGCCTCAGCTGAGTCTTCTCCAGATAACAAAGAACAAGCAAAAGCCTTCATTGAGCGTACTCCTTCAGCAACTCCAGAGATAGGTGTACCTAAAGAATTATACATTTCTTTAACTCCAACTAAGCCAATTTCTTCTATTGGAGTGACATCACCAGCTACTATACCATAGGTTACTAATCTTAAATAATAATCTAGATCTCTTAAACATGTCGCTGTCATCTCTTCACCGTAAGCATTACCTCCAGGAGATACTACATCTGGACGCTTTTGAAATAATTGTTGACCACCCTGCTTTACAATTAATTCACGATTATCTGTTAAAATTTGTGCTATTCGTAAGCGCCTCTGGCCAGACAGAACAAAACTCTTTATTCTATCTAGCTCTCCAGGGCTTAAATACCGAGCTTCCGCATCTGCATTGACAATCGATTTAGTAACAATACTCATTAATCAAACTCCAATAATATTATAACCTATAACATTTATATAATAAAATACAATTTAAATCTCTACTTTCAAACTCAACATTCATAACTCAAGGTCTTTTACAATAAGTACAAAAAAAACATGTTTAAGAAGTACTAAAGCAAGAAAGCTAATATACTATATCGTGAAATAATAATTTACTGATTACCAACTTGAGAAATAAAACTCGGTATAATAATTGAACTATTTTGTTTAGTTAAACTATTATACAATTTTTCCGTATTTGGAAAATTAGCTGCTGGTAAAGTTGGAAAACGACGGTATGGTACAATATTCATACCAAAGACAATATCATATTCTTTACTATTAACTAAAACCGATATAAAATAAGCTAATCCTTGAGATGCTAAAATTTGATTATAATACCTTATTTCAGCTTGATTATTTGGTGCTCTACCTAAAAAATGCTTTGTACCCAATTCAATAACTTTTGTATTAGGATATGGCTGATAAAATTCTTTAGCATACAAAGAAGAAGAACCTAATTTTTCCACTATTTGTTTAACTGTTATTTGTCTATTAACAAATGCTTTTTCTAAATTAAAAAACTCATCTCCTATAACAAAAGAATTTAAATCTCTCTCAAAAATTTGACGATATATAGCTCTCAAAACTTGAAGCATATTAGAAGTATTCATCTCAGAATCAACTTGAAAAATAACTGTTTGATCTCTTTTTATATTAACACCTTGCTGAATTCTTTTCATAATGCTACCTCGTTGAATGATCTGAGAATTCGATATTTTTTGCTGCAACAAATCTGAAATAGGATTAGCATTATACTGTTGATTGCTTAACTTGAGATTCCTAGCAGCTAGTTCAGAAGGTGTAATATATCTTTCATATGGAACAATATTTTCACCAAAAGTTTCAACATATTCAGGACTGTTGATTATGGCATCTATCATCTTATAATAACCTTGCTTATAAACTATATCAAAATACTTATTAATTTCTTGCCTGCCATAAGTAGGCCTACCTATTAATCGATTATGTATGTACTCAATAGATTTACATATGTATAAATTATTCCAATACAATGATCTAAATACAGAAGATTTAGTTAATTCACTAATAAACTCACGAACAGAAATTTGACGATCTTTAAATAGATCTTCAAACTTTTGAATCGTAACTTGCTCAGATTGATAAACAAAACGACCAAAAACCCTTAAATATACTGCTCTGACAATTTGCTCTATGTTATTAACTTGATTCAATTTAAATATTTTAGGACCTAATGAGCCTGAAATTTTAGAACGCAAGTTCGGACGACTAATTTGACTATAAATTCCAGGACCACTTCTAGGCAAAATTCTTCTCGTATCTTTTCCAAAAGGAGATGACTTTTTACGCAAATTAATACTATTTTGGGCAAAAATTGCTCCGAATTGTATTAATAATGGATCATTGCTTAATCCATAGGGATGCTGATCTGGAAGATTGGATTTATAATCACTAAATAAAGTCACAAATTGAGGTATCTTCCGAAAAACTGTACTATAGTTTAGTAATTCAATCTGAGCTCCCCAATTGCGAGCTTCTTGTGCCTCTTCTCCTAAACTGCGTAAATAAGGCACTGTTTCTTCACCAAAATAATCTGCATATTCAGTACTATTTATCATATTATCTATTAAACCATCCAAACCTCTAGAAGATAAAACAGCAAAATATTTTTTAAATTCTTCTAAGGAACTTGTGCCTCTACCTAAAAAATGCCTAAATGCCAATTCAATAACACGACTATTAACAAAAGGCTGTACAAATTGCTTACGATAAATATATGATTTTCCTAAACAACGAATAAATTCTTTAATTGATAAAGTACCATTCTTAACTTGTGATTCTAAATCTTTGAAATTTAACCCGTATGCTTTTGAAATATCTCTTTGAAAAATTTGTCTATAACAGGCTTTAATAACGTTGTTTTTTTCTTCTGAAGATAAACTCGTTTTCATAACAAAACGTTGCTTAAGAATACTAGACTTCGTGTATATTTGAGGTAAACGTAAGCCTTGTAAATCACCAGAAGTCCGTCTACGTAATTTATCAGTTAAAGCAAATTGATCAAACTCTGTAATAATAATATCAAAGTATTCTTTTACTAAATTTTGTCCTTGTACATCTTCATTAAAAATACTTAAAGCAATTTTACGCATTTCTCTCAATGCAACTATTGCTGCAGCACTAGAACAAGCGTTATCAATTAAATCTCTCAACCCTCTAATATTAACAGATAAAATATTTGGATCTCCTGCAACAATAGCATAAGTTAAGTATCTTAAGAACCAGTCCAAATCACGCAAAGATTTTTTCATGCGATTAGTTCCATAACGGACTACACTTATAGGCTTAAAACCAGCGGGTAACGAATCACTTGTACTAAAAGGTGATGAAACTATTCCTGCTAAATTATTTTGAATATCACCTGATAAATTTTGTAAATTTGACCCATTATTCAATTTGCCTGTTGATAAAAATGATGCTTGCGGTCTTTCTAAATAAGAAATAGGCGACCCTCCTACAAATATCTTATCAGCCGCTTTAGAAACTAATATATTCGCATTCTTAGTCAAGATATCAGCTACTTCTAAACGTTTATTGCCCGAATTTAAAAATGCAACAAGCTGATCAAGTTCTCCTAGTTGCAAAAAACGATCTTGTTGTTCTGCTTGTGATATAGCAGACATCGAAGCTGTGCGAAAAAGCTGCGGACATACTAAAGGACTTCCACCAATTGCTTTAACACTCATAAAATATTGATCTCCTAAATACTATATTTTTATCTGTATTGTTTTAATATAAATAATTTAGTTCAAAAACATAGCTACTCAAAAAGTAAATTTTATAAATAGATTGTTTATTTATAAAATTTAAGCGCTTATTATATTGTAGCAGTATCTATACTTACTGTATAAATTTATACTTATAATATATTTAAAATATATATCTACCTTGAATAAATATAAAATTTGTAATACTTATTATGAATTAAATATATAACATAGTCTATATGTTGTTTCTCTATTAAATTAAAATATATTGAGACTGATAATAAGTAAAATTCTTTTAATTTAAATAATATGAACAAAAAAATAAATCCCAACACAGAAATGTCTATTTTTGAACATTTAGAAGAACTAAGAGAGCGTGTATTTATTGCTTCCATTATTTTTTGTATTATAACTATAATATGCTTTGCATATATGAAAAATATCGCATATATACTACAGCAACCAGCAATAGGAATAAAATTTTTACAGCTAGCACCAGGAGAATATCTATTCACTTCTATTAGAGTATCATTATATACAGGCTTTTTATTAAGTAGCCCTTTTATTATTTATCAAATTACTTTATTTATTTTACCTGGACTGACTAAGAAAGAAAGAAAATTTATAATACCTCTACTCTTTACATCAATATTTTTATTTTTTAGTGGCATTATATTTGCTTACGTAATTCTAGTTCCTGCAGCATTGCAATTTTTGATTAACTATGGCGACGAAATTGTAGAACCAATATGGTCATTTGAACAATATTTCAACTTTATATTACTTCTTTTATTTAGTACAGGTATTGCATTTCAAATTCCTATTATTCAAATAGTTTTAGGAATGCTAGAAATTTTTTCTTCTACAGAAATGTATGCTTATTGGAAATATATTATTTTAGGCGCAACAATAATTGCAGCTATCATTACGCCATCTACTGATCCAGTAACACAAATTATTATGTCTTTAGCTATTTTAGTTTTATACAGCAGCGGAATCATTATATTAAAAATTTTAAACAAATAAATCTGATATATAACAAAATATTAATATAAAGGTATTAAACAATATGATAATCCTTAAAACCTATAATAAAAAGTATTTATGAAAAAATCACAAATATAGAATGTTATTATAAATAAATAAGAGATATAATTATTAAAAATCCAATTTTATTTAATATAACTCATAATTATAATAAATATTTTCATATGAATATCAAACTTGCATTATTAATTTTCGTTAGTACTATAAACTTAATTATAATTCAGCCTATCACAACTTCAGCATTTCCTATATATGCACAGCAAGGATATGATAATCCTAGAGAAGCAACTGGTAGAATAGTATGCGCAAACTGTCATTTAGCACAAAAAACAGTTGAAATTGAAATACCTAAAACTGTATTACCGAATAGCGTTTTCGAAGCCATTGTTAAAATACCATATGACAAGAACAGTAAACAAATTTTAGGTAATGGACTTAAAGGGCCTATAAACACTGGTGCTGTTGTTATTTTACCAGAAGGTTTTAAATTAGCTCCCAAAAATTTATTATCAGAAGAATTAAAAGAAAAAACTAACAATGTTTACATACAGCCATATAGTATAACACAGGAGAATATCTTATTAGTTGGTCCTTTACCTGGAGACAAAAACCAAACAATTGTTTTTCCTATTTTATCACCAGATCCAAACCAGAACAAAAACATCCATTTCTTAAAATATCCAATCTATGTAGGTGCTAACAGAGGAAGAGGACAAGTATATCCAACTGGAGATAAGTCCAATAATAATGCAATAGTGTCTTCACAGAATGGAAAAGTTGCAGATATTACATCACTAGAAAAAGGAGGATATACAGTTAAGATTGAAAAAAGAAATGGAGAAACTTATACAGAAACTATACCACCTGGCTTAGATTTACTTATTTCTAAAGGAAGTGAAGTATTGACGAACCAAAGTTTAACTACTGATCCAAATGTAGGAGGATTCGGGCAAACTGAAACAGAAATAGTTCTACAAAGCTCTTCTAGAATCAAAGGCATGATAGTTTTCTTCTTTACTGTAACAATAGCCCAAATATTTTTTGTATTAAAGAAAAAACAATGGGAAAAAGTACAAGCAGCAGAGATTAATTTCTAACGTGTAAATAAATATTCAATAATCGATAAGTAAGTTTATATAAACTTACTTATTAATTAATTATCAAATAATATAGTTTATTAGTTTATAAAAAATCAAAACTAGACTATACTTTTAACAGCTTCAATAATTTGTCGAGGATAAATGACTGTTGCTTTTTCTAATTTCCCATTGTATGGCGTTGGTATGTCCTGAGAGGATAATCTTATTATAGGAGCATCTAAAAAATCAAAATAATTATCATTAATTTGTGCTATTATTTCAGCAGCAATGCCTCCTGTTTTCATACATTCTTCTACTATAATCAATTTATGTGTTTTCATTAAAGATTGTCCAATAGAATTTATATCCAAAGGTTTTAATGAAATTAAATCTATTACTTCTGGATTATAACCATCGTTAACAAGTTCTTCAACAGCTTGCATTACATGATGACGCATTCGAGAATAAGTCAAAATAGTAACATCTAATCCAGATCTAACTAATTCAGCTTTATCTAAAGGAAGGAAATACTCGTGATTCGGTAACTGATCTTTTAAATTATACAGTAAAACATGTTCAAAAAAAATTACTGGATTGTTATCTCTAATAGCAGATTTCAATAAACCTTTAGCATTATAAGGAGTTGAACAAGCTACAATTTTTAGCCCTGGTATAGCTTGAAAATAAGCCTCTAATCTTTGTGAATGCTCTGCCCCTAGTTGTCTACCAACCCCTCCTGGTCCACGTATCACTATAGGAATTTGAAAATTGCCTCCTGAAGTATAACGCAACATACCAGCATTATTAGAAATTTGATTAAAAGCTAATAACAAAAAACTCATATTCATACCTTCTACTATAGGCCTTAAACCTGTAATTGCTGCTCCAATAGCCATACCCATAAAACTGTTTTCAGCAATAGGAGTATCTAAAACTCGTAAATCACCATATTTAGAATGTAAATCTTTAGTAACTTTATAAGAACCACCATAATGACCTACATCTTCTCCTAAAACAAATACCGAAGAATCATTTTGCATCTCTTCGTTAGTAGCCTCTCTTAAAGCATCAAACATAAAAATAGAGCTCATAAAACGACTATCCTCAACTAAAATATAAAAAACAATATACTAATATAATTAATCTACAAACAAATATTTTTTTAGATCTTTAATATTCGGTTCAGGGCTAGATATAGCGAATTCAACAGCTTGATCCACTTCTATTTTAACTTTCGAATTTATATCATTAACTTGTTGCTCTGAAAGCAAAGAATGATCTAGTATATAGTCTTTTAAACGCTTAATCGGATCACGCGCTAACCATGCTTCTTTTTCAGTTACTGATCTCAATTCATCTGGGTCAGCTAAAGAGTGTCCACGAAAACGATAAGTTAAAGCTTCTATTAAAGTAGGTCCATGACCAAATTTTGCTCTGTTAATGGCTGCTAAAGCAACTTCTCGAACAGCTAAAACATCCATACCATCCACTTCTATACCAGGCAAGCCAAAGGCTTCTGCTTTTTTATGTATTTCAGGAAATGAAGTAGATCTATGATGAGCCATACCTATTGCCCATTGATTATTTTCAACTACAAAAATAATAGGAAGTTTCCAGAGAACAGCCATATTCAAACATTCAAAAAATTGTCCATTATTACTTGTACCATCACCAAAAAAACAAGCCGTCACACGCATTGATTGTTGATCATTTAACACTTGTTTTCTATACACACTTTGAAATGCAGCACCTATAGCAACTGGAATGCCTTCGCCAATAAATGCAAAACCACCTAAAAAATTGTGAGGTGCTGAAAAAATATGCATTGAACCACCACGTCCACGGCTACAACCAGTCTCTTTACCAAACAACTCTGCCATCACTAATTTAGCTGGGACCCCTTTACTTAACGCATGAACATGATCGCGATATGTACTACAAACATAATCGTCTTCCTGCAAAGCTTTTATAACTCCCGTAGAAACCGCCTCTTGTCCATTATATAAATGGACAAAACCAAACATTTTACCCCTATAATACATTTGAGCACACATATCCTCAAAATGACGACCAAGTAGCATGTCTTGATAAAGTAATAATACAACCTGAGAATTTATTTCATACTCACTAAATACGCTTGATGGTAAAGTAATTTTATTCTTCATTTGTTTAAATATTATAATTAATTCAAATATTAAAAATCATAAGCTGAAAAATGATACACATAAATACAAGAAATATACAAATAATAATACATTAGGAATTTTTATATATCAATTAAAAAATACATTCAAATAATTACTTATTGTTCGTAATATAGTTATAATAAGTTGTTCGAGTTTATATTTTATCAAAATTGCATAATAAAAATGGCTATGACTATAATGCCTAAAATCTTACCCAATATCCATAAAGATTTATTGATTTTAGAAACTAACTTAAAAAAAATGGTTAGTGCTAAACATCCTATATTGTACGCAGCAGCTGAACATCTTTTCAGCGCTGGAGGAAAAAGAATAAGACCAACTATTATATTACTAATAGCATTATCAACAACAAAAAAACTAAATATACTACCAGAGCACAAACGTCTAGCAGAAATAACAGAAATAATACATACAGCAAGCTTAGTACATGATGATGTAATCGACGAATGTGAAACTAGGAGAGGAGTCAATACAGTTCATAATACATTTAGTACTAAAGTAGCTGTCTTAGCAGGAGACTTTTTATTTGCTCAATCTTCTTGGTATTTAGCTAATTTAAATAATTTAGCAGTGGTTAAGACTATTTCCAAAGTAATTACTGATTTTGCAGAAGGTGAAGTAAGGCAAAGTCTAACATGTTTCGATGAAACAATATCTATGGATAACTATATAGAAAAATCTTTCTATAAAACTGCATCACTAATGGCATCAAGTTGTCAAGCAGCAGCTATATTAAGTGAAACAACTAAGAATATACAACATCAATTTTATATCTATGGAAAACACCTAGGGTTAGCTTTTCAAATTGTCGATGATATCCTAGATATAATTGGTTCTGAAGGTACTCTTGGAAAACCAGCAGGATCAGATTTAAAGAATGGTAATTTAACAGCTCCACTTATTTTTGCTTTACAAGAAAATTCAGTCCTGTATCATCTAATTGAAAGAGAATTTGAACAAAGTAACGATATACCTCAAGCTATAGAAATAATTAAAAGAAGCAATGGTATTCAAAAATCATACGATTTGGCTCAAGAACATATACAAGCATCAATACAAGCTATTAACAAGATTGATAATAAACTAGCTCAAGAAAGCTTATCTTACATTAACAGTTATATTATAAAAAGATTAAATTAATAAATGAAATTATAATTAAATACTATTCTATACAACAATATATAAGTATTATTTCATTTAAACACACAATTATTATAATAATAAGTTCAACAAAATGAGAACTAACAATTATGATATTTTGTATTAAATACTTTAAAGATAAAATAAAATTAATTATTATACAGTATATGAATACGAACATCATAAGATGTTTTTTAGTAGTAATAATAAATATAACTTTAGTATATTTAGCTAAAAAATATAGCTAATTTTGCTTCTAACAATTATATTTACTCAAAAATTTCAATTCTCAATTTAATTCACAAGACTCTATAATAGTCTTAAACATAGTATTATCTAGAATAGCTAATTGCGATAACATCTTACGGTTTAATGCTATACCTCTTTTTTTTAATTTTTGTATAAATTCACTATATGTAATACCGTAAGGTCTAACAGCCGCATTAATACGAACTATCCAAAGACTTCTATAGTTACGCTTACGCTGCTTTCTACCTATGTAAGAATATTTTAAAGCTTTTAATACTTGCTGTTTAGCTGTGCGAAACAAAATTGAATGAGAACCTCGAAAACCTTTTGCTAGTTTTAAAATTTTTTTTCGTCTTTTACGGGCAACATTGCCCCTTTTAACTCTAGTCATAAATATAATATTAATGTATATAAGGTATTTTAAATTTTAGACTTGATATATCACACTGCTCCAAACGAAGAACTTTTCTTAATTTTTGTTTTCTTTTAGATGATTTCTTTTGCAACAAATGGCTATGACCAGCCATATGTCTCAGAACTTTGTTTTTAGATTTAAATTTAAATCTTTTAACAATTGATTTAGAATTTTTTAGTTTATACATAAATTATACTATTGAATTAGTTAATGCAATAACGAGAAATTAATGAATTACTTCAAGCAACAAAATTTATCCATATATATAAAGACAAATCAGATCTTAGATAATATATCCATACTACTAAGATCATAAATCAAATATTCGTATATAATACAACAAAAAATCACAAATATTGTATTTTAAATAATTTTTTTACGCAAACTCATAATTGCACTTAGTAATAACATTCCCATAATCTTAATAAAATTAGAGTTTAATTCTTGAAAAACTTTCATATTAAGATTAAAAGCTGTATTAGCTTCAGCAATAATATGTTCAATTTGCATTTGATTAATAGGCGCATCATCTAATGCTTGACGGTATATTGTTTTAAACCTTTTTTCATCCTTAATGTTATGAAAGTTATAAAAATCTGTTCCCTCATTACTTGATAAATTCATAGCCGTTTGAGCAATTCTTTTCAAAATCTGTCCTCCAGATAAATCGCCCATATATCTAGTATACGCATGAGCTATTAATAATTCTGGTTGATTGACGCTAATATTACGAATTCTATCAACATATATTTTTGTTGCTGAAGAAGGATAAACCTGCTCTTCCCAATTAGAACCATAATAATATTCAAGATCTTTTTTTAAACTAAGGGTACGATTTAGTTCTGGAAAATATATAGATTGAACGACAAAATGATTTTTATTTTTCTCAATTTCTTCTTCAAGTGCAGTATATACAAAGAATAGATTAGCTATTAATTTGCGGTAAGATTTTTTATCGACTACACCACCTAAAAATGATTTAACAAAACTAACATTTTCAGCCATACTGTGAGCTTTTGTTGTGCCCTCACGTAATTGTTGAGCTAAATTAGTAGACATAAGTATTATTCCTAATAAATCTATAACTAAAAAATACAAAAAATAATATGATCCTATCGACAATTATTTTATACTAATAACTTAATAGTATAGAATAAGGCTTTATGATATATAATTATATTAAATATTTTAAAGAGAAAGCTCGCACATGCATCTATATAGACTGAAAATAATCCTTCGATTTTTGAGGATTATTAATTATAGTAGCTTGTCCTGGCTGCCAATCTGCTGGACAGACTTCATCTGGATGAGACTGTACATACTGAACAGCTTTTAAGATTCTTAAAGTTTCACTAACACTACGACCAAAATCAAGATTATTAACCAAAGAATATTGCATAATACCCTGTTTATCAATAATAAATAAACCTCTTAGAGCCGTTCCTTCATCCGTTAAAACATTATATGAGGCGCTAATATTTTTTGTTAAATCAGAAACCAATGGATAATTTAGATTTCCTAATCCTCCAACATCTCTTTCCATTTGCAACCACGCCAAATGCGAATATTCACTATCAACAGATATACCTAATATTTCTGCGTTCAAACTTTTAATCTCTTGATATGCGTCACTGAAAGCAGTAATCTCAGTTGGACATACAAATGTAAAGTCTAAAGGATAAAATAATAATATAACATATTTACCCAAATAATCAGATAATGTTATTTTATTAAATTCTTGATCATATACAGCAATAGCAGAAAAATTTGGTGCCTGTTTACCAACTCTAACATCATTATTATTTATTACCATGTTAACATTACATTTTTTGTTATAACATTTAGTATTTTTTATATTAATTTATTTTAGAAAATAAAAGTAATAAAACAACATAATATCATAAATTAATATAAGTATTACATATAATATTAAACTATTACAATAGCGGAGAATGGATTTGAACCATTGACCTTCGGGTTATGAGCCCGACGAGCTACCAGACTGCTCTACCCCGCGATTAAAATATAATCATAATATATGTATTATATTAAAAGCAATGAATACAGTATCTTTTCTAATAATAATAGGATAATAGTAATTATTAAACCATATTTAGCTCGGAATACAAATGGCATAACTTCATAAAGTCCTACAAGACGATCTTGTATTAAAACTTCTGGACTTTTAATCCATAATTGACCATCATACCAACCAGATTCTTCATAAAATATAGTTGCACTAATTAACCTTTTTATAACATAAGACCATGCTAAATATAAACGTATAAAGATTAACAAAAAAACAAAAGTTGCTATGGATATATTTAACATCATTATTTGCAATATTGTATAGTTGGAAATTATATATACTGTTAAGAATGTAGATATTAAAAAGATAAATAGAAAAACCGTAATAACTTTAATCAAATACTTATCTAAAGGCAAAGTACACCAAGAAAAAAACCAAGAAGCTTTTAAGGCAAAGTATTCATTCAAAGGCTGTTGATCAAAAGGAACAGGACATGTTTTTTTAGAAGTAGACATAAATTTTTCTGTATATTAATAGATAATAGAAGAAAACACATATACTATAGTCCATGCTAAAAATAAAAATATATTAATAATAATAATAATTTGCAAATTTTTTTGCGTACTTCGAGTAATATTGAGACCACTTGATTTACTTGAAAAACCACCTAAACTTGTAAACTTGGGATTATTAATTAAAATTAATACCATTGTAAGAACTCCAATCAAATACCATAAACCTTTCATATAATTCCGTTTTTAAAATACAAGAGATATAAATAAGAAGAATATGATTATCATATTCTTACTATATTATTATATATATTAAGCAATTAAATAAATATAAAAATAATAACTCCATACTGAGCATGAATTATCTATTCACCTTGAACTTTAAGCAGTATAAATCCTAAAACAAGGCCAAATAATATTAGTATAAAACTAACTGTACTAGCAATTAAAATTTCTCCTCCCATTTTATCACTCCATATATATATAAATTTATTTAATAATCACGATATAAAAATTAAAAACCATTTCGTCCCCATACGACCAATGCAACTGAAAAACTAAATACAGCTAATAATGATCCCCAACCTAAACTAATTATATCCAACATTTTACTTCAACTCCTACAATATATATAATAACAATTCAAAGGTTAATCCTACAAAACTAATTGTATCAAAGACTATACGATAAAATTATTTATATTGAATAATAATATAAAATATAAAAATCACAAAATGTAAATTTTTTACAATTATCAGTAAACTATATGAAAGTTAAGGTTAGTATAAAAATAATAATATATTATATTTTACATTAAATAGTATATAAAATTAAATCAATTACTTTAATTATGGACACTACTAAAGATTCATCTAAAATGACTACAAAAGAGACTTTGCTCACTCCACGATTTTATACAACAGACTTTGATGAAATGTCTAAACTAGATATTTCACCAAATATAGATGAGTTCGAAGCTTTACTTCAAGAATTTAGGGCAGATTATAATAGGCAGCATTTCATTAGAGATGAAGAATTTGAACAATCTTGGAATAATTTAAATAGTAGTACTAAAGCATTATTTATTGAATTTTTAGAAAGATCATGTACAGCAGAATTTTCAGGTTTTTTATTATATAAAGAATTATCAAGAAGACTACAAAAGACTAATGCTGTACTTGCAGAATGTTTTTTACTTATGTCAAGAGATGAAGCTAGACATGCTGGTTTTTTAAACAAAGCGATGAACGATTTTAATTTATCATTAGATTTGGGCTTCTTAACTAAGAATAGAAAGTATACTTTTTTCTCTCCTAAATTTATTTTTTACGCTACATATTTATCAGAAAAGATTGGATATTGGAGATATATAACTATATATAGACACTTAGAGCAATATCCTGAGTATAGAATATATCCAATTTTTAAATTCTTTGAAAATTGGTGTCAAGATGAAAATCGTCATGGTGATTTTTTTGCAGCATTACTCAAATCACAACCACAATTATTAAATAATTTAGAAGCAAAATTATGGTGCCGATTTTTTTTATTAAGTGTATTCGCAACCATGTATTTAAATGACTTTCAAAGATCGGATTTTTATAAATCTATTGGATTAGATGCAAGACAATACGATATGCAAGTTATAAGAAAAACAAATGAAAGTGCATCAAGAATTTTTCCAGTTGCTTTAAATGTTGACCAACCTGAATTTTTTCAGTATTTAGACCAATGTGCTTCAGAAAACAAAAAACTAATAGAAATAAATAAGCAATGTAATAATTGGTTGATCAAAAAACTCATGAAAGTGCCTATATATATGACATTAAGCTACTATCTAATAAGATTGTATTTATTACCAACTATTGCTTCATCATATGTAATATCAACCATCAGATAATTCAAATACTTTACAAATAAAAAAAATAAAGCTTTATTGTCTATTTAACTTATAAAATAAAAAATAGCTTATAATAATAATATTTTACATACTAACTATATATCACTCAAATATTTATTATGACTAATACAATAGATTTAAAAATGCCATCACCTACTTTTGGTGGTAGCACAGGAGGATGGCTTAGATCTGCAGAAACAGAAGAAAAATATGCTATTACCTGGACTAGCAAAAAAGAACAAATTTTTGAGATGCCCACAGGTGGAGCTGCAATAATGCGTGAAGGCAATAATCTTTTATATTTAGCAAGAAAAGAACAATGTCTTGCATTAAGCACACAACTAAGAACAGAATTCAAAATTACGGATTTCAAAATTTATAGAATTTTCCCTAATAGCGAAGTTCAATATCTACATCCAAAAGATGGTGTATTTCCAGAAAAAGTTAATTCTGGTAGAATTGGTATAGGAAATATAAACCATTCAATAGGGAAAAACGATAATCCAGCCAATAAAAAATTTACAGGAAAAGCTACGTACGAATAATATGTTCATATTTTGTTTATAAAAACTATTATATAAACTACATATATTATATCAAGAATAAGTAAGATTAGGATATAAAATTGTATTTCATATCTTACTTATGCTATAATTTATGTTCAGACATTAAAAAACTGAGGAGAGGTGGTAGAGTTGGTTTATTGCGTCTGATTTGAAATTAGATGAACCGTCAGGTTCCGTGGGTTCGAATCCCACCCTCTCCTTTCCATAGACTTGAACTACTAACTTAGTCTTAATTATTATTTACTTTGTATCCTTCCATAAAGCTGCTGCTATATAAGCTATAACGTCTTTAATTCGAAACATAGATTCAGAATCTTCATCTGGTATATCTATACCAAACTCTTCTTCAAATGCCATTATCATCTCAACTATCTCTAAAGAATCTTCTATGTAGTTAGTAAAATCAGTGTATTGATCAAGTTCTTTAGGATCTATATTGGATTGTTCAGAAACAATCTTCAACACCTTGTTAGTAACAGACGTATATAAATCATTATATTTCATAATAGCTCCTTAATTAATAAATAAAATATATTTTCATTCAATTACCTGTATCTAAAATTATTAAAAATATAGTAATATATTACAATAATACAATTCTATATGATACTAATCAGGATAAATTTTCAATCTTCTATTAGGCTCTTCACCAAAACTACGGGACCTTAGATTATAAAAATTGATTAATTGATGTTGTAACTGTCGTAACTTTACATTTCTTGGAAGTAATTCAACTGACCGCTTCTTGCCATTCACAATTTTTTCTATAGCTATTCTAGTTTCTGTCAAAGTACGCAACTCTATTGCTTGCTTATTTTGACATATAATATCCCAATTATAATTAGATACCTTATTAATATTTAGAATTTTTGTTAAAGCACGTTTAATATTCGCAGAAGTACTGCTACATATTGTGTATATTGTTATCTGTCTTGCTTTAGCTATTTGCTTGAGCTTTGTATTATACTTAAAATTTGATCTTAAAGCTAAAATTATATCAGCTTGTGTAATATCTCTCGTAAGAAGAATAGGTAGATACAAAGAATTTACTATCATTTGTACTTGAGCAATATTAACACAATATACATAAACGCGTATACTAAAAAGATCTTGAATAATATTTTGAGAAAAACTTGGTATAGAAGATATTTTTTGCCATTTTGTTACATTTTGTTTTTGGGAAAAATTTGTAGACACCTGTGCATTTACCAAATTTATACTTGCAGTATTAGACTTTAAATTCTTAACACTAACTTTAGGATAATAAGAACTAGTATTAGAGACAAAATTAATTGGTGTATATTGTTCACATTGAATAATAATAGAACCATTAGGTATTAATTTACGTCGCTGAACCCATAAATTTATACCCTGCAATAGTTGATCAACAGCCTGGCCAACTGATTCATGGACAATCCAACTATAGCGATCATGAATCTCTATAGCTACTTGAAATGCAGGAGATGCTTTTCTTTCTAAAATAGTTTTTTGCGAACCTCTTCGCTTAGCTTCATCATCACCAAGAGTTACATACTGTATACCTCCAATTAGATCAGATAAAATTGGGTTTTTTATTAAGCTATCCAAATAATTACCATGTGCTGTACCAACTAGTTGAACACCTCTTTCAGCTATTGTACGAGCAGCTAAAGCTTCTAACTCTGTTCCTATTTCATCAATTATAATAACTTCGGGCATATGATTTTCTATAGCCTCAATCATCACATGATGTTGTAACTCAGGTCTTGATACCTGCATTCTCCTTGCCCTACCAATAGCAGGATGCGGTATATCACCATCACCAGCTATTTCATTTGATGTATCAATTATAACAACCCTCTTTTCCATTTCATCTGCTAATACCCTAGCGATTTCTCTAATCGCTGTAGTTTTACCTACACCAGGCTTACCTAATAACAAAATAGAAGGATTTTTATCTAGCAAATCTCTAATAATACTTATAGTACCTAAAATAGCCCTACCTACTCGACATGTTAAACCAATAATACTTCCTTGCCGATTTTTAATAGAACTAATTCTATGTAATGTCCTTTCAATACCAGAACGATTATCACCACTAAAGTTTCCTATACGTTTAATAGAATAATCTAAATCTTGCCAGGTTATAATTCTACTAGATAAATATTGAGGTCCTTTAGGAAAACGTGCCTCTGGTTTCCTACCTAAATCCATGACAACTTCAATCAACAATTTTCTTTCAGAATGAATTGCTAAAGGATGCCTAATAAAATCAGGTAAAATTTCTAATAGTTGGTCTAAATCATCTGATATTAACATTATTGATTATTTACCATTATACAGATTTGTTACCAAGAAATATATTTAATAATATACAATACTAGCATCCTAATATAATACTTTTATAAAAGTAAAGAAATATATTATAAATATATGCAAAAATATTAAAAAATCAACTACAATTATAAAAATACACCATGATATAATTGACACATTCAAATATACTACAGGAGAATATATATTAAATTATGAACTTTCAAGTAAAAGATTTAAGAAAAATATTATATTCAATTAAAACAAATAGAATTTGTCGCCTTAATATAGTAAGTCAACAGTTTGAATTACTTATTAATAAAGATAATACTATTTGTAATACAAATTCTATAATACATACCAATAAATATTCCGATGTTCCTATCGAAAATACAATAATAATTCAGAAAGATAAAAATAAACAAAACTATACTAATTCTCATAACATACAAATACATACTAATGAAGCTAAAAGCTACTCTACAATAGTTTCGCCTATGGTTGGTACTTTTTATAGATCTCCAGCACCAAACGAACCTCCATTCATAGAAAAAAATGATATAGTTAATAAAAAACAAACCGTATGCATAATCGAAGCTATGAAATTAATGAATGAAATAGAAGCTGAAGTGAATGGTAAAATCGTTGAAATATTAGTCAAAGATGGAGAAATTGTTGACTGTGGTCAAGCTCTTATGAAAGTACAAACAATCTCATGATTATAAGATATAATCAATGCAATTAATAAATCTTAGATTTTAACTATTGTTAACAGATCTTAAGGAAGAGATAGGTTATATTTATAATATAAGTTAGTAATAAAAACTCAATTGTGAAAGTTGTATAATGTCATATTAATTAAAAATATATAAATATAAATATAAAGATATTAACATAATGAGTGTTTTATTAAATTGTCTCATTGTATTTTATTAGAATAAACAGGAGAATCTCAATGACAATTAGCTCACAAGAGCAAGAGACAAAAAAAGTTCAAGTTACTGTAGACAAAGATCCTGTTGCTACATCATTTGAAAAATGGGCAAAACCGGGCCATTTTTCAAGAAAGCTAGCTAAAGGTCCTAAAACAACCACTTGGATCTGGAATTTACATGCAGATGCTCACGACTTTGATAGTCATACAAGTTCTCTAGAGGAAATTTCAAGAAAAATCTTTAGTGCACACTTTGGTCAATTGGCAATTATATTTCTATGGCTTAGCGGAATGTACTTCCATGGTGCAAAGTTTTCAAATTATGTAGTATGGCTTAGTAATCCTACTGCAATTAAACCTAGTGCTCAAATTGTATGGCCTATCGTTGGTCAAGAAATTTTAAATGGAGATGTTGGAGGAGGATTTCAAGGAGTTCAAATTACATCTGGTTTTTTCCAACTCTGGCGTGCATCTGGAATAACAACAGAATTAGAACTTTATGCAACAGCAATAGCTGGACTATGTATGGCTGGTTTGATGGTTTTTGCTGGTTGGTTTCACTATCATAAAGCTGCACCAAAATTAGAATGGTTTCAAAATGTTGAATCTATGATGAACCACCACTTAGCTGGCTTACTGGGATTAGGTTGCTTAGCATGGTCAGGGCATCAAATTCATATTTCTATACCCATAAACAAGTTACTAGACTCTGGTGTATCTCCACAAGAATTACCTCTACCACATGAATTCTTAGTAAATAGAGAGCTGATAAGTCAACTATATCCTAGCTTCAGTAAAGGAATTATTCCTTTCTTTACCTTGAATTGGAATGAATACTCAGATTTTTTAACCTTCAAGGGAGGTCTAAATCCTGTTACTGGTGGTTTATGGCTAACCGATACAGCTCATCATCATTTAGCTTTATCTGTATTATTTTTAGTAGCAGGTCATATGTACAGAACTAATTGGGGTATTGGTCATAGCATGAAAGAAATATTAGAAGCCCATAAAGGTCCATTTACTGGAGAAGGACACAAAGGTCTTTATGAAATTCTAACAACCTCTTGGCATGCACAATTGGCCATTAATTTAGCTATGATGGGCTCATTAAGTATTATTGTGGCTCATCATATGTATGCAATGCCTCCGTATCCTTATATTGCTACTGATTATCCAACACAATTATCTCTGTTTACACATCATATGTGGATAGGAGGTTTTTGTATTGTAGGAGCAGGAGCACACGCTTCAATATTCATGGTAAGAGATTATAATCCAGCACAAAATTATAATAATGTACTAGATAGAGTAATAAGACATAGGGATGCTATAATATCTCATTTAAACTGGGTATGTATCTTTTTAGGATTTCATTCATTTGGTCTGTATATCCATAATGATACAATGAGAGCTTTAGGTAGATCTCAAGATATGTTTTCAGATACAGCTATACAATTACAGCCTATATTTGCAAAATGGATACAAAATATTCACAATCTTGCTCCGAGCAATACAAGCCCAAATGCATTAGCAACAGCTAGCTATGCATTTGGGGGTGATATAGTTACAGTTAATAATAAAATTGCCATGATGCCTATAAAATTGGGAACCGCAGATTTTATGGTACATCATATTCATGCATTTACTATCCACGTAACAGTACTTATACTAGTTAAAGGTTTTTTATTTTCTCGTAATTCTAGATTAATACCTGATAAATCCAACCTAGGATTCCGCTTTCCTTGTGACGGCCCTGGAAGAGGTGGTACATGTCAAGTATCTGGATGGGATCATGTATTTTTAGGACTGTTTTGGATGTACAATTCATTATCTATAGCAATCTTCCATTTTAGCTGGAAAATGCAATCCGATGTTTGGGGAAGTATTACACCTACAGGAACAATATCTCATATTACAGGCGGAAACTTTGCTCAAAGCGCTATTACTATTAATGGGTGGCTACGAGACTTTTTATGGGCTCAAGCTTCACAAGTAATTCAATCATACGGATCTGCTTTATCAGCATATGGACTAATCTTTTTAGGGGCTCACTTTGTTTGGGCCTTTAGTTTAATGTTCTTATTTAGCGGACGCGGATATTGGCAAGAACTTATCGAATCAATTGTATGGGCTCATAATAAAGTAAAAGTAGCGCCATCTATTCAACCAAGAGCATTAAGTATTACGCAAGGGAGAGCTGTAGGTGTAGCTCATTATTTATTAGGAGGAATCGGAACCACTTGGGCTTTCTTCTTAGCAAGAATTATATCAGTAGGATAAATAGTAAATTAGGAACATAAAACAATGGGAACAAAATTTCCAAAATTTAGCCAAGCATTATCGCAAGACCCTACAACACGAAGAATTTGGTATGGGATAGCAACAGCACATGACTTTGAAAGTCATGATGGAATGACAGAAGAAAATTTATACCAAAAAATTTTCTCTTCTCATTTCGGTCATATAGCTATAATTTTTCTATGGACATCAGGAAATTTATTTCATGTTGCTTGGCAAGGCAACTTTGAACAATGGGTTACACAACCGATGAAAATTAAACCTATTGCTCATGCAATATGGGATCCTCATTTTGGTCAACCAGCTGTGAAAGCATTTACTAAAGGTGGTGCATCATATCCAGTAGATATCACTTTCTCAGGTGTATATCATTGGTGGTATACTATAGGAATGAGAACTAATCAGGACTTATATAGCGCTTCATTATTCTTACTAGTATTATCTGCAATTATGCTTTTTGCTGGATGGTTACATTTACAACCCAAATTTAAACCCGGTTTATCATGGTTCAAAAATAACGAATCAAGATTAAATCACCACCTATCAGGTTTATTTGGACTAAGTTCATTAGCATGGACAGGACATCTTGTTCATGTAGCTATTCCAGAATCTCGTGGACAACATATAGGATGGGATAATTTCACATATACTTTACCGCATCCTTCTGGATTACAACCATTTTTTACTGGAAATTGGAGCATTTATGCTTCAAATCCAGATACAGCAAATCATATATTTGGAACTAGTCAAGGAGCAGGAACAGCTATATTAACTTTTTTAGGCGGATTCCATCCACAAAGTCAATCTTTATGGCTTACTGACATAGCACATCATCATTTAGCAATTGCCATAATATTTATAATTGCTGGCCATATGTACAAAACCAATTGGGGTATTGGCCATAGTATTAAAGATATAATTGATGCGCATCGTCCACCAAGTGGAAAACTAGGAAAAGGACATATTGGACTATATGAAACTATTACAAATTCACTACATATGCAACTAGGATTAGCTTTGGCTTCTTTAGGTGTAATTACATCGTTAGTTGCTCAACATATGTACGCGCTGCCTCCATATGCATTTATGGCAAAAGACTTTACAACACAAGCTGCTCTATATACACATCATCAATATATAGCAGGCTTTCTAATGGTTGGTGCATTTGCTCATGGAGCTATCTTTTTCATCAGAGATTACGACCCAGAAGAAAATAAGAATAATGTACTAGCTAGAATGTTAGATCACAAAGAAGCAATAATTTCACATTTAAGCTGGGTATGCTTATTTTTAGGATTTCATACATTAGGATTATATATTCATAATGATACAGTGATTGCTTTTGGAACACCAGAAAAGCAAATATTAATTGAACCCGTTTTTGCACAATGGATACAAGCAAGTTCAGGAAAAGCACTTTATGGTTTTGATACCTTCCTGTCTTCCTCATCAAGTATAGCAGCAAAAGCAAGTAGCAATATATGGTTACCAGGATGGTTAGAAGCAATAAATAGTAACAAAAACTCTTTATTTTTAACTATAGGCCCAGGTGACTTCTTGGTTCATCATGCAATTGCATTAGGACTACATACTACAACATTAATATTAGTTAAAGGTGCCTTAGATGCAAGAGGCTCTAAATTAATGCCTGATAAAAAAGATTTTGGTTACAGCTTTCCTTGTGATGGCCCTGGAAGAGGTGGTACATGTGATATATCTGCATGGGATGCATTTTACCTATCTGTATTTTGGATGCTTAACACTATTGGGTGGGTGACATTTTATTGGCACTGGAAGCATGTAACAATTTGGCAAGGTAACATCAACCAGTTTAATGAATCTTCAACTTATTTGATGGGATGGCTTAGAGACTATCTATGGCTTAATTCATCTCCATTAATCAATGGATACAATCCTTATGGTATGAACAACTTATCTGTTTGGGCATGGATGTTCTTATTTGGACATTTAGTATGGGCAACCGGATTTATGTTCTTAATATCTTGGCGCGGTTATTGGCAAGAACTCATAGAAACACTAGCTTGGGCTCATGAAAGAACGCCACTTGCCAACCTAATTAGATGGCAAGATAAACCCGTAGCACTATCTATAGTACAAGCTAGATTAGTTGGTTTAGTACATTTTTCTGTAGGATATATATTGACATATGCAGCATTTGTAATAGCATCTACATCAGGTAAATTCGGGTGATAAATAGATAATAATACATATTACTTAAATTACTACTGGACATGAATATTCAAGTAGTAATTTTTTATTGCAATATGAATAATTTTCAGTTAAAATAAAAATTATTTTAACTCTTTACTCAAATATAAAAATGGCTAAAAAAAGCATGATTGAAAGAGAAGCGAAAAGAAACAGATTGATTCAAAAGTATAAAGATAAAAGACAAACAATTAAAGATAAACTAAATAATAAATTGAATTTCATCGAACAAATAGAATTACAAAAAGAATTACAAAAACTTCCCAAAAATAGTTCACCGTGTCGCAAAAGAAATAGATGCTGGAAAACTGGACGTAGCCGTGGATTTTATAGAAATTTTGGATTATCAAGACACGTTTTAAGAGAAATGTCACATAATTGCTTACTACCAGGTATTAAAAAAGCTAGTTGGTAATATTACGGATTATTATTATATTTACATAAATGTTATTAAAAAACATTTATATAAATATAATCTAGACATTAATATATTTATTATTTATCAACTATAATCCAAATTGATTCCCTCTGCGATACTGAAGATAAGCCGCTACTAACAAACCAAACAAAGTTACAGGAATTAATCCTAAAACTATACCAGACAAAAGAGGTTCTACCATAATAAAAATTTAAAAACTTGTTAAAAATAAATTCAAATAACAACGCTTATTTCGTCTCATCATCTAAAGCCAATTGCTGCTTGCCATACAAATGCTAATAATAAGAAAAAAACAGGAATCACTGGTAATATATCAACTAAAGGTCGAAAAATCGAGTACGCTTCAGGTAATTTTGCTAATATAATCGCTGTAATCATAATATAAGCCCCTTTATAATTAATTTATATACTTATCTGTGTACATACTGATATCAATTACTTAATGTAAACATTAAACATAATATTTTACGCACTTTTTTCTTAATAAATTTACTATGATAATTATATCAATATAAATAATAAAGTGTTGATATTGTAAAAAAAAAGTATATATAAAAAAGAAAACAGTTTACAATAATAAATAAATTATGTTTCACAATATATAATTATATATTATATATAAATCCATCTTTAAGTCATGTAATTAAAATATTAAGAAATGTAAAAGGATAAAAACTATGACAATTATTATTCAACTTTTAGTACTGATACTAGTAATATTTTCTACTCTGCTTGTAATAGGTATACCTGTAACTTTCGCATCACCTGGACAATGGGAGAAATCTAAAAATTTAATTTATACTGGTGCTGGCATATGGACTGGATTAGTCCTAATAACAGGATTCTTTAATTCTTTTATTAATTAAATTATTAAATATTGCTATGTATATAAAAATATTAATCTGTATTGAATATACATAGTATATAAAACATTCATAATTTGACAAAATAAGATTTTTTTGTCATCATACTATATAATAGCGGGTATAGCTCAGTGGTAGAGTGCAACCTTGCCAAGGTTGATGTCGCGCGTTCGAATCGCGTTACCCGCTTAAACTTTAATCTTCACGCTTCCTTAGAATTAGTATCAATTACAGAATCATCTACCGAATCTTGATCATTTTGTTGATTAGAACTATAAACTTGCTTACCTATATTCATCATTGCTTGTTGAAGCTGGTTTTGTGTATTTTTGATTTGTTCATAGTCATCTTCTTGAATATATAACTTCAAAGAATTAATAAGCTCTTGAACTTTTTTCTTTTCATCTTCACTAATTTTATCCTTCAATTCATCGAGTTGATTTTGAGACTGATAACATAACGAATCTGCTTGATTTTTCAAATCTATTTGTTGACGTTTTTGTTTATCAAGCTCTGAATTCTCCTCTGCTTCTTTAACAAGTTTCTCAACTTCTTCTTTGGGCAATGTAGATGCACCTGTTATAGTAATAGATTGTTCTTTACCAGTACCTTTATCCTTAGCTTTTACAGAGAGTATACCATTGGCATCTATATCAAATATAACCTCTATTTGAGGAACACCGCGGGGAGCAGGCATAATACCATCTAATCTAAAAGTACCTAAACTCTTATTATCTTTAGTAAATTCTCTCTCTCCTTGCAACACATGAATCTCAACATTAGGTTGATTATCAACAGCTGTTGAAAAAATTTCAGATTTCTTTGTAGGCACTGTTGTATTACGCGCTATTATTTTTGTCATTACACCTCCAAGAGTTTCTACACCTAAAGATAAAGGTGTAACATCAAGCAATAATATATCTTTAACCTCACCTGCTAGAACACCTGCTTGAACAGCTGCTCCAATTGCTACTACTTCATCAGGATTCACACTTTGATTAGGATCTTTACCTATCATTTTCTTAACTAATTGTTGAATAGAAGGAATTCTAGTAGAACCACCAACTAAAACAATTTCATCTATATCACTAGACGATAATTGAGCATCTTTTAAAGCATTATTAACAGGAACCTCACAACGATTAATCAAATCTTGACATAAATACTCAAATTTTGCTCGAGTTATACTCTTTTCTAAATGCTTAGGTCCAGTATCTGTAGATGTAATAAAAGGTAGATTAATATCTGTTTGACCTAAACTGGATAACTCCATTTTAGCTTTCTCAGCTGCTTCTGTTAATCTTTGTAAAGCTTGCCTATCTTTGCCTAAGTTAATTCCTTCATCATTATTAAACTCATTAATTAACCATTCAACAATTTTTCTATCAAAATCGTCACCTCCTAAATGAGTATCACCAGATGTTGATAAAACCTCAAAGACACCATCACCTACTTCCAAGATAGAAACATCAAATGTACCTCCACCAAGATCAAATACTAAAATAGTTTCATTATTTTTTTTATCCAAACCATAAGACAAAGATGCTGCTGTAGGCTCATTAATAATTCTTAAAACATCTAAACCAGCAATCTGTCCAGCATCTTTAGTAGCTTGACGTTGTGAATCATTAAAATAAGCGGGAACAGTTATAACTGCTTGAGTAACTTGTTGACCTAAATAAGTACTAGCATCTTCAACTAATTTACGTAAAACTTGAGCAGAAATTTCTTCAGGCGCAAAATTTTTGCCTAATGCTGGACACTCTAATTTAATATTAGAATTACCATCTGTTTTCACATTATAAGACGATTGTTGTAATTCATTTACTAATTCCTCTTTTTTACGACCAATAAATCTTTTAATAGAATAGAAAGTATTTTCTGGATTCATGACAGCTTGTCTTTTAGCTATCTGTCCTACTAATTTATCTTGTTTTTTTGTATAAGCAACAACAGATGGTGTTGTCCTTACTCCCTCTTTATTAGGAATTACCGTAGGTTTTCCTCCTTCCATAACAGCAATAACAGAATTGGTAGTACCTAAATCAATTCCAACAACTTTAGCCATAAATTACCTCTCAAAAGATCAAATTAATATATTAGGTTTATGTTTTATATATTTTTATTCATATAATTATATATTGCATCATATTAAACCTTGAGTAAAGTAGTAATTACCGAACTGACTATATATCTTATATAGGATATCAAATTAAATGAAATCTATAATATAATTTTAATGATATTTTGAAAAATTGTCTAATATGTAAAAAACTGAATTATAAATATGGCCAATAAAGAGTTAGATAAAAGCTTAGATGATTACAATAAGAAACTTGAAAATTTTAAGAATTTAACAGATAATAAATATATGATATGAAGATATATAGTTAAACAAATTTATAAAACTTAGGAGATTAAACATAAAATGAAAATCGGGCTACTAGGTAAAAAAATTGGTATGACTCAAATTTTTGACCAACAAGGGAAAGCATTGCCCGTAACTATTTTAGAGCTAGGACCATGCCCAGTAACTGAAATAAAAAATTTAGAATCTCATGGGTATAAAGCTATTCAAGTAGGATATGTAGAAGCAAAATCTAATCAACTGAATAAAGCTGAAATTGGACATTTGAATAAATACAATATGCCTCCTTTAAAATATTTAAAAGAATATAGAGTAAATTCATTAGATAACTTCAAAATAGGTCAATTAATTACAGTAAAAGACTTGGAGATAAATCAAAATATTTCCGTTTCTAGCATAAGTATTGGAAAAGGATTCATGGGCTGTACAAAAAGACATAAATTTAGTAGAGGACCTATGTCTCATGGTTCCAAAAACCATAAGCAACCAGGATCAATTGGCGCAGGAACAACACCAGGTAAAGTTTTTGCTGGAAAAAAAATGGCTGGTCGCATGGGAGGAAAAAAAGTAACAATTCAAAACCTAAGAATTATAGATATTAAAACCAATCACAATATTATTATAGTCAAAGGTTCTGTACCTGGCAAACCTGGCAATATGATTAGCATTCATCAAAAATAGATCTATGAATATAAAAAAAAGATTAATCTATTCAATAATATCTTCTCAAGATACAAGCTCTATATGCAATCAAGATATAGAGATAAGATTATGTAAGCAAGATAGTAATAATATGTATGTACTGCACAGAGCACTTAAACAACAATTAATTAAAAAACGCAATGCGCATACAAAAACACGTAGTGAGGTAAGAGGAGGAGGAAAAAAACCATGGAAACAAAAAGGAACCGGTAGAGCAAGAGCTGGATCAAACAGATCTCCGCTATGGAAAGGAGGAGGAGTAATATTTGGTCCACGTACTAAACAAAATAAAAACAAGATAAACAAAAAAGAAAAACAATTAGCACTAAGAATTCTTATAGAGAACAAATTTAAAAATACAATAATTACAGAAGATTTTATAGGCAAACTAAAAGAACCTAGTACTAAAGTAATTGTAAACAATTTAAAAAAATATAATCTGGATACAAATATAAACAATAATATTTTAATCATAGTAAGTAAAAAATCAGATAATCTTTATCTCTCTACTCGCAATTTAAAGAATGTAGAACTCTTAAATGCTAACAGCATCAATATTATATCCTTACTAAAAGCCAATCAAATCATAATAAATAAAGATGCTTTAAATATTATTAATAAAACATATTATGACTAATAATAGAAATACATTAGCTTTAATGAATATAATTCAACGTCCAATACTAACAGATAAAACAACACTAATGGTAGAGGATAATAAGTATTATTTCGCAGTCACAACCAAAGCTAAAAAATCAGAAATTAAGAAGGCTGTCGAACAATTATTCGATGTAAAAGTTGAGAAAATCAACACATTAATCGTAAAATCAAAAAAAAAACGTATAGGCAAACATATAGGTTACAAAAGCAAATATAAAAAAGCTGTTGTAAAGCTTAAGAATCAATATCGAATAAATTTATTTTCAGATAATTAACTTATATATATAACTAATCAAATGGCTATTCGTTTATATAAAGCATATACACCTGGTACAAGAAATAGAACTATATCTACATTCGATGAAATAACAAATAATAAACCAGAAAAATCATTAATCAGAAAAAATCATCGTTGCCAAGGTCGTAATAATAGAGGAATCATTACATCACGGCATAGAGGCAAAGGACATAAAAGACGTTATAGAATAGTTGATTTCAAACGTAATAAATATAATATTGAAGCTAAGGTCGCAAGTATAGAATATGATCCTAATAGGAATGCACGAATAGCACTCTTACATTACTCAGATGGTGACAAAAGATATATTTTGCACCCAAGATCATTAAATGTTGGTCAAACAGTCATGTCAGGTATTAAAGTTCCTCTAGAAGTTGGTAACTCTCTACCATTATATTCAATTCCATTGGGCACAGCTGTACATAATATAGAGCTAACTCCATATAAAGGAGGACAAATTGTTAGAGCAGCTGGAACATATGCACAAATAGTAGCTAAAGAAGGTTCTTTTGCTACCTTAAAACTACCATCGAATGAAGTTAGATTAATTCGAAAAGAATGCTTTGCTACCATAGGTCAAGTTGGCAACATTGATGCTAGTAATATTAGTATAGGAAAAGCTGGACGGAATAGATGGCTGAGTAAAAGACCTAAAGTTAGAGGAGTAGTGATGAACCCTATAGATCACCCTCATGGTGGTGGAGAAGGACGCTCACCTATAGGCAAGCCTCGCCCAGTTACTCCATGGGGCAAGCCTGCTTTAGGAATAAAAACTCGTAAAAAACCGAAATATAGTAATCGTTATATACTAAGGAAAAGAAAATAAATAAATAATATATAAATTGAAATTATTATGTCTAGATCTTTAAAAAAAGGCCCTTATATAGATTTTAAACTCTTGCAAAGAATAGAAAAATTAAACGAACAAAAATCCAAAAAAACCGTAAAAACATGGTCAAGATCTTCAACTATTATTCCACAAATGATAGGCCATACAATAGCAGTTTATAACGGAAAACAATTTTTTCCTATCTTTATATCTGATCAAATGGTAGGACATAAGCTTGGGGAATTTGTGCCAACTAGAAATTTTAGAAGTCACATAAAGAGCGATAGAAAAACCAAAAAATAGTTATATGATGAATACAATTGCACAAAGTCAAGCAACAGCCAAATATTTACGTTTGTCGACTCACAAAACAAGAAGAATTTTAAATCAAATTAGAGGAAAAAGCTATCAAGAAGCAAAACTAATACTTGAGTTTATGCCGTATAAGCCTTGTAAAGTTATCAAAAAAATTCTAGAATCAGCCGGAAATAACGCATCACATCTTAAATATGAAAAACAAGACCTAATTATCCAACAAGCTTTCGCAAACGAAGGCCCAAAACTGAAAAGATTTCAGCCAAGGGCACAAGGAAGAGCATTTAAAATACAAAAACCAACATGCCATATCACGATTAAATTAGCACTAAAATAATTTTTATTGAAAATGTAAACATAAACAAAGTACACAATGGGACAAAAAACACATCCATTAGGATTTAGGATAGGTATTACACAAGCACACAGTTCTTCTTGGTTTTCGAACATGAAATCATATGCAAAACTAGCTCAAGAAGACAATCAAATCAGAAATTCAATAGAAAAACAGTTGAATAATGCGAGCATTACATTAATTCATATAGATAGGAAAGTCGATCAAATACAAGTACAAATACATACAGCTAGACCAGGTATTATATTGGGTAAAATGGGCAGTGGTATAGAAGATATAAGAAAAAGTTTAGAAAATACACTAAAACGAGGTGCACAAATCAGAATTAATCTTGTAGAGATCACGGATCCTGACAAAGAAGCAGCTTTAATAGCTGAATTTATAGTACAGCAACTTGAAAAAAGAATAGCTTTTAGAAGAGTGATCCGACAAGCTATTCAAAGATCTCAAAAAGCAAAAAATCAAGGAATCAAAATTCAGGTTTCCGGTCGACTAAATGGTGCTGAAATAGCAAGAAGCGAATGGGTTAGGGAAGGACGTGTACCATTACAAACACTAAGAGCACATATAGACTACTCGTATAAAATAGCACATACTATATATGGAATATTAGGTATAAAAGTATGGTTATTTAAGGGAGAAAAAATTCTAAAATATACATCTGAAACTTAAATAATATACTATGATAATATACTATTGACATAAAACTTATTCATAATATGCTAAGCCCCAAAAGAACAAAATTTCGTAAACAACATCGTGGTCGTATGAATGGTAAAGCAAGCAAAGGAAATTATATTGCATTTGGCGAATATGCATTAAAAACTTTAGAACCAGTATGGCTAACAGCAAGACAAATTGAAGCTACAAGAAGAACAATTACAAGATACGTAAAACGAGGTGGAAAACTATGGATAAGAGTTTTTCCAGATAAACCAATCACAGCTAGACCAGCAGAAACAAGGATGGGGTCTGGTAAAGGAGCAACAGAATATTGGGTTGCAGTTATAAAACCAGGCCATATCTTATTTGAAATAGCCGGCGTGTCTAAACAAACAGCTGAACAAGCTATGAAACTAGCATCGTATAAATTACCTGTAAAAACTAAATTTATAACTAAGAAATAAAATATAGCATATGCCTTTATCAAAATTTAAAGATATTCAACATTTAACACGCAGCGAAATTCAAAAAAAAATTATAGAACTAAAAAAAGAAATATTTCAATTAAAATTGAAGCAAACAACAAGGCAGAACATAAAACCGCACTTATTTAAGCATAAAAAGCGCCAATTAGCTCAATTATTAACAATAAAACAAGATTAACATCATGCAGACCAAACATAAAATTGGAAAAGTAGTCAGTAATAAAATGCATAAAACCATTACTGTAGCAGTCAAGAACAAAATATCACATGCAAAATATAAAAAAATAATTACAAAAACTAATAAATATTATGCACATGATGAAAATAATGAATGTAATATGGGCGATATTGTAAAAATACAACCACATAGACCTATAAGTAAGAAAAAACACTGGATATTGATACAAAAAATATTAGAAAAATGATACAAACACAAAGTTATTTAAATATCGCTGATAACAGTGGTGCACGTAAAATTATGTGCATTCAAGTTTTAGGAAGTAATAATCCTTCTTATGCTAGCTTAGGAGATGTTATAATTGGAGTTGTCAAAGATGCATTACCTAATATGCCCATCAAAAAATCCGATATTATTAGAGCTGTTATAGTAAGAACAAAAAAAACAAATCGGCGAAATGATGGGATGAGTATACGATTTGATGATAATGCAGCAGTTATAATCAATCAAGAAAATAATCCAAGAGGAACGAGAGTATTTGGTCCTATAGCTAAAGAATTACGAGATAAAAACTTCACAAAAATCATATCATTAGCGCCAGAGGTTGTATAATGAAAACTAAAAAAACAAGTAGAAAGACTCACGTTAAAAAAGGAGATACTGTACAAATTATATCTGGTCGTGAAAAAGGAAAGATAGGTACAATAATTAAAGTTTTACCAAAATATAATCAAGTGATTATTGAGAATTTAAATATAGCAACAAAACACTTAAAACCACAAAAAGAAGGTAATAGTGGTAAGATTGTACAAATTGAAAAACCAATTAACAGCTCAAATGTAATGCTATATAAAAAAGATCACTCATAAATAGATATTAGAAACAAAATCTGAAGACTTAATGCAATTAAATAAGATATACAATAATAGTAAATATAGAATCAATTATAAATTCCAGAATGGAAAACACACTAAAAAAACTTTATAAAGATAAAATCTGTCATGATTTACACAATAAATTTAACTATAAGAATATTCATGAAATACCTAAAATTGTTAAAATTACAATTAATCGAGGGTTAGGCGAAGCTGCAAATAATAATAAAGTACTTGAAAAAAGTATAAATGAAATCACGGCAATTGCTGGTCAAAAACCTAAAATTACTAAATCTAAAAAAGCTATAGCGGGCTTTAAAATACGTGAGAATATACCTATTGGACTAATGGTCACCTTAAGAAAAGATAAAATGTATGATTTTCTTAATAAACTAATTAATCTAGCTTTACCAAGAATTAGAGACTTCAGAGGAATAAGCGCTAAACACTTCGATGGAAGAGGAAACTATAATTTAGGTCTAAAAGAACAAACAATTTTTCCAGAAATTCAATATGATGATATTGATAAAATACGAGGACTAGATATTACAATAGTTACAACAGCAAAAAACGATTCAGAAAGCTTTGCATTATTAAAAGAATTTGGCATGCCTTTCATCGTATAGAGAAAAATAGTCAAAGAATACATGAAAAAATTAATGGAGTTTGAAACGTGATTAATGACACAATTGCAGATATGTTAACTCGTATTCGAAATGCAAACTTAGCAAAACATCAAATTGTTCAAGTATATTCAACTAAAATGACTCGCAATATAGTGAAAGTTTTGAAAGAAGAAGGCTTTATTTATAAATTTGAAGAAATAGGAACAAAAAACAAAAGGTATCTACTCATATCATTAAAATATAAAGGCAAGCATAAAAAACCTGTTATTACTTCATTAAAAAGAATAAGCAAGCCTGGCTTAAGAGTATATGCTAATTATAAAGAGCTTCCTAAAGTTTTGGGAGGAATTGGAATAGCTATTATTTCAACATCAAAAGGAATTATGTCAGACCATAATGCAAGACATTATGGACTAGGTGGAGAAATTTTATGTTATATATGGTAAAAATAATTTAAAAAATATAATGTCTAGAATAGGAAAAAAAACCATTAACTTACCGAAAAATACTGATATTCAAATCATAGAAAATAATGTACATATTGCAGGGCCTAAAGGAAAATTATCATACCGATTACCAGAAGTAATAAAAATTAAGCATAATATAGAAAATCAAACATTAAACTTATATAAAAGACATGAGAATAAAGAAGCACAAAAATTATATGGGTTATCAAGAACTCTAATCAACAATATGATTTTAGGGGTATCTAAAGGATTCGAGAAAAAATTACATATTCAGGGGGTTGGTTATAGATCACAATTACAGGGTAAAAATCTTGTACTTAACGTTGGATACAGTCATCCAATTACTATAGAACCTCCTGAGGATATCATTATAGAAGTAGAAAATAACATAAATATTACTATCAAGGGAATCAAAAAAGAGAAAGTAGGAGAAATAGCTGCTCAAATCAGAAGAATTAGACCACCTGAACCATATAAAGGAAAAGGTATTAGATATTTAGGTGAAACAATTAATATAAAAGTAGGTAAAGCTGGCAAATAACAGTTTATCAGTTATTAAATATAAAAATAAAATGAAAAGAAAAATTAAGGGAATCAAAAATCGTCCACGCCTTTGCATATTCAGGTCAAATAAACACATTTATGCACAGATCATTGATGATAGCATTAACCAGATTATTACAAGTAGCTCTACATTAAACAAAATAATAAAAACAAATATTAAACTATCAAATAACTGCAATGCTGCACGTAGTGTAGGTAAACATATAGCCCAACAATCAAAAGCTTTAGGTATTCGAGAAATTATATTTGACCGCCAAAATAAAATATATCATGGTAGAATTCAAGCCTTAGCAGAAGCTGTAAGAGAAGAAGGTATTAAGTTTTAAAAATTATGAAAAAAAAATCAGTCAAGAATAAAGAACAAGAACATAATTGGGAAGAGAAAGTTGTACAAGTTAAAAGAGTTACTAAAGTAGTAAAAGGCGGTAAAAAATTAAGCTTTCGGGCTATTTTAGTTGTAGGAAATGAACAAGGACAAATAGGAGTAGGTATTGGTAAGGCTAGTGATGTTATAGGAGCTGTAAAAAAAGGTGTCACAGACGCAAAAAAAAATATTATCAATATACCCATAACAAAATCATATTCTATACCTCACACCATAGAAGGAATATCAGGAGCTGCTAAAGTAATTTTGAGACCATCAGCTGTAGGCTCAGGAGTTATTGCAGGTGGTTCCACACGTACAGTTTTGGAACTTGCTGGAATCAAAAATATTCTAGCCAAGCAATTAAAATCTAGTAACACCTTAAATAACGCAAGAGCTGTGCTAAATGCCCTAAGCCAATTAAGAACATTTCAAAACACAGCAAAAAACAGAGATATAAATATAGAACAGCTTTATAATATTTAATAGATAAATGGTGTAAATATGCAATGAAGCCTACAACACAATTAAAACAAAGATTATTCATTACATTAATACTTTTAATTTTAGCTAGATTGGGCATATTTATTCCTATACCAGGCATAGATCACAATTCGTTGAATAACAACGTTAATGATAATGGATTAATAAATTTTTTAAATATTTTTTCCGGTGGAGGCTTTTCAACAATAGGAATTTTTGCTTTAGGAATAGTGCCTTATATAAATGCATCAATTATGATGCAATTATTAACAAAACTGATACCAGAATTAGATCATTTACAAAAGGAAGAAGGAGATTCTGGAAGACAAAAATTAACACAAATAACACGCTACTTTACGCTGGTATGGAGTATCATACAAAGTATAGGAATATCTTTATGGATTAAACCTTATGTTTTTAACTGGGATTACTATTTTATATTAGATTGTATTATTGCGCTAAGTACAGGTTCTTTAATAATTATGTGGTGTTCAGAGATTATTACAGAATATGGAATAGGAAATGGACCTTCATTATTAATTTTTCAAAATATAATCTCAGGTATACCTAAAAACTTACAAAATTATAAAATTAATATTTATGACAAAGACACAATTATCAGTGGATGTCTTTTTTTATCATTATTGATAACGATTTTAATAATAAATATCCTTATTCAAGAATGCAAACGAAAAATCATCATTATCTCAGCAAAACAATTGAGTAAAATTAATATATTAAATCCTCAAAGCTACATACCATTAAAACTCAATCAAGGCGGCGTTATGCCAATTGTATTTGCTTCTGCAACAATGACATTACCCATATACTTATCAGATAGTAAGCAAATACTTCAAATAAATCATATCCTTGATTTATTTTTACCTGGCCGTATCTTATATTTACCTACATATGGCTTGTTAATAATAGCTTTTAGTTTTTTTTATACATCTATAGTTTTAAATCCAGAAGATATAGCAGACAACTTAAATAAAATGGGCGCTAGCATACCTTCAATTAGACCTGGATCTGATACAATCAGATATATCAAGCAAATACTTAACAAAATGACACTACTAGGCGGAATCTTTTTATTTATAATAGCTCTTATTCCTGCTTTAATAACCACAACAACAAATATAAGTATATTACAGGGTTTGGGAACTACATCATTATTGATCCTAGTAGGAGTAGCAATTGACACAGCAAAACAAATTCAAACATATATAATATCGCAGCAATATGATAATATAATGGAATAAATAACAATTTAAACTATAAATAAGGATATCAAAATAATTAATGAAAGTCAGACCATCGGTAAAAAAAATTTGTGACAAATGTAGGATTATACGTAGACATAGAAAAATAATAGTAATTTGTGAAAATGCAAAACATAAACAAAGACAAGGATAACTATATAACAATAATTAGGAATATAACATGGTAAGAATAGTAGGAGTAGATTTGCCCAAAAATAAACGCATAGAAATCTCATTAACATATATTTATGGTATAGGTAAATCAAAAGCGATAGAAATTTTAGAACAACTTAATATCAATCGATGTATTAAAACAAATAAATTAGATGATGAACAGATTATTCTTATTAGACAAATACTAAGTACTAATTATCAAGTTGAAGGAGACTTAAAAAGGATAGAATCTATGAATATTAAAAGACTAATGACAATAGGTTCATACAAAGGCAAAAGACATCAGTTATGTTTACCTCTAAGAGGACAAAATACTAGAACTAATGCTCGTACAAAACGTGGTATAAAGAAAACGATGGCTGGAAAGAAAAAAGCACCACGTAAATAAAAATAATATAATAAGTTTATAATAAATGGCTAGACAGACAAGAAAAACATATACAAAACAGAAAAAAAATATTATTAATGGTATAGCACACATAAAATCAACGTTTAATAATACTATTGTAACAATTACAGATCTTCAAGGAGCCACTTTATCTTGGTGTTCATCAGGCGCAAGCGGATTTAAAGGAACTAAAAAAGGCACACCTTTTGCTGCACAGATAGCAGCAGAAAAAGCTGCTAAACAAGCAATGGAACAAGGAATAAGACAAACAGAAGTATTAGTAAACGGGCCAGGAGCAGGACGCGAAACAGCAATAAGAGCTCTACAAGCAACTGGAATTAATATAACATTAATTAAAGATATCACTCCTACACCACACAACGGTTGCAGGCCTCCTAAAAAAAGACGTGTTTAGATTAGAGTATTTATAATAAACGCTGCTAATGATATATCTTGAATAATCGTGTATGAACCATTTACAAATAGAATGCATAGAATCAAAAATAGAAAGCAGTCGTCAACAATACGGTCGTTTCATTTTAGAACCACTCAATAAAGGACAAGGTATTACTTTAGGCAATTCTTTAAGAAGAACAATTCTATCAGATTTACAAGGTGCTGCAATTGTAGCTGTACGAATTGCTGGTATAAATCACGAATTTTCAACCATTACAGGAGTACGAGAAGATGTGTTGGAAATTTTACTTAATCTCAAAGAAGTTGTATTAAAAAGTTATAGTGACACACCTCAAATCGGCAGAATAAGAGTACAAGGACCAGCTATTATTACTACAGGCTTATTCGAACTACCACCAGAAATTCAAATCATTGATCCACAACAGTATATAGCGACTATTTGCAATAATACAATATTCGAAATGGAATTTCGTGTTGAACAAGGAAGAGGATATAAACTTGTAAATAAAGGGTTTGATAAAAAATCTATAGATTTTTTACAAATAGATGCTATATTTATGCCAGCAACTAAATGTAATTATATAGTAGAAGAAAAAAAAATTAGTCCAACACTTATTGAAGAAAAACTATCTTTAGAAGTTTGGACAAACGGAAGTTTATCACCACAAGAAGCTATTAGTCAAGGAGCTCAAGTTTTAACTAATCTGTTTTACCCTCTGACGAATCTGAATTTCAAAAGTATTGATCACATAGAAAATGAATATGAAGAAGAGATTAACCAAGTTCTTATAGAAGAACTACAACTTTCTGTTAGAGCTTATAATTGTCTTAAAAGAGCCCAAATACATTCTATTTCAGATCTGTTAGATTATTCACAAGACGAACTACTGGAAATCAAAAATTTTGGTCAAAAATCAGCAGAGGAAGTAATTGAAGCATTACAAAATAAACTTGGAATTAAATTACCAAAAGAAAAAAATATAAGCAACACATAAAAGTAAATCAAATATATAATTCAAATCAGAATAGATGAAAACGCAGTGCCAACTCAAAAGAATAAATTAACAAATCAATTATGAATAAAACATATATTGCACAAGAACCCAAATATAGCAAATGGTACATTATTGATGCTAAAGATAAAAATTTAGGCCGACTTAGTAGCGAAATAGCTAAATTACTAAAAGGCAAGAACTCTACTTCATATACACCATATATTAATAATAAAATATATATAATAATAATAAATTCACAGTCAATTAAAGTCACTGGTAAAAAGGCATTGCAAAAAACATATAAGCAGTACTCTGGCTATCCAGGTGGTTTAAAAATCAAAACATTTCATCATATCTTATATAAAAAACCCAATATGATTTTAGAAAAGTCTATAAAAGGTATGTTACCTAAAGGTATTTTAGGAAAACAATTATTTACACAACTAAAAATTTATCCAGATACTGAACACCCTCATAAACCACAAAAACCAGAATTAATCACATTAATTTAACAATATATAGCAATGAATATTTTAACAAAAAATTCTAAAATAATTTACTCAGGTACAGGAAGACGTAAAACATCTGTTGCAAGAGTAAAACTAGTACCAGGATCGGGAAAATTAATTATTAATGGCTTACCAGGTGAATCATACCTACAATTCAGTCCTAATTATTTAAGAGTTTCATGTTCACCTCTTCAAATTCTTGGATTGAATAAAGAATATGATATATATGCCAATACTAAAGGAGGCGGATTAACTGGCCAGGCAAACGCAATAAGACTAGGATTAGCGAGAGCATTATGTAGGATGAATCCCGAAAATCGTATTACTTTAAAAGCCGAAGGATTTTTAACAAGAGACGCAAGGATAAAAGAACGAAAAAAATATGGCTTACGAAAAGCAAGAAAAGCTCCACAATATTCGAAACGATAATATGAAACAAAAAACATTAGTATTTTCAACAATTTTAACATATAAAAAATATGGCTAAAGAAATTCATCCAAAATGGTACAATGATGCTAAAGTATATTGCGATGGCAAACATATTATGACAGTAGGTTCAACTAAACCTGAATTATATGTAGATATATGGTCAGGTAATCATCCCTTCTTTACAGGATCGCAAAGGATTATTGATACAGAAGGAAGAGTCGAAAAATTTATGCGCAAATATAATTTGCAGTCAGACAATAAGGAACATAGTAAAGAATAATAATAAAAATAACATAAAGTTTGACAGAGTATAGATGTCATAATATTGATAATATTAACGATATTTATTAAAATATAAATATACAAATTACAAATGCCAACTATTCAACAACTTGTAAGATCAGAAAGACAAAGATCAAGTAAAAAAACTAAATCCCCTGCTTTAAAAGGATGTCCACAAAGACGAGGGGTATGCACAAGAGTTTACACAACCACACCTAAAAAACCAAATTCTGCTTTAAGAAAAGTCGCTAGAGTTAGATTAACTTCAGGATTTGAAGTAACCGCATACATACCAGGTATAGGGCATAATATACAAGAACATTCTGTTGTACTTATCAGAGGAGGTCGTGTAAAAGATTTACCCGGTGTACGCTATCATATAGTGCGAGGTATTTTAGATGCTTCTGGAGTAAAAGATAGAAAACAAAGTCGCTCAAAATATGGAGCAAAAAAACCGAAAATATAAAATTTAAAAACATATAATATAAAATTAAACTATAAATATGTCTCGTCGCAATAAATCCAAAAAAAGATTAATCCAGCCAGATCCCATACATAATAGCAAACTAATAAGTATGTTAACTGTAAGAATATTAAAAAATGGTAAAAAAGGATTAGCATATAAAATAGTTTATCAAGCATTAGATATAGTTCATAAAAAAACATCTAACGACCCTTTAGAAATATTAGAGCAAGCTATACGTAATGCAACACCACTAGTAGAGGTTAAAAGTAGAAGAATTGGAGGATCAACATATCAGGTTCCAATGGAAGTAAGAGCATATCGCGGAACAAACCTAGCACTTAGATGGATTACAAAATTTGCGCATTTAAGATCGGGTAAAAGCATGGCTTTCAAATTAGCAAATGAGATCATAGATGCTTCTAGTGAAAGTGGTAATACTATTAGAAAAAAGGAAGAAACACATCGTATGGCTGAAGCTAACAAAGCATTCGCTCACTACCGTTATTAAATACTATACTCATCATAATAATTATTAAATATAAAGAAGGATACTAGATATTATGGCACGTGCAAAATTTGAACGAAAAAAACCTCACGTTAATATTGGAACAATAGGACATGTTGATCATGGAAAAACAACTCTGACAGCAGCTATATCAGCAACTTTAGCTGCTGCAAATGATACAAAGGCTAAAAAATTTGATGAAATTGATGCCGCTCCAGAAGAGAAAGCAAGAGGAATAACAATTAACACAGCTCATGTGGAATACGAAACACAAAATCGTCACTATGCACATGTAGACTGCCCAGGTCATGCTGACTATGTTAAAAATATGATTACAGGTGCAGCTCAAATGGATGGAGCTATTCTAGTAGTATCAGCAGCTGATGGACCCATGCCACAAACGAGAGAGCATATATTATTAGCTAAACAAGTAGGAGTACCTAATATTGTAGTTTTTTTAAACAAGCAAGATCAATTAGACGATGAGGAGCTACTAGAGCTAGTAGAATTAGAAGTTCGTGAACTATTAGTACAATATGATTTTCCAGGTGATGATATTCCATTTGTAGCTGGTTCTGCATTATTAGCTCTAGAAAGTGTAACAAAGAACAATACAATTCAAAGAGGAGAAGACGATTGGGTTGACAAAATTCATTCACTGATGGATGCAGTAGATGAATACATTCCAACACCTATTAGAGATGTGGAGAAGACATTTTTAATGGCAGTAGAAGATGTATTTTCAATCACTGGAAGAGGTACAGTAGCAACAGGAAGAATTGAAAGAGGTATAATCAAAGTAGGTGATACAATAGAAATAGTCGGGTTAAGAGAAACTGCTACTACTACAATTACTGGATTAGAAATGTTTCAAAAAACATTAGATGAAGGTATGGCAGGAGATAATATCGGTATATTACTACGAGGAATACAAAAAAAAGATATTGAAAGAGGAATGGTATTAGCACAGCCTGGAACAATTACACCACATACTCAATTTGAAGCAGAAGTGTATATACTTACTAAAGAAGAAGGCGGAAGACATACTCCATTTTTTTCCGGATATCGTCCACAATTTTATGTGAGAACTACTGATGTAACAGGAACAATTACACAATTTACTGCAGATGATGGTTCTGCAGCAGAAATGGTTATGCCAGGAGATAGAATTAAAATGAGTGCTGAACTAATTAATCCTATTGCTATTGAACAAGGAATGAGATTTGCAATACGCGAGGGAGGGAAAACTGTAGGAGCCGGTGTAGTATCTAAAATTCTTGAATAAAAACGCAGATATTATGAAAATTCATGACCAAAACAAGATACGTATTAAATTACAAGCTTACGATCATATTTTATTAGCTTTATCGTGTAACACAATACTTGATACAGCCCGTAGAACAAACATTAAAGCTAAAGGACCAATAGGACTGCCTGTAAAACGTAAAGTTTATTGCGTTTTAAGGTCACCACATGTAGATAAAGATTCTAGAGAGCATTTTGAAATACGATCACATATAAAAATCATCGATATATATGAACCATCTTCACAAATAATTGATTCTTTGATGAAACTAAATATTCCTTCAGGTGTAGATATAGAAGTTAAATTGTAAAATTGTCGGTAGAATATTTTTTAGGTATTCTACCGACAATTTTATTTATATTAAAAGTACTAATATAGCTCGTCTTCTTGATGTGTTTTAATAACACAATCACTTGTAGGAATAGCTATACAAGTTAAAACAAAACCTTCTTCTATTTGATCATCATCTAAAAAACTTTGATCAGATTGGTCAACAGTACCACTAACTAACCTACCAGCACAAGTAGAACAAGCACCTGCTCTACAAGAATAAGGGATATCTATACCTTGGTCGTCAGCACAATCTAAGATACTGTCTGTATCTTCACAATTTATAACTTGTTTTTCTTCATCTGGAAGCAGTAAGGTAACTTCATAAGACATATTTACTCTCCTATAATAATTGTATATTAAAATGATTAGAACTACTAATTGTATATTTTTTTAATCAGATCAATTAGATGCTATCATAACTACATACTAGTAAATCATAAAATAAAATAAATAACTATATTATATTGAGTTATAATTATAACACGTCGTAAAAGTATTATAATTATCAATACAAAATTTCTAAATAAATTTACAAAATTAATATAATGGTAAATACCTCAAATAATAATCTAAAATATAACTATATAAAAATCAAGCCTAAAAAAAATATTATATCTAAAATATACATTAATAACATATATCAAGAAATTTCTTGCCTAATTAAAAGATATTATATACAAACACAAAGACGACCTTCTAGTTTATTATCAGGCATATTACAACCATTACTGTGGCTTCTTCTATTCGGAGCATTATTTCAAAATGCACCTGTAAATCTGTTAACACAAAACAGAAATTATCATCAATTTTTGAGTCCAGGAATTATAGTTTTTTCATCTTTTACAGGAGCTATTAATTCTGGTTTGCCATTAATGTTTGATAGAGAATTTGGTTTCCTTAATCGACTACTTGTAGCACCACTAAAATCGCGCAACTCATTATTAGTCTCTTCAATTATTTTTATTGCAACAATTACAACATTACAGACAAGCTTTATAATTATATCTAGTTTACTAATCGAATATAATAAACTAAACATTCAACAAACCATAACAATATTTATAATACTTGTATTAATTACACTTAGTGTAGGAAGTATAAGCATTTGCTTAGCATTCATTCTTCCTGGACATATCGAATTTCTAGCACTTATATTCATTGTAACCTTACCAACATTATTTTCAAGCACAGCATTAGCTCCATTATCTTTTATGCCTTACTGGCTGCAAATAATCGCTAGTATTAACCCACTTACTTATGCAATAGAAAGTATTAGATGTCTTTATTTAATACCCTACATAAACTACGAAAATTATATTATCAAAACAGTATGGTTAAGTTTAAATATACAGAATAGTATTTGGTTTTTAATGCTTGTAACTTTTGTATGTTTCTATTTAGTCAAAAATATTATTCTGTACAAATGCGAGTAAAAAATCATTAATTGATCTGAAGAATGTTATAATAAATTACTATGTAGTTAGTATATATCAAATAGTAAGAAAAGCAACAATTTTATATCTCTTAACTAGGAGGATAGTAGTTCAATGGGACTACCATGGTATCGTGTACATACAGTTGTATTAAATGATCCAGGACGCTTAATATCTGTTCATTTAATGCATACCGCTTTAGTAGCAGGATGGGCTGGTTCTATGGCTCTATATGAGTTAGCTGTTTTCGATCCATCTGATCCAGTCTTAAACCCAATGTGGAGACAAGGAATGTTCGTAATGCCTTTTATGGCAAGACTTGGAGTAACTGATTCATGGGGTGGATGGAGTATTACAGGAGAAAGTGTTTCTAATCCCGGATTATGGAGTTTTGAAGGTGTCGCTATTACTCATATAGTTTTATCAGGCATGTTATTTTTAGCATCTATATGGCACTGGGTTTACTGGGATTTAGAATTATTTAGAGACCCAAGAACAGGTGAACCTGCATTAGACTTGCCTAAGATATTCGGTATTCATCTACTGTTATCTAGTCTGCTATGCTTTGGTTTTGGTGCTTTTCACACAACAGGATTATTCGGACCAGGAATATGGATATCTGATGGATATGGAATCACAGGGAAGGTACAACCTGTTGCTCCAGCTTGGGGGCCAGATGGCTTCAATCCATTCAACCCAGGTGGAGTAGCATCACACCATATAGCAGCAGGGACTGTAGGAATACTAGCTGGTTTATTCCATCTCACTGTTAGACCGCCACAGCGCCTATATAGAGCACTAAGAATGGGTAACATAGAAACGGTATTATCAAGTAGTATATCAGCTGTTTTTTTTAGTGCTTTCGTAGCTTGTGGAACTATGTGGTACGGTTCAGCAACAACGCCTATAGAACTTTTTGGACCAACAAGATACCAGTGGGATAGCGGATATTTTCAACAAGAAATTGAAAGAAGGGTAGAAAACTCACTTAATGAAGGTTCAACACCTGAAGAAGCATGGTCTAAAATACCAGATAAATTAGCATTTTATGATTATATAGGGAACAATCCTGCAAAAGGTGGCTTATTCAGAGCAGGACCTATGGATAAAGGAGATGGCATAGCAGAAGCGTGGCTTGGACATCCTATATTTCAAGATAAAGATGGAAGAGAATTAACTGTTAGAAGAATGCCCGCATTTTTTGAAACTTTTCCAGTAATACTGGTAGATAAAGATGGAATTATACGTGCAGATATACCATTTAGAAGAGCTGAATCAAAATACAGTATTGAACAAGTGGGTGTAACTGCAAGTTTTTATGGAGGTAAACTCAATGGGAAGTTATTTACTGATGCTCCTAGTGTAAAAAAATACGCACGTAAAGCTCAATTAGGAGAAGTCTTCGAATTTGATCGAACTACATTAGAATCAGATGGTGTATTCAGAAGTAGTCCTAGAGGATGGTTTACTTTTGGACACGCAAACTTCGCACTTATTTTTTTCTTCGGCCACTTATGGCATGGATCAAGGACTATATTCAGAGATGTATTCGCTGGCATCGGCGCAGAAGTGACAGAACAAGTAGAATTTGGCGCATTCCAAAAATTAGGAGATAGAAGCAGTAAAAAACAAGGTGCTGTATAAACCACATATATTTATAACATATTTACTTATATAAGGAAATAAATATGGAAGCATTAGTATATGTCTTTCTATTAGTCGGAACATTAATGGTTATCTTCTTTGCTGTATTCTTTAGAGACCCTCCAAGAATAGCCAAATAAATATAAATTAAATAATGAAAGACTGAACTATATCTATTCTCGACTAATAGCTACTTATTTCATTATGTAAATAAGTAGCTATTAGTCGAGAAATAATAAAAGCACTTCAAATCATTTATATGATTTAGGTTTATATTATTTACTCTTCATGTTCTTCAAAAGGATCTCGAAGCTCCTTAGATATAGGACCGAAAGAAGTATATATAGAATACATTGTTATTCCTAATAATAGACTAGAAATAAAAATACTAAGAACTGTTGTAGTTTCCATAGAGGTAATATAGATTCAGTTAAGTAATTTTTATAATTATAATATTAATACTATAATTATAAAGACAAAAATTATAAAATATACAAATTAAGTTAAAAAAATATGGCACTAAGAACAAGATTAGGAGAAATATTGAGACCTTTAAATTCTGAATATGGCAAAGTTGCTCCAGGCTGGGGTACAACTCCAATTATGGGAGTATTTATGCTCTTATTCTTTTTATTTTTATTAATAATTTTACAAATATATAACTCATCTTTAATTTTAGAGAATGTAGATGTAGATTGGGCAGCATTAGGAAGTTAAACAAAACTTTTGTACAAACGGTAAATCTTTAAATTAAGATAAAGGCCAATTGCTTTTATCTTTTACTTAATATAACTATATAATTTTATATACACTAAGACTCAACTAATGATAATTCACTTTCAGAAAAATTATTACTATTAACACCACTATAAGTTTCTCTCATAAAACGTACAAGAACTGAATATTTGATATCTTTTTCGATCTTAACAACAGTACCTATATCTTGATACCAATAAGACTCTTTGCGCAAAATTTTAACTACTGATCCTTTCTTTATCATAAAACAATAATGTTAGTAATTCAATATATAATACTATTATATAACTAAATAAAATTCAAAAAATTAACTTATATAAACAAGCAAAACATATTTTCATATCATATAGTTGCCTAAAAAATATTAAAGATGTTAAATTCATTTAAACATAATTACTAAAAGGCTTAAAATAATGAAATTATCTTGGAAAACTTTATTATTATTATCATTACCAATAATTGTAATTGGATTCTTTTTATGGCAAGGATTTTTAGCTCCCACGACAAGTGAGTTAAATACAAACATAGCACGTTCTCGAATGACGTATGGGCGCTTTTTAGAATATTTAGATATGGGTTGGATAAAGAAAGTTGATCTATATGATAATGGACATACAGCAATAGTAGAAGCAGTAGGACCTGAATTAGGTAATAGACTTCAAAAAATTAGAGTTGAACTACCAGCAACAGTACCGGAATTGATTATAAAACTTAAAAAAGCTAATATAGATTTAGATGCACATGCAACTAAAAATACCAGTGCAATCTGGAATTTAATAGGTAATTTATTATTTCCTATATTATTAATATTAGGCTTAGCATTCCTCTTTCGTCGTTCTAATAACGCTCCTGGTGGACCAGGACAAGCAATGTCATTTAGCAAATCTAAAGCTTTATTCCAAATGGAAGCTAAAACAGGTATAGTCTTTAGCGATGTTGCAGGAATTGACGAAGCTAAAGAAGAATTTGAAGAAGTTGTTACATTCTTAAAAAAACCAGAGAGATTTACAGCTGTAGGAGCCAAAATACCTAAAGGTGTTTTATTAATAGGCCCCCCTGGTACAGGCAAAACATTATTAGCCAAAGCCATTGCAGGTGAAGCTAATGTACCTTTTTTCAGTATTTCAGGATCTGAATTTGTAGAAATGTTTGTTGGCGTAGGAGCTTCACGCGTGAGAGATCTATTTAAAAAAGCAAAAGAGAATGCTCCATGTATTGTGTTTATAGATGAAATAGATGCTGTCGGTAGACAGAGAGGAACAGGTATTGGTGGTGGTAATGATGAAAGAGAACAAACATTAAATCAACTACTAACCGAAATGGATGGTTTTGAAGGAAACACAGGAGTTATAGTAATTGCAGCAACAAACCGAGCTGATATACTTGATTCTGCTTTATTAAGGCCAGGCCGCTTTGATCGGCAAGTATCTGTAGAAATACCAGACTTTAAAGGCAGACTAGATATATTAAAAGTGCATGCTAAAAATAAAAAGATGGACAAAAGTATATCTTTATCCATAATAGCTAGAAGAACCCCTGGCTTTTCAGGAGCAGACTTAGCAAATTTACTAAATGAAGGAGCAATACTAACAGCTAGACGAAGAAAAAAATACATTACATTAAATGAAATAGACGCTTCTATAGATCGCATAGTAGCAGGTATGGAAGGAACAGCATTAACTGATAGCAAAAGTAAACGCTTAATTGCATACCATGAGATTGGACATGCAATAGTTGGAACACTTCTAAAAGATCACGATCCAGTACAAAAAGTAACCTTAATACCTCGCGGTCAAGCTAAAGGATTAACTTGGTTTACACCAGGAGAAGACCAAAATTTAATATCAAGATCTCAAATTTTATCACGCATCATGGGAGCTTTAGGTGGTAGAGCTGCAGAAGAAGTTGTATTCGGAGATACAGAAATCACTACTGGCGCTAGCAATGATTTACAACAAGTAACATCTATGGCTCGTCAAATGGTTACACGATTTGGAATGTCAAATATAGGTCCATTATGCTTAGAAAATGAAGAAGCAAACCCGTTTTTAGGAAGAAGTATGGGTAGTGCGTCAGATTATTCTGATGAAGTTGCAATTAAAATTGACAAACAAATCTATCATATAGTAGAAAAATGCTATCAAGAAACAATCAAAATTATTCAAGACAATAGAATTATTATTGATAGATTAGTAGACTTACTAATCGAAAGAGAAACTATTGATGGAAAAGAATTTAAGAAAATCATAAATGAATATACACCAGTACCAGAGAAAGAAGTATATATAGCATAAAAAACTACATCAGTAGAACGAGATTGACGGGACTCGAACCCGCAACTTCCGCCGTGACAGGGCGGTGCTCTAACCAATTGAACTACAATCCCAGTTTATACATTATATCATCTCATATTAATCAAGTAGTTGTCAAACATATAAAAACAGCTTAGTAAATAATAAAAAGGAGAGGAAGGGATTCGAACCCTCGGTATGATTTAAACATACAACAGATTAGCAATCTGGCGCTTTCAACCACTCAGCCACCTCTCCATTACATTAATAAATAAAAGATGAAATATAAAAAGAAATTTAATGGCTCAGGCGGGACTTGAACCTGCGACCTTGGGCTTATGAGTCCCCTGCTCTAACCAGCTGAGCTACTGAGCCCTTATAATTTGTGTTAAGTATAACATAAAAATAAAAACAAATAAACAAATACTGAATTAATTAAACAACTTACGCTACTAATTTTGAACCTGTACCATTTGATGTCAAAATTTCTAACAATAAAGCATGCTTTATATTACCATTGATAATATGAGCCGAAACAACATTATTCTTCAAAGCTTGAATACAACAATCAACTTTAGGTATCATGCCTCCGGCAATTACTTGTTGATTTTTCAAACTCTCCAACTTTTCTATATTCAAATGTTTTATTAGAGTTGCAGGATTATTAATATTAGACATAATACCTGGTATATCAGTTAACAAAATAAGCTTCTCAGCATTCAAGCACTCTGCAATCGCGCCAGCTACAGAATCAGCATTAATATTATAAGATTGCCCATTTAAATCTGAAGCAACACTAGCAATAACAGGAATATATCCTTTAGAAAGTAAAAAATTAATAATATCAAGATTAACTTTTTTTACTTTACCTGTATAATTATCTGGCTGATCACTAAAAAAACTAGATGCAATAATTAAATTAGCATCCTTACCAGATAAACCAACTGCTACATTAGATAAACGATTAAATAAACCAACCAAATCTTTATTCACTTTACCTACTAGAACCATCTCTACCAACTCCATAGTTATTTTATCTGTAACACGAATACCATTAAAAAACTTAGGTTCTATATTCATTTGTTTCAACCAATAATTAATCATTGGTCCACCACCATGTACAATAACAACTTTAATACCTATATAAGACAAAAACAAAATATCTTGTACAATTTTAGATTTTAAATAAACATCTTTCATAGCAGAGCCGCCATATTTAATAACTATAGTAGATCCATAAAAACGTTGTATAAAAGGTAAAAGATCACTTAATATCTGTATATCTTCAAAGTTATTCACCATTTTTTCTCCTGTTAATCAAATCTAAAAGAAATAAAATTACCAAAACAAGTTTACAAAAGTAAGATTATTCACTTATCTTAATTTAAAACAATATATAAACACAAAAATACTAATATATGACAAAATTTTTGAACAACATAAATAAATTTCCGAGATTTTTATTCTCAGTAATTATGGGATTTTTCTTGACAACTTTTTACACAATTTTTGAGTTATTAAAAGAGAAAAATAAAAGGCTAACAATAAGCATTATAATAATAGTATTTATTAGCACTATAACGATCATTTTAAGGCAGATGTTAGGTATAAGATAAAAAATCCGCATATAAAATTTTTAAGATCTATAATAAAAAATTCGACATATATAATATTATATATACAATTAAGTAAAAAAAGTAAATATTAGTAATACAAAAAATCTTCTGATTAAAATTCAATTAGTACATACTAATATGTTAAATATAAAATATTTTAAGAAATCCATGAATATAAATTATGATTCTGATTTAAAGGAAGTCACAGGTGCTTTTGCTCTCATAGATAGTTTAGTGAGTAATAATGTAAGTCATGTTTTTGGCTATCCTGGTGGTGCTATTTTACCTATTTATGATGAATTATACAGATGGGAGAGTAAGGGTTTAATTACACATATATTATGTCGTCATGAACAAGGTGCATCTCATGCTGCTGATGGTTATGCTAGATCAACAGGAAAAGTTGGTGTATGCTTTGCAACATCTGGTCCAGGAGCTACTAACCTCGTTTCTGGTATTGCTACGGCACAGTTAGATTCTGTACCTTTAGTTTTAATAACTGGTCAAGTAGCTAGACCTTTTATAGGTACAGATGCTTTTCAAGAAGTTGATATCTTTGGGATTACTTTGCCTATAGTTAAACATTCTTATGTAGTTAGAGATCCTTTGGACATGTCTAGAATAGTTTCTGAAGCTTTTTACATTGCTCAATATGGAAGACCAGGACCTGTTTTAATTGATGTTCCTAAAGATGTCGGTTTAGAGAAATTTCTTTATCAACCTCTTAATCCAAGTAATGTTAAATTGGTAGGTTGTCGTCCAATTGTAAAACCTAAGGACAGCCAAATCGTTAAAATTTTGAATCTTCTATATGAATCTAGTCAACCTTTACTTTACATAGGAGGTGGTTCTATTATTTCTGGTTCTCATCAAGTAATTAAAGAATTTTCTTATCGTTTTCAGATCCCTATATGTACTACATTGATGGGTAAAGGAATTATTGATGAGAATGACAGTTTATGCTTAGGTATGTTAGGTATGCATGGTACAGCCTACGCTAATTTTGCTGTTAGTGAATGTGATTTATTAATTGCTCTTGGTGCTAGATTTGATGATAGAGTCACAGGTAAGTTAGATGAGTTTGCGTGTAACGCTAAAGTTATACATATTGATATTGATCCTGCAGAAATAGGTAAAAATCGTGTTCCTCAGGTTGCTGTTTTGGGTGATGTTAAAGATGTTATAAGCCGCATTTTAGATTATCTGGATCGCAACTCAAATTTATTGTTTAATTCTCAGCAAACTTGTTCTTGGAAGAATAGAATAGCTATGTGGAAAAATCAGTATCCTTTATTGATTCCAAAACATGTTAGTAGTTTATCTCCTCAAGAAGTGATTTTTTCTTTATCCCGTATTCAACCTAATGCTTATTTTACTACTGATGTAGGTCAGCATCAAATGTGGGCTGCTCAGTTTGTTAATGTATTACCACGACATTGGATGTCCAGCTCTGGTCTAGGAACTATGGGCTATGGACTTCCTGCTGCTATTGGTGTTCAGATTGCTTATCCTTCTGAGAGTGTTATCTGTATTAGTGGAGATGCTAGTTTTCAAATGAATTTTCAAGAGCTTGCTACAATTGCTCAGTATAATTTACCTATAAAAATTATTATTATAAATAATAAATGGCAAGGTATGGTTAGGCAGTGGCAACAGGCTTTTTATGGAGAGAGGTATTCCCATTCTAATATGGAAAAAGGTGCTCCTGATTTTGTTCTATTAGCTAAGTCTTTTGGTATACTAGGTTTAAATTTAGAGCACAGACATGACATGAATAAAGTTTTGCATCGTTTTGCAAATTATAATGGTCCATGTTTATTAAATTGTAAAGTCAAGGAAGAAGAGAACTGTTACCCGATGGTTGCACCTGGTAAAAGTAATTCACAAATGATAGGAATATCTAAGTTAGCAAAGAACAAAAATATACCTTTAGCCAAGATGAAATTGGATAGCCTTTAATGGGAATTGAACCCATAACTTTTTCCTTACCAAGGAAATACTCTACCATTGAGTTATAAAGGCTTGATTTATGATTTATATCTAACATTTTAATTGGGCCGGGTTGGATTTGAACCAACGTAGGTAATACCAGCGGATTTACAGTCCGCCCCCATTAACCACTCGGGCACCGACCCATATAAATTATACAATATTATTAAAGCATGGAAGTATCTAAGTAATTATAATATTCCTGGATACAACTGGATTCGAACCAGTGACTTTCACGATGTCAACGTGATACTCTAACCAACTGAGCTATGCATCCTTGCTTTGTAAATATATATTATCATATTTTCGACGAATGATAATAAGAAAAATTGTTAATTAAATCTTGTTTTTAATCTTGTGGCTTTACCTGATCTCGATCTTAAGTAGTATAGTTTAGCTCGCCTTACTTTTGCTTTTCTCATTACTTTGATACTTTTTATTAAAGGAGAATGTATAAGGTAAACTCTTTCGACGCCAATATTTTGTAAGGTTTTTCTAACAGTAATAGTTGTATTTAATTGTGATTTATTTTTGGATATTATCACTCCTTCTACAGTTTGAATCCTCTGTTTATTACCTTCTTGAATGAGAATAGACATTTGTATGCTATCTCCTATATCGATAATAGGTATTGTAACTTTTTTAAAGTCTTTCTCTATTGCATTAATAATAGAATTTTTTTTGTAAGGTTTTATGTACATTATTAGTTTTTATATTAATTGCTTTATTCTGTATAAACGTTCAATTTATATATAAATAATATAGTATCATAACATTGTAATTTAATATTGTTATTTTCTATTTATATGTATTTTTATCAAAAGCTTCACATTAATTCTGATAACTATTATTTTTTTAGTTGTCAGCTTGATTGTGTATTAATATTTTCTTTTTTCTCATATAAGATCTTACCTAAAGATTTTATGTATTTTTATGTGATCAATAATTACAATGTTCTAGTGTCTTCTAAGCGTTTTTTAAAGGTATTAATTTTTATTGCTATGTTACATAATTTGGATATATTTCTTGAAGTACAGATAAGTAATTTTAAAGCTTTAAGTTTATATTATTGGTTAGGTTTTTCTATCGTACATATAAGATTTTATTATTATTTATTAAATAGATCTACATCTTCAGCTTATTCTTTATTTAATACTAAATCTATAAGTCAAAATATATTTAGGCGTTATCTTATTTTTAATATTTATTAGATGTTTATGCAAAATATTCTCCTAGATCCTGTTCTTCCTCACAATTATATTGCTGAGGAAATTTTATTAGGTACTATATTGATTCATCCAACTATTTTCCCTCAATTAATGCCTTTCCTTAAATCGGATTCTTTTTTTGTAGAATCTCACCAGTTGATTTATACCAGCTTAGTTACTCTTCATAAAGATAAGAAAATAGATATTTTACAATTATTTTATTTTTTAAACAATTCACAAATATTGCATTATATAGGTGGAGTTTTAAAAATTATTGAGTTGATGAGGCAAAGTCACATTTTTATGCCATCTATTAATATGTATGTTTATATACAAGAACTTATGATCCTGATTAATAACAGTTATACAAGACGTTTGATAATTCAGTATGGTTATAATGTTGTTAAATTAGCTAACATTCACGATTTACATTGTCATCAAATATATAATAAGGTATCTGAGTATTTAGAATCTACAGTTCATAAAATCCCTAAAGAGAATTTAATGACTTTTAAAGATTTAATTAGTGATTTGCTTATACAGTTAAAATATCAGAATTTGAATTTGGTTCAGCCGACTATAAATCGAAATATGATTTTATCAGGTTTTCAAGCATTAGATCAATTAATACAGGGCTTACAAGGTGGTGACTTAGTTGTGATTGCTGGTCGTCCTTCAATAGGTAAAACTTCTTTTGTAATTAATCTAGCGTTTAATATTTTATCTTCTGCTTCATTGGGTTTATGTTTTTTTAGTCTTGAGATGTCAAAAATACAAATAGTTAGTAAATTTATTGCTATTGCATCTGGCATTGCTACTCAAAATATTTCTTTTAGTAAACTTACAATAGATGAATGGTATAATTTGAATCAAATTTGCCGTAAATTGATGAAATATAAAGTTTATATTAATGATACACCTAATATATCGATTGACTATATTGAATATACATCTAAACTACTTTATCAAGAAACAGGAATTATACAATTAGTAATTATTGATTATTTACAATTAGTTCAAGTAGAAGGTTTTAATAATAACATTAGAACACAAGAATTGGGTTATATAACAAGAAAATTAAAGTTATTAGCACAATATTTAAATGTACCGATAGTTGTTTTGTCTCAACTGAACAGAAGTATTGAAACTAGAGTTAATAAATTCCCTTTATTATCTGATCTTCGAGAAAGTGGATGTTTGGTAAGCTATGTCAGTTTGAATTTAGATATCATTAATAATCTTCATGCACAGAGTTTATATAATTATATAACTTTAAGAAGAGGTAATTTAATTAAATATTCTAATAATAATTATTCATTTAATATGTTTTTAGATACTTTATATTTTAATTTTTCTTTACAATATTCTTTTAGTATCTGTTTTATTAATCGTTTATTGAGTTTAACATATAATCATAAATTGTATTTAAAAATAATATGGCTTAAATTCAGTTGTTATTTAGAAAATAGCATTTGTGTTATAAATTATTTTTCTAGATTATCTTCATTTATTTTTGAATATATTTATATTCCATATGTTATTTACTTTGATTATTCTAAAGTCTTTGATATTCAAGAGCCATGTTATTCTATTTTATGCCTTAGTGATTTGATTGTGCATAATTCAATTGAGCAAGATGCAGATATAGTTATTATATTATCACAAGCTGATAGGTCTCTAGGTTTATCCAATATTATAGATGTATCATTATGTAAGAATCGCAATGGTGCAACTGGTTTATGCAAGTTATTATTTACACCCCAAAACAATAAATTTTGTGATGTAAATTCATAAGTTTTTATTATCCTGTTCGATTAATTTATTATAAATACTATTGTTGCAATATCAATAAAGATATGGTACTATACGAAAAGTTTATTCCTGGCCGGGATAGCTCAGTTGGTAGAGCAGTGGACTGAAAATCCTCGTGTCACCAGTTCAAATCTGGTTCCTGGCATTAACCTTAATTAAGGTTGAAGCATTTCTATTTGCTCGCCTCGTAATACGGTTACTTTTCCGTCATCAGTCACATCTACAACGGCACTGTCACCAGCCTTAATTTTACCTGATAAAACTTCTTCTGCTAAACTATCTTCTAGTAATCTCATTACTGCTCTACGTAGTGGTCTTGCTCCATAACTAGGATTATATCCTTCATCTACTAATCGATTTTTAAATCTTTCAGTTACTTCTAGTTCTATTTTTTGTTGTTTGATGCGTTCGAATACTTCTTGTAGCATAATTTCTGCTATTTCACGTACTTCGTCTTTAGTTAGTTGTCTAAAAACTATAATTTCATCTAATCTATTTAAGAATTCGGGACGAAAATATTGCTTTAATTCTTCGTTAACTAATGATCTAATACGATTATATTGTGATTCTGTTTGTGACTCTCCCAGTTCAAATCCTAAACTTCCTCCTCCTTTTTCTATAACTTTTGACCCTATATTAGATGTCATGATTAGTAAAGTATTTTTAAAGTCTATTGTTCTGCCTTTAGCATCAGTCAGTCTACCATCTTCTAAAATTTGTAGTAAAAGATTAAAAATATCTGGATGAGCTTTTTCGATTTCATCAAATAAAATTACCGTGTAAGGACGCTTTCTAACAGCTTCTGTTAAGTACCCACCTTCACTATAGCCTACGTAACCGGGTGGCGAACCAATTAATTTTGAAACAGTATGTCTTTCCATATACTCAGACATATCTAATCTAACCATTGCTTCTTGTGAGCCAAAGAAATAAGAAGCTAGTGCTTTAGTTAATTCAGTCTTTCCAACTCCTGTAGGACCAGAGAATATGAAGCTTGCAATAGGTCGATTGGGATTTTTTAAGCCAACTCTTGCTCTTCTTATTGCTCGAGAAACAGCTACTACAGCTTCATCTTGTCCAATAATGCGACTATGAAGAGTTTCTTCCATATGCATTAATTTTTCTGACTCACTTTTTGTTAATTTCGTTACTGGGATGCCTGTCCAAAATGCAACTATTTCTGCAATATCATCTTCTGTTACTACAGGATCTTCAATTTTCAAATCAGGTTCATTTTTTTTGCTTTGTGCAATAGCTGCAATTTGAGCTTTAATTTCCATTTCTCTTGTTCTATATTGTTCTGCTTTTTCATATTTTTGTGCCCTTATTGCTTCATCTTTTGTTTTTAGCACATTTCTTAGTTCTTTATCTAATTCTCTAGCAGCTGGAGGTAGCTGAGAGTTCAATAATCTAACTCTTGAACCAGCTTCATCAATTAAATCGATAGCTTTGTCAGGTAAAAAACGATCCGAAATATACTGATTAGCATATTTAGCAGCAGCAGCTAAAGCAGCATCAGACATTTTTAATTGGTGGTGTTTTTCGTATCTATCTCTTAAACCAAATAAAATCTCAATAGTTTCTTCTACACTTGGTTCTCCAACTAACACAGGCTGAAATCGTCTTTCAAGCGCTGCATCTTTTTCTATGTGCTTACGATATTCTTCTAGTGTTGTTGCGCCTATGCATTGTAGCTCTCCTCTGGCTAATGCTGGTTTCAGTAAATTTGCTGCATCGATAGCTCCTTCAGCTGCTCCAGCTCCAATTAAAGTATGTACTTCATCAATAACCAGTATAATATTATTAGCTGATTTTATTTCATCCATAATTCTTTTAAGCCTTTCTTCGAATTCTCCTCTATATTTTGTTCCAGCAACTAATAGACCTACGTCTAGTGTAACTACTAGCTTATCTTCTAATATAGAAGGGATATCTTTGTTTGCAATTCTTTGTGCTAAACCTTCTGCTATAGCTGTTTTGCCTACTCCTGGTTCTCCAATTAGTACAGGGTTATTTTTGGTTCTTCTTCCTAATATTTGTATTACTCGTTCAATCTCTTTTTGTCGCCCAACTACTGGATCTAATATACCTTCTATCGCTAATTCTGTTAGGTTTGATCCAAATTCTTCTAACGTAGGAGTTTTGCTTCTTGTTTGTGTATTATTATTTCCGTTTGTGTTAGCTTCCGTATTATCACCCAACATTTGAATGACTTCTGTTCTAATAGATGCTACGTTAACGGCTAGATTTTCTAGTACTCTTGCAGCTACACCTTCACCTTCACGTACTAAACCCATTAATAAGTGTTCTGTACCTATATAATTATGTCCAAGTTGTCTCGCTTCTTCTAAAGAAAGTTCTAAAACTCTTTTAGCTCTTGGTGTAAAAGGTATCTCAACTGCTACAAATCCTGACCCTCTACCAATAATTTTTTCTACTTCTATGCGTGCATCTTTTAAATTTACATTCATAGATTTTAATACCTGTGCAGCAATACCTGTGCCTTCACCTATTAAGCCTAATAAAATTTGTTCTGTACCAACAAAGTTATGGCCTAAGCGTCTTGCCTCTTCTTGAGCAAGCATAATAACTTTTATTGCTTTTTCTGTAAATCTTTCAAACATTTAATTAAAGCAAATGAATATATATTACCTTTGATACTAAATAATAATAACACACTTGAAAATAGAACTTAATAGTTGTATGGAAAAGTTTTTAATATATGTTATAAATGTGTATTAAAAATTATTTAATTTATATTGATTATTACTTACAATTAGATGCGTTGGGTAGAACTTTGTTATCATTTATAATAATTACTAAATCTATATAATATTTTGATATTGAGTTTATACAATTGTTTATATTTTTTAATTAAGGAAAATTGTTATGGCTGTTATTCAGTTTATTAAAGGAGTTAATGAAACTGTTATTGCTGATGTTTCTTTAACACGCTCTAGAGATGGTAGTAAAGGTACAGCAACTTTTAGATTCAACAATCCTGATATTTTGAAGTCAGGTATGGAGGATAAAGGTGATATTACCGGTATGTATTTAAAAGATGATGAAGGCGAACTGATGACTAGAGATGTGAGTGCTAAATTTATTAATGGTAAGCCGCAAGCTATAGAGGCTATATATATAATAAAAAGTCCACAAGAATGGGATCGTTTTATGCGTTTTATGGAAAAGTATGCTAATAAAAATAAGCTTTCTTTTACCAAAGCTAAGTAGAACTAATTTGCATTTTTGAAATGATATATTGGTAATATTAATATTAAATTATGAATGTTTATCGTATTCAATATTTTTATATATGAAATTTTCTTTAAGATGGCTTCAACAAATTGTAGATTTAAATGGTATAAAATTTAGTTTTCTTGCAGATAAATTAAATTTATCAGGTTTTGAAGTAGATAATATTATCCGCGATCCATATGTTAATGATATAGTTTTCGATTTAACTACAACTGCTAATAGACAAGATGTATTGAGTGTAGTAGGTTTAGCTAGAGAGATTAGTTCTCTATTGAATAGACCTTTAATGTATAAATTGTATAAAGATTCTATTACTACCCATATTAATGGGTTTAATTTGTCAGAGAAGAATATTTCGTTATTAGACTTGTCTTTAGTTCAGATTTATCGTTTAAATAATACTTTATCACCTTTATGGCTTCAATACTATTTAATAAGCTATAATATCAAACCATTAAATTTATTAATTGATATTTCTGAATATATATATTTAAAGTGGGGGCAGTTAATACATATATTTGATAAAAAAAAAATTCGTTCCTTACAACTGAATTATTCTTTATTTGGTTTGCACAAAACCAATAATAATTTGCTGAGTTCGCAAAATGTTGAATTGGAGGTTTTAAAATATGATAGTCTCATATTGTCTACTATTGGTTTTTATATAAATCCTAGTATTCAGTGTGATTTATTAACAAATTCTATAATTATTTTTGGTCAAGTATGTAATAAACAATATATTAAAAGTATGCAAAAACTTTTAAATCTTAATACAGATTTATCAAAAAAATGTCTGAATCAAGGCTTGAGATCTGATTTTGTCAATGCATTATACGAAACAATTCAGTTAATTAAATCATTTGGATATGGTACTTTAGGTAAGTTTTACGGGTGTCATAAATTACATTACATACCTGAAATTATATTTTTAGATGCAAGTATGATACATAATGTTTTAGGTCTTGCTAGAAGTAACTTATCTGGTTACCTAACTACACAAGAGACTATTCATCTATTAGAGAGTTTGAATTTTATTACAATATATGATGAGTCAAAGAAGATATTTAAGATACAAGTACCTATTAACAGACAAGAAGATATCAAAAGGCCTATAGATATAATTGAAGAAATAGGGCGAATTTATGGTTTTAATAAGTTTATTAGCAGATTGCCTGTTATGAATAATAATAATTTGTCTGTTCATAATACGCTTGTAAATAAAATAAGTCAAATTCGTTGTTTATTACGTCATTTAGGTTTACATGAAGTTCAAAATTATTCTTTTCATGATAATTTAATTTCTAATAGTAAAACAGAAGTTAAAGTTTTTAATCCTTTAGGTCAAGAGCAGTCTTTTCTAAGAAGTAATTTAATAGATCAGTTGATTATAAATCAGCAAGATAATCTTAAACAAGGCAACAAGAATGTTGAAATTTTTGAAATAGGAAAGATCTTTAAGTTGAATAAATTAAGTATAAGATCTGATTATATTTTGAGTTCTTTTGAGTGCTTATCTCTTTCTGGTTTAATTACAAATACTTCTTTTTTGAGAAGATCGTGGTCACATAAGCCAGAGTCGCTAGGTTGGTTTCACGCTAAAGGTATAATGGAAGAACTTTTCGATAGATTACGAGTTGTAACAGTATGGAAACAAATAAATGATTTAAATGAAAGTTCTTCATTTTTTAACTTAACAAGATTACTGAAAACTAATCGTACAGCAATTATTTATAGTATCACTAATCAAGAAATAGGTATATTTGGTCAATTGCGTAACTGCTATGGAATTTCCAGGTATATATTTGAATTTGATTTAATTAAGTTAATAGCTTCTATTACATCTTTGAATCATATTAATTCTACTGTTTATCCTTATTCTTGTTATCCTAGCTTAACTAGGGATATATCGTTAACTTTGAATAAACTTCATAGTATATATTCAGTTAAGCAGCAAATATTGAGCTTTGATAACTCTTTAATTGAATCAGTTGAAGTATTTAATAACTATAAAAATAAATCTACTAATTGTTATAATGTTGGTTTACGGATTGTTTATAGAGCTTACGACAGAACTTTAAATTACCACGATATCAATCGTATTGATAAAGAAATAGAGTTTTTACTAAGTAAATATAGATCATGTTAATTTATATAAATTTATAAAGTAAATCATAAGCCGGATTTTGTTCTTAATAATTTTAAGATTTATATATTTTTATCTGAAAATTAAATTTATTAAGGGTAGTTATTAATCTTTTTTTTATATTTACATATAAACTTATTGCAGTACTGAGTATAAACCGTAAATTACAAGTAATTCTTGCATGATAGATATTGTTAATGTCAAGTTTATTACTTTGCTCTTATATGGGGTTTGCCTAGCAAGTATTTTTATCACACTTCTGGTACGCTCTTACTGTACCTTTGCACCCTTACCTATATTCTATATTATAGTAAATTAGGCGGTTTTTTTCTGTGGCACTTTCCTTATAGTCACCTATACTGTTTTTTATACAGCTATACTATATGCTAATTGGAGCCCGGACTTTCCTCAAATTTGTTTTAAAATTTGCAACTACCTATGTTTACTTGTGTATATATAATACATATTTTTTAAAAAAAATACAATTACATCTTAGTGACTTAATTCATAGCAATCAAAATGAACAAGATACGTTTAACAGGTTTTTCAGAAAACGATTTCGGATCTATATTAAATCAATATAAATACAGTTTGCATCCAGGTGATATTATAGCTGGTACTATTTTTCATCAGGAGTCACAAGGTTTTTTAGTAGATGTCGGAGTAAGCATAGCAGGTTATTTACCAATAGATGAAATTTTATTAAGTTCTTGCAATATTAGATATGATTTTAAATACCTTGTTAATAATACAAGAGAATTTTTTATTGTGGCTTATAGTAAGGACAAGCAAAAGTTATTATTATCTATTAAAAGGCTAGATTATATAAGAGCTTGGAAACGTATTAAACAGCTCGAATCAGAAGACATTATTTTAGATGTGTCTATACGTAATGTTAATAAAGGAGGAATTTTAACTATTTTAGAAGGTTTGCAAAGTTTTATACCTAAATCTCATTTAATTAAATTTACTCACTATGAATTTATGACAAAATATCATTTACCATGTAAACTCTTATTAGCTGACGAAAAAAATAACAAAATTATATTAAGCCATAAACTAGCTTTGCTTGATCTTTATTCTGACTTATTAAAAGTAGGTAAATTTGTTTATGGTCAAATTACTCAAATCAAGCAATATGGTATTTTTATCACTATTTATGGTATACCTGCATTAATGCATATATCAGAAATAGGCCATAAGTATATAAAAAATATAAATCATACATTTCAAATCGGAAATAAAATCAAAGTTAAAATTATTCATGTTGATATGAAGCAAGCTAGATTGTCTGTCTCTAGAAGAGAACTTATTTAACCTCCTCCAACAATTGTAATAATTTCTATTTTATCTTGTGGTTTAAAGAAAGTTTTATCAAATTCTATAAAGTGGATAATATGATTATTATGTTCTACAACAATTGAATCTAATTCAAGTTCTAGATAATGTAATAACTCTTTAAGAGACATATCAATATAGCAATTAAATGCTTGTCCATTTATAAAAATTGTATTGTATATTGTATTCATGTGATATATTTTGTGAGAAATACTATTGAATTTTTGCAAAAATATAGACTTATTACTTAAAAAGTATTATACTTCATTATTATATTTTTGAATTTTGGCGGATGTAGCCAAGAGGTTAAGGCAGTGGATTGTGGCTTCACTATTCGCGGGTTCGAGTCCCGTCATTCGCCCTGTGATTTGTTTAAATAATTTAATAAAGTTAATTTTGCTAGTTCTGTACGATTTCTAGTTTTAGTTTTATGCAATAAGCGGCTTACATATTTTTCTATATTTCTTATGCTTGAGTTGACTTTGTTAGCAATTTCTTTATTTGTATAGCCTTTTGCTACTAATACAAGAACTGCATATTCTTTTGGTGTCAAAGAATTAAAAATAGAATTTTGTTCTTCATTTTGAAGTTTTTGGACACTGTCGTTAATATGTGGTTTATAAAATTCAAGTTGTTTAAATATATTATTTATTATAGCTATTAATTCTTCTGGATAAAATGGCTTAGCGAGGTATGCATTGCATCCTAAGTTATATCCTAAAATACGGTCTTGTGTCATACCTTTAGCTGTCAAGAAAATTATAGGTATTTGATGCCAATTTTTTTTAGAGCGTATTTTTTTGATCACCTCATAACCATCTATATTTGTCATCATAATATCAGTAATGATTAAATTAGGTTGGATAATTGCTAAATTTTCTAGTGCATTATACCCATTTGTTGTAATGTGTATTGTGAAGCCTTCAGAGATTAAATAAGAAGCCATTGAATTTAATAAATCTACATCATCATCTATAAGAAGTATTGTTTTTTTCATTATCAGATTATATCAAAATGAGAATATTATCAAAAGCTTATTTTTAATATAAAATACAAGTCAGAATTATGGGTAATAAATGGAAGCGATTATTTTTTGAATCAGAAATTCCTTTTTATATTTATAAATTGAATAAAGGAGATTCATTGATATTTAAATATCAAATAAAATCTAAACCGTTAATTATAGTTTTTTATGGTACTGTGTACGTTATGAAAATTTTTACAAATAGTGAGTCTATTTTTTTAGCTATATTAACCAATAAAAGTATAATTGATTTAAATTTTAATTTTTTTGATGTTAATTATTTTTATTATAAAGTAGTTGCTTTAGAAAATACTTACTTTATTAAATTTTTTTGGTTAGATTATATTACTCACTGTCAGTATTTATCAACTTCAATTAAATTGCTTGACTTATTTCGTTATACTTTGAGACAATATGAAAGTTCATCATACATATTAATACATAAGTCTATTAGATACAGAGTGATTCAATTGTTATTATTATTGTGTAAGGATTTTGGGGTATTAAACAATGATTACATTCTTATTCCCTTTGAGTTATCCCAAAAAACTATTAGCTATATTACAGGAAGTAATCCAATTACCGTCAATAAAATTATGAATTTTTTAATTCAACAATTCTTTATCAAGTATATTGTAAAAAACAAAATTATAATATGTTATTTTTCTTTTTTTAGCTATCTACGCAATAATAAAATTACTTAATATACAAAAAAGAAAATAATAAATGTTATAATTATAATTGATTTAAGACTTAATAATAAATTTGAGTGAATTGTAGTTTAAATGCATAGTTTTTATATTTTACTAAACAATTAATATGGGAAAGGTTTATGATTGGTTTGAAGAAAGATTAGAAATTCAAGCAATTGCAGACGATATAACTAGTAAATATGTTCCACCTCATGTAAATATTTTTTATTGCATTGGTGGTATAGTATTTACATCTTTCTTAATTCAAGTTGCAAGTGGTTTTGCTATGACTTTTTATTATAGACCAACTGTAGCTGAAGCTTTTTCTTCTGTTGAATATATTATGACAGATGTTAATTTCGGTTGGTTAATAAGATCAATTCATAGATGGTCTGCTAGTATGATGGTACTTATGTTAATACTTCATATGTTTCGAGTATATTTAACTGGTGGTTTTAAAAAACCACGTGAATTAACTTGGGTAACAGGTGTTGTATTAGCTGTGCTAACAGTTTCTTTTGGCGTAACTGGTTATTCTTTACCATGGGATCAGATAGGATACTGGGCTGTTAAGATTGTAACTGGTGTTCCTGAAGCTATACCGATAGTTGGAACAAGCATAGTTGAATTATTAAGAGGTGGAGTCAGTGTAGGGCAAAGTACACTTACAAGATTTTATAGTTTACATACTTTCGTTTTACCTCTTTTAACTGCAGTATTTATGTTAATGCATTTTTTAATGATTCGTAAACAAGGAATTTCAGGGCCTCTATAGTTATAGTTCTATTTATCAAAATGTTTAAATTTTATTATTAAGGAATTTCTTTATGTCAATTATAAAAAAGCCTGATTTAACTGATCCAAAGTTGCGTGCTAAATTAGCTAAAGGTATGGGACATCATTACTATGGAGAGCCAGCTTGGCCAAACGATATATTATATATGTTTCCCGTTGTTATTTTAGGTATATTAGCTTGTGATGTTGGTTTATCAGTTTTAGAGCCCTGTGCTGTAGGAGAGCCAGCAAATCCTTTTGCTACACCTTTAGAAATATTACCAGAATGGTACTTTTTCCCTACTTTTAATTTATTAAGAGTTATACCTAATAAGTTGATAGGGGTTTTATCTATGGCATCTGTACCTTTAGGTCTAATTACTGTTCCATTTATTGAAAGTGTCAATAAGTTTCAGAACCCTTTTAGACGCCCCGTTGCTACTACAGTATTTCTAATTGGAACTTTTGTTGCAGTTTGGTTAGGTATTGGTGCGACTATGCCATTATCTAAGGCAATTACTTTAGGAATATTTTAAATATTTTTAATACATTGAATCATAACAATTTTGTTATGATTCAATGTATTTATTTAATGGACACTTTAGCTCCAGCTTCTTCGAGTTGTTTTTTCAATTCTTCAGAGTTCTCTTTTGTTGTATTTTCTTTGATTATTTTAGGTGCTGATTCTACTAATTCTTTTGCTTCTTTTAAACCTAAACCAGTTATTGATCTAACAACTTTCAAGATAGCAATTTTTTTAGCTGGTGGTACCTCTTCTAATACAATATTAAATTCTGTTTTCTCTTCTGTTTCATTTTTAGTAGAACTATCCACTGCTGTGGGCATAACTATTGCCGGGTTTTGAGATGCAATTGATGCATCAATATTAAATGTTTCTTCTATCTGTTTTACTAATTCTGCAGCCTCTAATAGTGTTAATGATTTTAGATCATTAATAATGTTATTAATTTTTGTACTCATTATATAAATCGTTTATTTTACATATAAATAAAGTTAAGGTTTTGACTACTTATTTTATCACAAATAGCTTTCACGTAAAAGATTAATATCTAAAGGTATTGCAGGTCCCATAGTACTGGTAATATAGATAGACTTCCAGTATTTACCCTTCGAACCTTGAGGTCGGTTTTTGTCTATAGATTTTTGTAAAGCAATTAAATTACTATATAAGTCTTCTGGAGTAAAATTAAGCTTACCAAATGGAATATGTAATATTCCACTACGGTCGATTTTATATTCTAATTTTCCTGCTTTGAATTCTTGAATTGTCTTTACTAAATCATTTGTTACTGTGCCAGCTTTAGGTGAAGGCATTAGTCCTTTAGGGCCTAAAATTTTACCTAGTTTAGCAATTGATATCATAACATCTGGAGTAGCTATCAGTTTATCGAAGTCTAAACGCCCCTTTTTGATTTCATTAATTAGATCTTCTCCTCCTATTATATCTGCTCCACCTGATTCTGCTTGTTGAATTTGATTGTGTGTAGTAATAACAGCTACCCGAATTGTTTTACCTGTTCCCCTAGGTAGCATCACAGTTGCCTTTAACTGTTGATCTGCGTATTTAGGGTCTAATCCTAATGCAATATGTACTTCTGCTGTTTCTACAAAATTTATATTAGATAAATCTTTCATTAAATACAAAGCTTCTAAAGGTGCGTACAGCTTACTTTTATCTATTTGTTTTAAAAGTAAATTAAAGCGGCGTGAATGTTTTATCATGTTAAATTCAATTAATATTAGTCACTAATTTGGATACCCATATTCTTTGCGGTGCCTTTCACAATTTTCATAGCTTTTTTGATATCTTGAGTGTTTAGATCTTGCAATTTAGTTTCAGCTATTTCTTGCAATTGTGCTGTAGAAATTGATCCAATTTTTTCAGTGTTTGGCTGCCCTGATCCATTTTGTACTTTGGCAGCTTTTTTCAGTAGTACAGCTGCTGGTGGAGTCTTTAAAATAAATGAAAAACTACGATCTTCATATATTGAAATTTCAACGGGTATTACCAAGCCAAGTTTGTCTAATGTTCTTGCGTTATATTCTTTACAAAACAGTACAATATTAGCTCCGTATTGCCCTAATGCTGGGCCTACTGGCGGAGCTGGAGTAGCTTTGCCTGCGTTCAAAGCTAATTTAACAAGCCCTATAATTTTTTTAGCCATAAAATATTTTCTATTTCTTAATTATTCATTCTACTGGTCTATTATAGAGCATCAGAGTTATTAATGTAAAATTAATGGTACTATTTTATAATATACAAGATATAATATTATTATTTGTGTTTTATAAATTATTTGATTGTAGTTCAACAAATAGTTTTTCTCTTTTTGCTTAATGTATAATATGCACATATATACAATTCTGATGCTTATAGAAAAATTATAAATTATTGTACATTTATACTAAGTTTGTTAATATTCTCTTAAAGTACTTCAAACATCTTCTATAAGCTATAATTTATCACTTACTTCAGTGGCTTTATTACTGCCAGTACAAAAGGCTTAGTATATAAAACAATATATATTAAAAGCTTTATACTTACTTGTCTGAAGTAAGATGAATAGTTGATGAATATTTATTCTTAATTAGTAGTTGTATTGAATAGAATTAAGATATATTTATTAATTAAAAAATTTATTTATTAGTTCTTTATTTTGATTTTTTGATATTCATTTTTAGATATTATTCTAATATTACACGCCTTGAAGGACTTGAACCCTCGACATCAGGTTTTGGAAACCTGCGTTCTACCAACTGAACTAAAGGCGTAGTATATAAAAACATACATTAAAATATAGAAAAAGTAAAAAATTTGAGTAAATTAAATCGTTGCAAAAGCTTAATATGACATATTCATTATTTGTATACTGTTTATACTGGATTATATAAAAATGGACAATTATCATAGTCAGAAATTAATATAAATTATATATAATCAGATGCCAAATATAAGATTATACAATTATATTAATAGTATTATTTTTTATCTGTATATTTTTATGTTTTATCCTGTATCTACTAATCATCTTTCAGAATTTGAGTATAAAAAATATGCTCGTCATTTAGTTTTAGAGAATATTGGCGATAATGGGCAAAAACGGTTAAAAGCAGCTAAAGTTTTATTTATTGGTGCCGGTGGCTTGGCTGCATCTGGTATTATTTATTTGGCTTCTTCCGGAGTAGGCTGTTTAGGCATTGTAGATGATGATCAAGTAGCTTATTCTAATTTACATAGGCAAATTTTATATAAAGATGAAGATATTGGCCAATTAAAAGTTAATGTAGTACGTGATAGAATTAAAGATATAAATTCACAATGCTCTGTTCATATATATTCATGTACAGTAGATGAATATAATTGTAGAGATATTATTAAAAATTATGATATAGTTATAGACACAACAGATAATTTTCAAGCAAGATACATAATTAGTAGATCATGTTATTTACAGAATAAGATACATATTTATGGAGCTGTACAAGCTTTTGAAGGTCATATAAGTGTTTTTAATTACAAAAGTGGGCCTTTATATTCTGATTTATATCCTAAAAACTTAAATTTATATACCAAAAAATGTAGTGTGTTAGGTGTATTAGGTGTATTAACTGGTATTATAGGTACTCTTCAAGTAGTAGAAGCAATGAAAATCGTTTTAGGTATAGGTAATATTTTAAGTGGTTATTTATTAGTCTATAATCTTCTTGATGCATCTTTCAAAACGGTAGAAATAGTGCCAAAAATGAGTTATAAGTATTACTATGACAATAAATTATTAAATTCTAATTTGATTAATCAGACTAGTTTATTGTTTAAATTCAATCAATCTGATCTAGTGTTAATTGATGTTCGCCAACCAGAAGAATTTGGTAAATATCATTTGTCTAAAGCTATTAATATTCCTTTAAAAAATATTAAGTTGAGAAAAACTATTGATTTTATACGTCATTATATAATAGATAAAACAATAGTTATATATTGTTATGATAATTTGAGATCACTTGTTGCATCACAGATTTTATATAAAAATCAAATTAAACACTATTGTTTTAGTAATCGGTAGCATTATATAATCTATTATTATTATTTTTCGCAGAGTTAGATATGAAAAAAAAGATAACGGTTATTTTGAAGAAGAATTTGGTTAATCTTGGGTCAGTAGGTAATATAGTAAAGGTAAGCTCTGGTTATGCTTTTAATTATTTAATTCCTTATGATTTTGCTTATTTAGCAACTACTGGAAGATTGAAGCATTATAAAATGTTTTCAAATATAAAACAAAGAAAATTAGATGAAATTAAGAGTAAGTTCCAGACAATTGCTCAAAAATTAAATAAAATTGCGAAAATTAGTATTAAGAAGAAAGTCGGTAATACTAATCAAATTTTTGGTAGTATAAGCGATAAAGAAATAATATCAAAGATTTTATATATTACAGGAGAGAAGTTAGATAAGAAAAATCTCTATATACCTAATATTAAGAAGATAGGTATTTATAATTTAGATATTATTCTTACAGATGAAATGAGAATATGTATAAAATTACAAGTTTTCCCAGCTTTTATATAATATTTAGTTATAGGCAATTAATTTAATAGTTTTACTGGGGTGGGAGGATTCGAACCTGCGAATGGCGGAGTCAAAGTCCGCTGCCTTACCGCTTGGCTACACCCCATATAATTATATTAAACAATTAATTAGTATTGATTGTCAACTAAGGGTTAATGTTTTAATTTGTATATTTCTTCTAAAAAAGTTGAATAGGAAATTGTATATTGTTTATGTTCATCTAATTTTCTAGTAGTAATACAATTATTATTTATTTCTTGATCTCCTAAAATAATACAAAATTTAGCTCCTAGCTTGCTAGCTCTTTTAATTTGTTTTTGGAAACTTGTGTTAGACAAATCTAGTTCGAATTTTATATTTTCTTTTTCTAAATTTTGTATTATTTTCCAAATTTTTTTTTGTGCTTCTAAGCCTTGTGTAGCTATATATACATTTATTGGTTGTTGAGACAGTATTAACTCTTGTTCAATGATTTGTAATAATCTTTCTAATCCTATTGCCCAACCCACTGCTGGTGTTTTTGGACCTCCTAGTTGTTCTATTAGGTTATCGTAACGTCCACCTCCACATATAGTATTTTGACGATCTTGAGAATTAGTTTTCATTTCGAAAGTTGTTTGGTTATAGTAGTCTAATCCTCTTACTAGTTTATGATTGATTGTGTATGGTATACTCAAATTCTCTAGATGTTTGCAAACTAAATGGAAATGTTCAGCAGATGCTTTATTCAAGTATTTACTTAAATTTGGAGCATAATTTAAAATTTCTTGAGTTTTGATATTTTTGCTATCTAAAATTCTTAAAGGATTGGAGTAAAGGCGATTCTGAGAATCTTTATCTAAATCTTTTTTATATTGTAATAAATATTTAACTAAGTCTCTTTTATATATTTGTCTTTCTTCTAAGCTGCCGATAGAATTAATTTCTAGTATATAATCTTTTAATTCGAGTTGATAGAGTAATTCATTAGCTAAATGTATTACCTCTGCATCTGCCATTGGGCTCAAGCTACCAATGCATTCTATACCTATTTGATGAAATTGTCTTTGCCTTCCACTTTGCGGTCTTTCATATCGAAACATTGGTCCTAAATACCAAAGCTTTTGTAACTTATTTTGATAAAGTTTATTGTTCACGAATGCTCTAGCAATACTTGCTGTTCCTTCTGGTCTTAGAGTTATATTTCTATTGCTTTGGTCAGTGAAAGTATACATTTCTTTATTAAGAATATCAGTCTCTTCTCCTATAGTACGTTGAAATAAGTTTGTTGATTCTATAATAGGTGTTCTGATTTCTGAATAGTTATGTAAAGATAGTAAGGCTGAAGCTTTATTGTATATATGTTGCCAATAGATAATTTCATTAGGTAATATGTCTTTAGTTCCTCTGAGTGGTTGCATAAAATATGATTTTGATATTATTATATGTATTAAATATTATGATAAAAAATATAGTTTTTTATATGTTTTTATAAATTTATCGGGCGAGGAGGGATTCGAACCCCCGACAACGTGGTTCGTAGCCACGTGCTCTAATCCACTGAGCTACACGCCCTTATTTAGTATTAGTATACCAGTTTTCTAATCAAAAATTTATCTTTTTGTTTTTGTTAATTGTTTTTATTTATAAAACTAACGTTAAATTATTTTAATTTAGATCTATTTATATATTTTTGATTGAAGGATGATAAAATGGCAAAAAAAATTTTATATCAAGATAATGCACGTAAAGCTTTAGAGAAGGGTATGGACACTTTAGTTGAAGCTGTTGCTATAACATTGGGACCTAAAGGCAGAAATGTTGTACTAGAAAAAAAGTTTGGTGCCCCCCAGATTATTAATGACGGAGTGACTATTGCTAAAGAAATAGAGCTAAAAGATGTAATAGAAAATACAGGCGTTGCGTTGATTAGACAGGCTGCATCGAAAACAAATGATGTTGCTGGTGATGGTACAACTACTGCTACTGTATTAGCTCATGCTATAGTTAAGCAGGGTCTTAAAAATGTTGCAGCTGGTTCTAATCCTATTATCTTGAAAAAAGGAATAGAAAAAGCAGTGAAATTTATCGTTGCTAAAATTGCAGATTATTCTAAACCTATTTTAAATATGCAGGATATTACTCATGTTGGTTCTATATCTTCTGGCAATGATATTGAAGTTGGAAATATGATAGCTAATGCTATTAAGCGAGTTGGTAAAGAAGGAATTATTTCTTTAGAAGAAGGTCAGTCAACGACTATAGAATTAGAAATTAAAGAAGGTATGAAGTTTGATAAAGGTTTTATCTCTCCTTACTTCGTGACAGATACATCTAGAATGGAAGTAGTACAAGATAATCCATATATATTAATCACAGATAAGAAAATTACACTTATTCAACAAGAATTATTACCTATTTTAGAAAAAGTTACTAAAACAGGTCGTCCTTTACTTATTATAGCTGAGGATATTGAAAAAGAAGCTTTGGCTACAATTATTGTAAATAAGTTAAGAGGTATTATTAATGTAGTTGCTGTCAGATCGCCTGGTTTTGGAGATAGAAGAAAATTATTATTAGAAGATATAGCTGTTTTAACTTCAGGAGAAGTTATTACACAAGATATGGGCTTAACTTTAGACACGGTGACTTTGAATCAATTAGGTTTTGCTAGACGTGTTCAAATTACGAAAGATACCACAACAATTGTTGCAGATGTGGACGAAAGTCTGATTAAAGCACGTTGTGATCAAATTAGGAGGCAATTAGAAGCTAGTACCAATAGTTATGAAAAAGAGAAGTTACATGAGAGATTAGCTAAGCTATCTGGAGGTGTTGCTGTTATTAAAGTAGGTGCTGCGACTGAAACAGAAATGAGGGATAAAAAACTACGTTTAGAAGATGCTATTAATGCAACTAAGGCAGCCATTGAAGAAGGTATAGTACCTGGAGGAGGTTCTACTTTTGTACATTTATCTCAAGATTTGCAAGATTGGGCTGTAAATAATTTAGTTGAAGAAGAATTGGTTGGTGCTTTAATTATAGTTGATGCTTTATTGTATCCAATTAAAAGAATTGTGGAAAACGCAGGTAATAATGGCGCTATAATTGTAGAAAAAATCAAAGGCAGCAATTTTTCTATGGGCTATAATGCTGATATTGGTCAAATTGTTGATATGTATAAAGAAGGTATTGTTGATCCAGCCAAAGTTACACGTTCTGCTTTACAAAATGCAGCTTCAATAGCTTCAATGATTTTAACAACGGAATGTCTTATAGCAGATCAAGCAGATAGTTAAAATATAAATGTATTTTATTCTTTAGTTGTACATATATTATATATGTAAGATGGCGACTTTAGATATTTGATAAGAAAGTATATGCCATTCTTATTACCCAATACATGCATTATATATAAATTAAATATAGCGATTTCTGTTATATATTTATCGTAGAAATAGAACTTGCTGTTAATATTATAATAGTTATGTGTTTTATAGTATATGTATTTAAATCTTTGTAAATATTGTTTGATGCTTGTTAATTGATTATCATTATATATTGCTGTTAATATCTTACTTATCTTTTTCTGCATTCTTGAATTGTTAACAGATTTATAAAGATAATAGATTGTTGTTATTGTTTCTTTAAAGTCGTATAATGTATAATATTTCGGATGTCTAAGTAAGTTACCACATCGTATCAAGAATAAATTATTTAGACGAGTAGCTTCTTCTACTGAATTTATTTTGTATGTATAGTTTTCGTCTAAATTATATAAGTTTATAGCTTCAATACTAACTAATAGAAAATCAATTTTTTTTTATATAACTTATTATTCATGGTTATGTATTGTAATCGAATACTCTAAATAATGCAATTTTAATCTATGATTCGAAATATTTAGATGATTAGCATAATCTATAAATTATTACTAATCATCCAGTAAAACTTGAATCAATTTGTACCGATAAAATTAAATTCTGGAAATGTATCTTGAGCTTGCTTTAAGGATATGTTTTTCCCTTTTTCTTGCCAAAAATTTATTATTTCAGTTGTTTTGTTGAGTAAATCTATTCTTTCATTTTCATGGATCCATGGTTTTGATTCTAATTCTGTTTTTAGTTCTTCCCATGCATCATTACGAGGCCAAAAAAAATAAGATGTTAGTGGGCTTTTATTTTGACCTATAATGTAATCAATAGCTATAGCTATATTATTTTCAAGCCATAAAATTTTAAATGTAAATTTAGACATACTAATCTCCTTAGATGTAATTTATTAATTTTGTTTTTCAAGCTGGCTTATAATTTGTTGCACTTTTTTAGTAGTTTGAGCACCTTCATTTATTCTTTTTCTAGCTTTTTCTAGGTTGATTTGTGATGTATTAGTTATTGGATTATAAAATCCTATTTCTTCAATAGCTCTTCCGTCTCTGGGTTTTCTGCTATCTATAACTATAACCCTGTAACTAGGTTGTTTTTTTCTTCCAAATCTTTTTAATCTGATTTTTAACATGTTAATTTGAAGATATAAATAAATATAGTGTTTATATTTAATATTAAATAATTTTTTATTTGATTAATCAACTCTTGTGATGTAAAATCAATTTTAAGTCATAGATTCGAGCTGTATATTATTAAATATAACTGTTAGGCATTGTAAAAAAATAATTCCAAGCATAGGAGACATATCCATTCCAAATATCATAGGTATTGTCCCTCTAAATAATTTAAGGTATGGATCTGTAAGTCTGTTGAGAGAGCAAAAAGGTTCATTATACCAATTTACTGTTGGAAACCAAGCTAAAGATAGTTTCAATAAAATAGATATAAGGTATATTTCAGAAAAATTAGCTATAGATGTAAAAATTAAATTACAAGAATTTATTATAATATTCATTATTTTATAATATAGAGATTTAACGATAGATTAATAAATTAATTAACATAAACTTATGTTAATTGATTTTTATAGTATATATGTTTAATTGTGGGTATTTTTTAGCTAAATATCTTAAAATATTGTTATTGCATGTAAGGCAGATGATTTGTACATAATTTAAATTAATTTGGTTATTTTTTTGCAAGTAGTTTATAATTTCAATTATTCTATAATTTTTTAGAAATTTTTCAAATATAATTATTTTATATTCTTCCAGTTTTTCGTTACAATAAAAGTTATTATTTATATTATTAAAATCTATATGTCTTAAATAAGATTCAGGTAGTATTCTTTGTACATCTGCGAGAATATTATAAGATTCTATTATATTAGTCATAATTAAATATTTGTCTAATTGATTTAATAAACATTTTTCTTCTAAAATATCAACTTTTTTTATATATATGTTATCTATTTTTAACCATTTTCTTAATATCTCATAAAAAATAAGCATTCCTAATGTTTTTTCATTATTTGCATCTTTAAGTTGTTTATGTGATTTTTGATAAATAATTTCATATGCTAATTTTTGTATAGTTGGATGGATAAGTGTATGTATATTTAGTCTCATTTTAATTAAAATAAACTGAATACTCTTGAATATTTTTTTGTACAATTTTATAATATAGTATATCTGATTTTGAACAGAAAAATAGAGGTGGCTGAATTATATGAAAATTTATCATCAACGTAATAGATGGATTTGGGGCTTTTCCATAGGCTCTGAGACTTGGAATGGAAGATTAGCTATGATAGCCTTTGTTATGGTTTTTGCTATAGAATTTTTTTCTTTATCTATAATAGAAATGCTTGGAATTTAGTGTATTAGATTCAATTTTCTTAGTTTGGTTAATATAAAAAAACTATTCTTAACTTTATAGTTAAGAATAGTTTTTAACTTAAATATATTTCTAATATAAGTTTAATCCAATGGCCTCATAGATAAAACAGCTTCGTTTTCTCTATTAATACCTTTTTCGAATCCTGCTGCTGCAGCTCTTGCACGTCCTGCATGCCATAGATGTCCAATAAAGAGGAAGAATCCTAAAAAGAAATGAGATGTTGTTAACCAACTTCTAGGTGAAACGTAGTTTACAGAATTGATTTCTGTTGCAACACCACCTACAGAATTTAGTGACCCTAATGGTGCATGTGTCATATATTCTGCTGCACGCCTTTCTTGCCATGGTTGTATATCGTTTTTAATTTTATTTAGATCTAATCCATTAGGTCCTCTTAATGGTTCTACCCAAGGAGCTCTTAGATCCCAGAAACGCATTGTTTCTCCTCCAAAAATTATTTCTCCACTTGGTGATCTCATTAAGTACTTTCCTAGTCCTGTAGGACCTTGTGCAGATGCTACATTCGCTCCTAATCTTTGATCTCTTACCAGGAATGTAAAAGCTTGTGCTTGAGATGCTTCTGGTCCTGTAGGTCCATAAAATTCGCTCGGATATGCTGTGTTATTATACCATACATAATTAGATGCAGTTAATCCCATAATAGATAGAGCACCTAAGCTATAAGATAAGTAAGCTTCACCAGACCAAACAAATGCTCTTCTTGCCCAAGCAAATGGTTTTGTAAGAATATGCCATATTCCTCCTGCAATGCAAGTAACTCCAATCCAGACATGTCCACCAATTAAATCTTCCATATTATTGACACTGACTATCCAACCGTCGCCTCCAAATGGAGATTTTAGTACATATCCAAAGATAATAGCAGGGTTTAAAGTAGGATTACTGATTAATCTTACATCTCCACCTCCAGGAGCCCATGTATCATATACTCCGCCAAAAAACAATGCTTTAATGACAAGTAAAAAGGATCCTATTCCTAAAAGTATAAGATGTATACCAAGTATTGTTGTCATTTTGTTTTTATCTCTCCAATCATAACCAAAGAAAGGAAAAGACTCTTCAAGAGTATCTGGTCCGATTAAAGCATGGTATAATCCTCCAAAACCTAGTACTGCAGAAGATATTAGGTGTAAAATGCCTACTACGAAGTATGGGTATATATTGGTTATGTCTCCACCTGGGCCAACTCCCCATCCTAAAGTTGCTAAATGAGGTATAAGTATAAAACCTTGTTCATATAAAGGCTTTTCGGGTATGAAATGAGCAACTTCAAATAAAGTCATTGCTCCTGTCCAAAAAACCATTATACCTGCATGAGCAACATGAGCGCCTAATAGCTTACCTGATACATTGATTAATCTTGCATTGCCAGACCACCATGCAAATCCTGTAGATTCAATATCTCTGCCGCTTACGATATTTTGATTAAAGGGCGTTTCCACGTGGTAAAACCTCCTCAGGGAATATAAAGTTTTCGTGTGGTTGGTCTTGTGCTGCCATCCATGCACGAATACCTTCATTTAATAAAATATTTTTAGTATAAAATGTTTCAAATTCTGGATCTTCAGCTGCTCTTAACTCTTGTGATACAAAATCATATGCTCTTAAATTTAATGCTAGGCCAACTATGCCAAATGCACTAGTCCACATTCCTGTAACTGGTACGAATAACATAAAGAAATGTAACCATCTTTTGTTAGAGAAAGCTACACCAAAAATTTGTGACCAGAAGCGATTAGCTGTTACCATTGAGTAGGTCTCTTCAGACTGTGTAGGAGTAAATGCTCTAAATGTATCTGCAGCATCCCCGTCTTCAAATAAAGTATTTTGAACAGTAGCACCATGGATTGCACATAACAAAGCTCCTCCAAGTATTCCAGCTACACCCATCATATGGAATGGATTTAATGTCCAGTTGTGGAATCCTTGTAAAAATAGTAAAAATCTAAAGATTGCAGCTACACCAAAGCTAGGTGCAAAGAACCAGCTTGCTTGCCCAAGTGGATACATTAAAAATACAGATACAAATACAGAAATTGGGCCTGAAAATGCAATAGCATTATATGGTCTAATTCCAACTAATCTGGCAATTTCAAACTGTCTTAAGCAAAAGCCAATTAATCCAAACGATCCATGTAAAGCAATAAATGTCCAAAGACCTCCAATCTGGCACCATCGAGTAAAATCGCCTTGTGCTTCAGGACCCCACAGCAGTAATAATGAATGTCCCATACTGTTAGCTGGTGTTGATACAGCTGCAGTTAAAAAGTTGCAGCCTTCTAAATATGAGCTTGCTAATCCGTGTGTATACCAAGATGTCACGAATGTCGTTCCTGTTAACCATCCTCCTAATGCTAAATAAGAACATGGGAAAAGGAGTAAACCAGACCAGCCTACAAATACAAAGCGGTCTCTTTTTACCCAGTCATCGATTAAGTCAAATCTACCACGAGTTTTTTCTTGTCCAATTGCTATGGTCATAAAATAAGTCTCCAGAGTAAACTAATTAAGTAAATAAGTTGTAAGCTTATTTATACATTACAATCTAATTTTAAGTTGTAATGTTTAGTAATGCTTATATGAAGTTTGTAAAGTCACTTTACTTTTCTTTACGCTTATATTAATATTATAAGCCTATTGAATAGCAAAGTTGGTAGCTAATTTAAAAGGATTTAATTAGTTCTCTAAGTTCACAATTTATTTTAAGTTAAAATTTTCATATAATACAAATATAGTATAGCAAATATTATATTCTCTTGTTCTATTTTTATTCGCTTTTAATATCAAATTTAATATCAAAATTGTTATTTAATTTATAATTGTATTATTTGACTATAAATAGAAATAGTAAAGTTTTAGAATCTAAACTAAAAACGTGCATAATTCTGTATGTAACTACTATTTTTTATTATGTTAAGTTTACAAGTTTGTATAATATCGTATAAATAGTATTAGTAATAGATTGATATTTTGGGAATTTATAAAATGGAGAGGAAAGAAAAAACTTGTAGAGTATAAAATTATTATACTGAAGACTTATATAATACGAATAAATATAATTACAACTATTTTAAATTTATATTAAATAATAAGCTAATAAATTTAATTTTTAGGCATTATGATATAAATCGTTGTAAATAAAAATAATTCAAGATTGCAGTAAGTTTGTGAAAATCATTATAGTTAGAATTATAATTAATAAACTTTAAAATCAAAATACATAATTTTTAATTACCTTCTGATCTGATATTGATATAAGTGAATCAAATTTACGTATAAAATATTCATTTAAGTACTTGCTAGATATTTTAATAATTTCAGTAATTTATTGAACCTTATTTTTAAATATAACTATTGAAAAATATTAAAATACTATTATCATTCTTCTTCTTGTTATATTGTTTATATATAAAGCTAAATCATATATTTTTTGTATATGTTTTTTTACTTTTTGTTTAAAGATCTGTTTATTCTCTTGAATTTATTGAATATCTTATGATATTAAGGATAAGTACAAGACAATTTAGTTTTTAATTAAAATTTTAATCAAAAATAGTAAAAAATATATTAATCGCTTTTTTCTCAACCTAAACTTGAAAACAATGCACTTATTAAGAAATTAAAGCTAGATAGTTAGTATTCTGTGATTTTAGTTACAAGGTTGGATTGCTCTCAAGAAGAATTTTCTATATTTATTTTATATTATAAACCTTGCTGTATGAAAATAAAATTAGTAATCTAGTACAATTTTCTAAGATGCCTAGTCTATTGTTTATAAAAATGTTTTAAAATATCAAATATATAGTATTATAATCATTTACATAAAAGATCTTGTAAGAACAGAAATATAATAAATCCAATTCATAATCAAGCAAACTAACAATAAATCGATTTATTAAATAGCAATAACTTTTATGAAATTTATAGGTAACACAAGCATATAATCATTTTATTAACAATTAATTTTTAGCATTTAATAAATAACCAATAATTTTGGTCGCTTATTGAATCAATCTTATGAGATTGATTAAATTTATATATAAATTTGTAAGATATATACAAAGCTAAATATCTTAAATTAAATATGATTAAAATACAGTTAGAAATAAATAAAGATTTTTATATTTAGCTAGTTGTTAGATCTAATCATGTTTTCATTTTCAATTATTCTATTTTTTCAATAATTCTTTGAAATAAATATCCTGTTCCTCTAGCAGTTAAAATTAAATCTGGATTGCTTGGATCGTCTTCTAACTTAGCTCTGAGTCTAGAAATATGTACATCTACTACACGTGTATCAACATGTCTTTCCGGAGTGTATCCCCAAACTTCTTGCAAAATAGCAGATCTTGAAAAAGGTTCGCCGGCCTTACTTACTAGTAATTCTAAAAGGCTAAATTCCATACCAGTCAATCTAACGCGTTCATCTTTTTTGTATACTTGTCTTTTGTTTGTGTCAATCTTTAAGAAGCCTATATTTAAAATACCTGAACTAGGTATACCAGAATTGATAGTTATTTTATCTACTCTCCTTAGAACGCATCTAATACGTGCTTCTAACTCCTTTGGTGAAAAAGGTTTTATGACATAATCATCTGCTCCTAATTCTAAACCAGTAATCCTATCTGATACATCTCCGAGTGCAGTCAACATTATTATAGGCACATCAGATTCTTTTCTAATTTCTTGACATACCCCATATCCATCTAGCTTAGGCATCATAACGTCTAAGATTACTAAATTAGGATATTCTTTTCGAAATATGTATAATGCTTCTTCTCCATCTCCTGCGCTAATAACATCATAGCCAATCATAGATAATCGAGTTTCTAAAATTGTTCTTATACTAGTTTCATCATCTACAATTAAAATTTTTTCTTTAGAATTATGCAAATTTTATGTCTCCTTGTATATTTTATATTCTTATTGTATATATTTGTAATTATTATTTTAATTTGAGTATATAGTTTTTTATTATAAGTTGCGATAAGAATACTAATTTAATAGATAATTATAAATATATTTATTCAACTAAATTTAGTTTATATTAAATAGGCTTGCTTATAGCTTATAGTCTTTATTAAAAGTGAAATAATATGAAAATGATATTTGAGTTTTATTAAAAAGTTTTTGGATGTTAACTTTTATATTTTTTAATGAACTTTTTGGGTAGCACAATTTTTTATTATGAGGTCTTGACAAGATACTATAAAAGGCATTATTATTACTTTCAGTTAGTATTTCAGTTAGTTGAACTTAAGTAAGTAGTCAATTACTTAATTTAATTGTTCTTTATTGAATCAGTTAGAA